AGGCACTGGTAATAAACGGTCGGTATTCCCGATCCTGTGTTTTCCGTTATACGAAACGCACCAGAAGTTTTTTATAAATCACGTCAATTGATAAATCGAATGGCACCACGGGTTTCACTTGGAAATCATATAGTACAAGAAGAATATACGGAAGCGGCACTGGAAAACAAAGGATTTTACTATACGAGAAAGTCGACGTGGTCGACGCAGGCAGGGAAATCCCTTAAATGGACTGATAAATGGAATGAAAGAACAACTTATTAGCCCCTCCGTTTTTTCAATCTTTTCGTCTCATTCTCCCTATAGCTATTTCCGATCCGTGGGAAGGAATAATACCTATAAATCCGCCACGAAATTTATATAGTTGTCGGGCTGCTGGCTAGTAATCGGTGGTCCGTCGGAAGAAATAAGCGGAGGAAAGCCCGGAAACCTCAATCGCTGGGCCCAACATCGCCGTCCAGAACCACCCGTACCAAGACACATCTGGCTCGTTGACTATTCCAATCTCACGAGCACTCTCAAGGGTTCGAAGAACAAACACATCTGTTGTCTTCCCCGGCCTACTAACCACAGCTTGGCTTGCATTCGTCGAACAAAAAAAAAAGGGCGTGCCTGCACTAGATACCAGCAGCAGAGCAGGGCCCCTAGTCTTTAACTGGGATTTGATATAGTAAGGATATACCAGGGGAACGTACGCTTGGTTCCCCGGTACGTACTACAAGCATCTCGTCCTTATGCCGTTTTACAACAACGTCCACTAGATTCCAAATAAAAAAATAGATCGGTTTGTTGGAGGATTGGTTCGTCTTGTCCGACGGAACAAAGGGCACTTACGACCAACTCCGCCTCGGAATACCTTTCAGTAAACTCTGGCAACTCCTTGGACTTATTAGTGGAAAGGCCTAAGCCTTTCCTTTCAGCTTCAAGAATTCCTTGAATCGTAATAGCTTCATTCCCTCCCTCCCCGGAAAAGAGAGGATTGGATCGCAATATCTAGGGCTGGCTCATTACATAAATCTTCAAACCCTTTGTCCTCCCTCACGGATATAGCGGGATACTCCTAGCTCCCAGGCTTCCTTTAACGAGGGAAGGCATTTCCTTCACCAAATCCTTCACCAAAGACATTTTATTCCCAGGTCTAGGAGTGCCGTCGTGGAGTACCATAAACACCAGATCTCTACGAGGCGGTATCCCCAATTCTGAGTCCAAGGTTATTAGATACTGAGTCCCGATGCGCGCCGTCACCCAGCTGATATAGTTACTTTCGGCTATAATTCCGCAATTCCTTTCTTTGTAGGGCCGCCCTCGTTAATTCGTTCGTTGGGAACTTGGGTCCCCATTATCTATATATAATTCTCTGAAGTATGATTCATACCTCTCAGGATTTGATCGAAAACGACATCGGGATCGAAGTGAGTTAATCTCTCGAGCTACTTGGTTCTTTTCTACCTTTAGGGGGACAGCAACTCGATGTATCTCTGTGTAAGGTCCTCCCGGCCAGTTGGTTTAGGGGTCACAGACTTCCCTTCTGAACGAGGAGGTTCTATAGGAGCCCCATATTTCCCTTTCTTTATAGTCGGGGTCGAGAATCCGTCCGTGGGTGGCTCAATCCCTTCTAGAAACTTCCCTGCTCCCCTCCCGCTTCCCGTATTCCATACAATTTTTTATTCCGCTCCGGCCAAGAACTAATCAAAAGTATGTCCCGGTGAAGCCAAATAAACACTACGTGCCTGTGTACTTTTCCATCATGTCACCGATTGCGGGACTGTTGCCTAAGGTAATCTACGTGCCTCCATAACACCCCTACTCTATAGCCTGTGGGCGGCGGGTCAGCCACCGTGGTTGTGGTTTATTTCGTCTCTAGTCGATCGCTTTGGTGCCGAAATTCGATTCGTCACTTGAACTCAGTGGGTTAGCGCGGGCTGCAGCGCCTTTATCCCGTCGAACCTAGACGAATCTGGGTTAAATCAATTTCTAATAGAAGATCTGGAGGAATGATCGTAGATAGATAATGATGAATCTAATAAGGAATTGTCACAAACAATTTATCATCAAGAAAGAACGGGAAATCCTCATTAATAAATGAAAGGCGATGCGCGGACATAAAATATATAGGTTCGTTCGTCGGCTGTTCGCGGGATGGAGTAATTGGTAACTCGTCAGGCTCATAATCTGAATGTTGTGGGTCCGAATCCGACTCCCGCCAAATAAGTGGGAAAACAAGAAAATGCGATGAATGAAAAACCACCCACAAAACACGAGGTCCGGTTCTATATATAACTTTGACGATTTGGTTATTTTAAAAAATTCTATATGAGTCGCTCCCAATTCTTTTCCTTCTTCCCGGAAAAACATGTAGAATCAACGTCCTACCCCTTCGGCCTCAATTGGATCAATTTACGTATTTGACACAATCCGTTCGGTTATGCGTGTTTTATATTCCTTTTCGTATTCCGTATCATGGTATTTCCGACACCACCGTATCATTATATAAAAATTGTTTACTGAAAATAGAGTGTGCTATTTATCTACTGTTTATAATGGTTAGCGTTTATCTGTTTCTCTTTCTCGTTTCTAGCACGAATCGCTAGATTTCGGACCATTTTTGTCTATTTTTTCGGATTTCGTTTCGTTCGTCGATGATAATGATACTTCGCCAGGGAACAGTGTCACTATACGGGATGTCAATCGTAAACTCACTAATTTTATAATACCGGATTTGCTCTCGGGAGTTGCTACGGAATACACAAGGTTATGTCACGGATCCCTAGCGAACGGGGTAATATTGTTGCAGGCCCGGGCGGGGGGCTTAGCCACTATGTCTTCGACGACGGTTACGAAGTTATTCAAAGCCCCTGGAGCTAGAAATGGTACTTCCGGCTCTCTCCCTGACAATTCTTTACCCAACCCCCGACTCAGATCTAGTGGGAACTTGATTGTTCTATGGGTCCGTAGGCCTTATTTGTACCTGCCCCGTCCGTCACCGCGCAACCTGTGCGCGGATCTCTCACGATGTAGAACTGCATCTCCAGACGTCTTGAATCATTTGAACTTGTGGGTGTATCGTATTCTCTTAATAGGTATGATTTATGCCAATTCTATACGCTCTCTCTGGTATTTGCTACGTCAAATGACAACGGAAATATTTTTCGACGAGGTGATATTCATGTCATTTGGGAGGGATTAGTTTATCACAAGCTAGCAATCGTGTTCCAGGTCAATTTATGTGGGAAGGGATTCTACACGCCGAATGAATATCCTTCGGACCCCGTAAAGCCAAGGAAGCACTACGTACCTGTAAAGGCGAATTTATAAGTCTCCGGACCCTGCCGTCTACTGTCCGAAAGTGCTTACGCACCTTCGGACCCAAAGGGGACTCGGTTCTGTCAGGCACAACGAAACGACGAAACAGTCCGACAAAGCAAAGGTTTTGGTTGTGTCTCCCCTCCCGGGCATGCGAATGAGAATGGGTAAGGTACACAAAACCGTAGGACGATATATATTGGCAGGTTCTGATTCATCCGTAAAACTCCTTGAAACATTAGAGTTTCGTGGTGACACCTTTTTTGTCGTGATTCATCATAATCAAATCCCTATTGCAATAAAGAAAAGGAAAAATGCGAATGCGTGAGATATTAATATTTGCGATTTTAAGCTTTAGCGTTTTAAGTCCAAAAAAAATCTCAATATATAATGAAGAAGTTATTGTAGCTTTAAGTTTTGTGTGTTTCGTTATATTCAGTCAAAAAACATTTGGTGAAACTATAAAAGCGACTTTTGATGCGAGAAGCGAAGCTCTTCTTTCCGATTTACGGCGATGGATGAGTTATCAAGAAGCTATGTTATCCGAATTGAAGAGACAGCACGAATCACGTAGTATAAGCTTGCGTTCAAGTACACGAATGATTGGAGAATCATGTATAAATGATATGGTTACGCGCTGTGCGCCGAAGTGCAAACAGACGGTGGAATCTGTGTTGTGCCAACAGATGGAGCAAAAGTTAAAAACATTGTTAGCTATTCAAGAGCATTCTCGTATCAGTCTACAGGAGAAGATAGTAACTTGTTTTCGCGAAACAGTTTGTGACGAATTTCGCTTTTCCAAATTGCGGAAACATCAGTCGAGACTAGTTCAACGAAGCATGGTATTACTTAAAGATGGGGTTCCGAAACGAACAATTTTGCACAAAGATGGCTGTTTCCCACGAACCACAAGTGCGACGCTATGCATGCTATAATCGCTGGGTTGAACCGCGCCGGGACGACTGGTGCCAAACCCCACGCGACTCAGCCGAAAGTTAGTAGGGGAGTGATGCCCCGCGTTGGGGTAGACGGTCTGGTAAGTCTAGGGAAACGAATACTAATGATGCGCCCTCCGTTTCTGTGGAGCGTAGGCAGTTTTCTGCCTACGGCTTACGAGTGCCGTTCTCGTCCGAATATCTTACTTTGTGAGGAGAATGGAGCGTCCCCGAGAACCGGAACGAAACGCTCGTACTGCGGTGATGCTACAGGCTCACCTAATGCGCTAGGTAAGACAAGCCATTCTGCGCGATTTGAGGATGACGGCGGCGAGGGTGGGGCCGGGTCACGCCCCGGGATGAGTTGTGAACCCGATGCCCATGGCGGACGGGATAGTGACTCGACTGAGAACCGGTCGGGTAATGAACCCCCTGCTGCGACCGTCTATATGGACGGTGGTGGTTGGAGGCGTAAACTCGAAACTCTCGAACGGAACGAACAATCCGGGAAATTCGAAAACATCTACTCCATATGCACGGACCCGAACTTGTCGATTGCGGCCTATGAACAGATTAAGTCCAGTCCGGGTAAAATGACCCGGGAGGAGGGCGGTGGAAAGAGAAACCTCTTCCCTCGTCGAGTGGCTTCGCCCCTGGAAAGTCTAGATCGGGCGTGGTTCGAAAGAACCGCCGAATTACTTCGAAGCGAACAGTTTCGCTTCGACCCCGCGCGTGGGATCGCGATACCCACGCCTAACAAGCCCAGGGAATTAAGACCTTTCACTATCGGGAGCGACAAGATTGTTCAGCAAGCCATGAAAATAGTCACGGAACATATATACGAACCTAGATTCCTGGACACCTCCCACGGGTTCCGTCCCGAAAGAGGTTGTCACTCGGGGTTAGAACAAATTTGTCCGAAACGGACAGGAGCGTCGTGGTTCCTTGAATTTTGCATCAAAAGGTGCTCCACGGATCGACACAAGCTGGTGTTCGTCTTACGAAAGGATATAGAAGATCAGAGGTGGATGGATCCCGTGCATAAACTGTTCACCGCGGAACTTGTTGGCGGCGGGCTTGGCGGTCCAGATCCCCTTCAAGGATCAGTCTTCTCCCCTTGGTCGAGTCCCCCCTGGGCCGTTGGTCCTCCACTTTTGAATATTTACTCGCACGAATCGGACCAAGAAGTGGCCGAGATGGCCAATGAACTCTTACGAAGCCGCAAGCAAAGAGCCGACGGAAGGACCACGGTGGCTATGAGGACGCCCATAACGAAGGCGTTCAGAGCGCTGACCCCGGGAATCACTACGGTCCGTGGAAAGGCCGGCCGGGGACTGCCCCCGACTGAGTGGAAGGACCCCAACTACACACGCGCATTTTACGTTCGATATGCGGGCAATTTCCTCCTAGGTATTGCCGGACCCAAGGAACTGGTGGTCACGGTCAAGAGTAGGATTGTGCAGTTCGTTAATCCGGAGCTGCACCTGGAACTCACCGGAGGTTATATATCCCACATAAGCGCCGAAAGCGTTCAATTTATGGGGATGGGGATAAAGGTTGTGCCCTCCTCGAGACTTCGAAGGAGATTCGGCAAGGCCCTGGAGAAGCGACGCAGGGTTAGGAACCGTATCTTCACTCCGAAAGTACAAGAACGTAAACGCCAGGACTCCTTGGTCCACGATGCCTTGGTTAGGGCGCTAGGTTCTTTGTCGAGGGAGCATAACTCTGCGGGGCTGGCAAAAATACCGAGTCCGAAATACCGTGAAATGGCGGGGTTAGCTAAAGCCTTGTTAAGAGAGATGCGAGCCGATAACGATTTAGTAACTGACATTCGGGACTCGCAAAAAAACTTCCATTTGGCTTTAGCGAACGGGCTAGACTTTGCCCCAGAGGAAGCACGAGAAGCCATGGATAACCTTGAGAGGAAGCTTGACAAGTGGTGCGACGAGTGTGGAGTCCGAACCTATTTTGAGAAAGATAGGGAGAAGGCTCGACGAAAGCACATGGGGAGGTGCGAGGCGCTACCTCTACAAATTCCGGCCCCCCTAAAGGAGATAAGGAAAAGGCTTAAATCGCGGGGCCTTCTCGCAGGGAATAACAAACCTCGTTGTGCGGGTAGATTGATTCAACTCAACGACGGAGACATCGTGCTTTGGTTTAACTCCGTAGCCCGAGACCTATTGAATTACTACCGTCGCTGCGCTAATTCCTACAAGGTACGGGACTACGTGGATTATTTCCCGCGCCGGTCCTTGACACACACATTGGCCGGGAAACATAAGACATCAGCGACGAAGCTCATCAGGGCATTACCGATAGATACGGTCATAAAGGATGGCGGGGGGGGACGAATAATAAGCTCTCTAAGCCCCAACGAAATTCGACGGATGGGAAGGATGTTCTTGAGGGGCATCCAACGTGGCTCCGATACGCGGACTCTGGACCGTATTTATGCCACGTCCAGGCGCTCCCGTGCATTGCCATGCTCTGTGAAGGGGGGGGCGCTTCGGGGATAGGGTGGAAATGCACCATGTGCGCAAGAGGCACCTGGATTCTTCTTATTTTGGGGGTTACCAAAAAGAATGAAAGGGTTAATGGAAGCGTTCAAGGTTGCCATGGATAGAAAGCGAATACCTTTGTGTACGTCTCATCGCGATGAATTGCACAAGAGGGAATGGAAGTCAGTTTGGGGAATGGGAGTAAGGCCCATCGAATTACAAGTGTATACGTCCAATCGAGAGTAGGTTCTTGGAGAGCCGTGTGATAGGAGACTATCAAGCACGGTTCCACGAGAAGGGCCAATCCCTTACTCGACAGATATAGGTACTTCATATTTAATTTTCGGTGCCATTGCTGGAGTAATGGGTACATGCTTCCCAGTACTAATTCGTATGGAATCAGCACAACCCGGCAATCAAATTCTTGGTGGAAATCATCAACTTTATAATGGTGCGCCCGGATATACATCGTCCGACAAGAGAAGCTATCCACTCCTCTTTGTGCCATCCAGGCTAGCTAACAAGCTAGGGCACAGGCTCAACTTGCAGAGGCGCCATAGCAATATGGCTTACTCGGGAGCAGCAAGTATCAATCGGGGAACGGCTGGGCTGCCACCGCTAGGACGCCCTGAGAGAGCAGAAGGTACGGCCAGGATAACTGACTTGACACGCAATGCTCGTATTACGGTAGACCTCTTGTCCCAAGCAGCACATTATGGCAAGAGCACGATAAGTAAGCCTCTACGGAGGTCAGAACTGTGCACAATACATTGTGTGTGCACAGTCCCTGGAAAAATGTGGAGCACTCTACGCAGATACCGGCTGAGTAATCCGCTAATTGCGCAAGGGCCTAACCCTTCAGGATCTGATATCTTTCTTGGCTCTACCAAGAAAGGATCGAAGTGTCCTCCGGACACGAAGGATAAGGACTATGTAGGAGCCGGGAAAGTAACCCGCCGCCCTAATCGGGGTGGGGTTCGGAGGGCCCGTAATAGCTTCGGATTTCCGCAATCCAGCCTGGCGGTTAAGGAGCCTAGCTCTCGATCGTACTGTTCTATCCCGGAGGTCTCGGATAACGAGACATCGTCTCGTTCCAACGGCTCCGCCCGCTCAGCCCCCGAAGCTGACTGGTCCGACCGTGTCCGTATGTCCGTCTCGGAACAGATCCAAGCTTATGTAGGCCCGGACGATAAATACAATGGGCTGATTCATATCATATCAGACCCTACATTTTCGGCCTTGTGCTATGAATCCATCCAAGGCAAGCCAGGGACCTCCGGGTCTAATGCGGAAACTTTGGATGGTCCAGAATGGTTTGCACGAGTAGGTGAGGAAGTTAAGAAGGGCCGGTTTGAGTTCTCGTCTGTCCGAAGAATTCCAAAGCCCGGCGGGAGGTTAAAGCGGCCCTTAGGCATCAACAGCCCCCCCGTCGAACGAGAGAAGTGCTACGAGGAAAAGATCGTACAAAAAGCCTTACAGCTTGTGCCTGAGGCCATCCATGAACCTATTTATCCAGATTGCTCGCATGGATTTCGTCTCCGCCGAGGCTGTCACACAGCATTAAAGAGGCTCTGCTTAGAGGGAGGTCACTATGCCCGGGTTGTGGAGGGAAAGATTCGAAAGTTTTTTGATTCGATACCTCATAGAGTGATCCTTCACAAAATATCGCAAAAGATAAAGTGTCATCGTACGCTCGAATTACTCCAAAGGGCTCTCCGTGCGGGTTACGAGGATCCTACTCATGGTCAGGTCATAGGTTTAGACAAAGGCACTCCGCGGGGCTCGGTGCTGAGTCCGCTCCCCTGCAACATCGTATTACATCACCCCGACCAATTTGTGATGAAACTTCGTGATCGATTTAGCAAGGGCAGAAGTGGGGGAATAACCCCAGAGTACAAGCTATTGACTCGTCGTATGAATGCGAACAGACGGGATAGATATTTTCTGATTAAGCGCAGATTACCGAGAGATCCCTCGGACCCTAACTTTCGAAGAATGTTATATGTACGATATGCCGATGACTCTGCCATTTCAGTAAGCGGAACTCGGTTAGAAACTTTCGTGATTGAAGCGTCGTTACAAAACTTTCTGCACCGGAGTCTTGGGTTAGAGCTTCTTGATTTCGATAAACCCGTGGTCTCACACCTTGCAAGCAAGGGATTCCATTTCTTAGGTGCATACCGCAAACGCAACCGATCTCGTCATCGGATCTTCCATGTGCACACGGTAAGAGGCGAGATGATTAAGCAGCGTTCAACAGAACGTCTTCGGGTTTGTGCCCCCATAACGAAACTTTTTGGCAAGTTGAAAGAGAAAGGTTTTGTAGAAAGGAATGAAATGGGGAAACATGTACCCACGGCGAGGAGGAATCTAACCCCGTGGGATCACGCAGACATTTTAGAATTCTACAATCAGAAAGTCCAGGGAAACCCGAATTATTACTCGTTCGCGTCGAATCGCAGTAGCCTTGATCAGATTGTACACGTGTTGCATATGTCCCGTGCCCTGACTCTCGCTTCGAAATACAAACCGAAGACAGCTAGTAAGACTTTTAACCGCTCCGGTAAGTACCTCACCTGTCCTGCTACGGGTATGAGTCTATCCCGACCAAGCGCCTACGAAGTCATACACCTATACAATCCCGGTCCGATCGCCGGGGCTGAGCAGGTTCTTGATACTAGCCGGGGGTCGACCCGATCCGCTCTTTTTAGAACATGTGTTCTTTGCGGATCGACGGAAGTCGAGATGCATCATCTCCGTTCTGTCAAAGACGTTAAGGCAACGAAAGCGCCTCCGGCCCTCTGTTCTCACCATCACAGTGCGTATCACAACGGCCAGTTATCTGAGTCGGAAATGGTGGCACTGCCTCCGTACACGATCCATGGAAAGATGTTCAATTGTAAGATTGAAAGTTCATAGCAATAAGTGGAGACCGGAGTTGCGAGCCGTTTGAGGTGAAAGCCTCACGTACGGTTCTGAGGGCAGCTGTGTCGAAAGACCCGACTGACCCCTACTATTAATAACAGCCCACGCTTTTTCAATGATCCTCTCCATGGTTATGCCGGCGATGATAGGTGGTTCCGGTAATTGGTTCGTTCCCATTCCTATAGGAAGTCCGGATATGGCATTCCCTAGATCGAATAATATTTCATTTCGGCCTTTGCCACCGTCATTGTTACTTCTTTTAAGCCCAGCCTTAGTAGAGGTGGGTTGCTCACGCCGCAGCCCACCCCAAAAACTTCACTATATGCTGGAAATCCTCTGGACAATCAGCAGGGGAGTCTAAAATACCCTCAGAGACTATACGTGGAGCGAGCCTCCGGCTTGAAGAAATAGTCCAACTCCCTCCGGGAGAGTCTGGTTCGGGCAAATATAAGGCACCAGGCGATAAGCTTGATGCTTATTTGGCTGATTGGGATGGTTCTAATTCCTGAAAGCGATGGGGGCAGTGGGGGTCGGTACCCCAACGTAAAGATTGTGTTTCGTTGTGAAGACAAGCCCTTCGCTCGAAAGCTTTGCACGAGGAGGTACCGTGTTATACGACGTTACCCATTTAGGCAGATGGATCGGATGCACGATATGCCCGCAGTATTCGAAAAGTCCCCCGCATCAACGGCAAGATGCCCTTGAAGCGCTTCACCGTATGATTGAATGGTTCAATCGTCGGTTCGCGACTTAGGGATCGATCGATAACAGCGCCCCGCCCCCCCATCTTGCTTGTCCAATCTCAGGGATGTTCGAGGCGGATGGCTACTTCGCTGTTCAGTACGGCATCGGTTAAAAAAAAGCTGTTGCATCCACATGCATATACGGTTTTGTCTCGCACGAAGTGCGAAAGGCGTATCAGATATCGCTTTGTCGCAACATGTTATGACCACCATTGTCCGGGCACTGCGCTGCACCATCCTGAAGTTTTAAAGTAAGCACCCCGGGCGAGGAAACGGGGGTTCCGTGTTTATGGCACCGGCCTGGAGTCAATAACCCCGTTAGATACTTATTTCGGGTTCCCGCGCAAAAATAAAGAGATCGACTTCCGATCACACGTTGGCTTTTTGCGTAAAAGCAAACTTCACAATAACGCGTCGGGTATCCGAAAAGTAAGAGCTTCGAGAGCTACTACGAAGACTGGTCGAGAAGGATTTAGCTTTCCAAATCCCGACTGGCTAAATGCCCATTAGACTCTTCCATAAGGAGCGGAGCCTCCATGTGCGGTTCGGGGTGGACGGTCGAAAAAGAGGCTGTGCCCTGTGGAGACATAGGGAACAATATTTCTGCTCGATGCGGGAACATCCTCACTACGGAGAAAAGTGCCCAGTCGGGCCGCAGGCCTTTTCGATTAAGACCAAAAGCAAAAACCTCTTCCACAAGGGGACAACCCGCCTGGGGGGCCCAACCCCATCAGAGACTCAACGCAGAATATCTATCATTTCGCAGATGGCTCGTTGGTGTGACAGACGGAGATGGCTGCTTCAGCATTGTGCTTCGGAACGGCAGGTACAACCTCAACTTCTCCGTCGCTCAAGGCAAGTACAATCTACGGATCTTGTATTACATCAAGAAGATACTCGGTGTAGGGTCCGTTAATGTGTATAAGACCATAGGAGTGTATCGGATCAGGGATAGAAGGAAGCTAGCAGAGATAATATTTCCTATCTCTGATCAATACCCATGCCCAACAAGCAAGCAATTCCATTACGAGAGGCTTCGTCAAGCTCATCGGATCTTGGAGGATCCGAAGCTATTGACAGAGCACAAGTATTTTATCCGTGAGCAATTGCGGAGTGCTACTCCTCCGGAGACATATGTCCATCCCATTCGGACGGCAAATACGGCTGTTGACATCGATTGGCCTACTGGCTTTGTAGAGGCGGAAGGGTCCTTCTCCCCGTACGATAAAGACGGGAAACAACGGATCTCTATTGCGTTTGGCTTGACCCAAAAGTTAGACAGGCCTTTATTAGAGGCTATGGGACGTAGGCTACACATACCTACTCGGATCACCGAAAGGCCACACTTCTATCGATTAGAGACTACTCACAGCAGGGCTGTGCTTGGCATAAGCCAACTCTTCCGAGGCCGATTCAGGGGTATGAAATCGTTGGAGTTAAAGCCCCGGTCAAGGGCCGTGTACCATAGGAAGGATCGAGAAAAGCTCGAGCAGATCCGAAGTATTCTCCAAAGGCTTCATGGCAAGATGATAGATAAAGGTATAGTCCGATCCATATAGAGATATATGGTGTATAACGTTAAGCAATCACAACGCTGAGGTTATCCAACACATATGCTATCCACCCTTAAGTGGTATAACCAGTCATTCTGGAGGATCTGTTGATTTAGCAATTTCTAGCCCTCATTTATCAGGTGTTTCCCCCATTTTAGGTTCTATTAATTCTATAACAAGTGCGCCGTGCGAGGCTCGTTTTCGGTTGGGAATAGTGCCCATATTCCCGCGCGTATGTCTGACTTCGATGGGAAAATACGTGCAGCGGGCCAATGCGGCATCGTGGGCTAATAATCCATCATGTTTGCGAGTAGTTGGTTAAAGGGGACGCCAAAGGGGACTGCCCTTCTTGGTGGTGTCCCTTAGCTGGGGTGGTCAAGGTCAGGTTAACCCACTTGATACGCACTCACTGCCTTAAAAGGGGCTACATATCCCAAGCAGAATACGTCGGTATGTGTGTGGCGGAATAACCCAGGAATCCTTCTGGGCGAAAGCTTTGATCGATGTTGTTAGCGGTCAGGGCTGTCGGACAGTCACAAGTAATTCCAGCATAGGAACTGGCTTGAGCAATCAAGCAAGTGCGCAAGGACCTTACACCACTAGGTGCCCTGAGGAGGGCGAAAACACGAAAATGGAGCAACCACGGGAAGTAACCGCTTCACATCGTCCAACGAACGATGCGCGGGCTCAGAGGTCCCGTAGTAGTGAAGGAGAGGGAACCCCACCCAGCCGGGCCACGAAGGCGACTAGTCAAAACGCGATCCATAGTTATTCAAATGTATCGCTCGGGCAAAGACTCTCGCCAGCCGAAATAATTGTTGGCGGAGCGACGCCAGTACATATGCTGAGATGAATGGTGAACAATCGTAAAGATAACCAGCTATAACGGACTTATAAGAATTATATCGGATCCAATGTTTCTGGTTCACTGCTATGAGAGTCTCCGAGGTAAACCTGGCAATACGACTCCAGGATCAGATGGTCAAACCTTACATGGGCTAAACTCCAATTGGTTCGTACAACTCGCGGAACGTATAAGCGAGGGTCGGATCTAACCTGCCCGAGGAATACTTCTACCTAAGCCCGGTAAAGAAGGGAGAGGGGTTTAAACCCAAAGCCGTACGTTTTTTGTCCGACAGGGCCCCGGATTTTTCGGACACAAAAAAACCAAACGGGCTCGCGGCTGTCAGACGGAAGGGGGAAACTCACAGAAAAAGGTTAAAGAAACTGACACGATACGATACCTGCCGGGAGAGGCACTACGTGCTCGGCCAACGGGAGATGTTATCGCCTCTCTAAGATAAAATATAGTGCAAAAAGCACTCCAATTAATCTTGGAAGCCATATGGGAGGAACGATTTCTAGACTCCCGGATTCGGACCGGGTAGATCATGTCACTCTGCCCTACGTTTTATCCATTTGATAGGCAGTAACCATTCATGGGTTAGGGACATATCCAACCGTTTCGACAAGATACCAAGCTCCACCATCATGAAAAGGCTGACGGCCTCGATGGAATGTCACCGGAACCTAGAACTGGTTATGAAACCCCTGAAAGCAGGTTACATCGATCTAGAAAACGGCAAGGTCATCCATTCGGGTACGGTAGTTTTTTCAGTCCACTCCTATGTGACATAGTGTTACACGAACCGGATCCATCCATGCTCAGTATGGATAACAAACATATTCCGGGAAGGGATTAATGGACGTTAAAATCCTAGAGGTTCCTCCGTGATAGAAGTAAATATTCCAATAATCCAGCGGTTTGGAGAGCTATGCTGATGGAGATGAGGATAAATCCAAAATCTGATGTGATTGATCCTCATTCCCGGCGATTAAGTTACATGAGATACGCCGATGATTTCGCAGTTCCTATCTCCGGCACCAGAACCGAGGCCGATCAAAGAAGAGCGGAGATCGAGAGCTTCCTTGGACAAGCGTGCGGTCCAGAGCTAAATGTGGATAAGACTCTTACCACACATTTGAGTAGTGAATGGTTCGGGGGCTAAATGTCAAAAAGCCCCCAGAAGGAAACAATCTACACGATCAAAGGTTGTTCCGATCGATAGGAGAGCCCCGAACGATGATGTTTGCTTTACTTGCTGTTCGAATGAGAGGCAGAGGGATGAAAAACCATATGGATATGATGTACCCAACTGCGACGAGAGGACTGGTACGACTATCGCACTCTGATATCCCGGCCTTTCACAATCGCGAGATTAGAGGACTGTTTAACCATTACTCCTTCGCGGGTAATAGAGGAAATCTGCAAAAAGTTATATGGTTCCCAGTTGACTCATGCGCTCTAACCCCAGCTTCGAGATGTAAGCCCCGAACTGGAATAAAGGCGGAAAGGCCTTTGGAGCTAATCCCCCGTGCCCGAAGACCAAAAGCGGCCTGAACATTCCAAATAACTATAGGGTTCTACACCATTACACAACGAAGAGTAGTCCAACGGCTACTCTGGATTCGGTTCTCCGGGCGGGGGGTTTATTGGGAAACAAAGTCCGGGTTGGGGCAGATTCGCACGCACCATTTGTGGCGATGATAACGTGGAGATGCGTAAGGGCTGTTCGAGACGTTCGAGCCAACAAAATTGGAATCAATAAGGCAACTTACCAGGAATTGGGCGTACGAACGAAAACAGATTCCATCACGTGGGGCTCACCACGAGGCTTCTCATGCGGGTCGGTAGGGAGGAGCACATTCGGATAATATCATCCTATCGGTAACCCCGGTAAAGCTTCGGGCTTGTCCTCCCCTATAAAGTGAACCATCTGTTATAGAGATAGACCCGATACAATCAACTCAGCAATTGAAGTTTTATGAGGGAGAGCTGTATGACGAGAAATTGCCACGTATGGTTCGGAGGGCAGCATTGACTGACCCTATCTATCTTCAATATGAGGGGCCCTGGATTGACTATGCATAGATTACCTCCATTTGTGCGGTCTGTTTTAGTGACAGCTTTCCCACTTTTATTACCCCTTCCAGTACCGGCAGGTGTATTTGCGCCTGATGAGGTAGCGATGCCTTGGTCGAATTTGACTATATGCCGGAAACTCCGCAAGAACAATCAGCAGGGAACGAACCATGATGGTTCCCCCTCAGAGACTATACGCCAAACATCTCTGGCCAAAAACCAAACCCCTTCGTGCCTTTGCCACCCAAACACCAGTTGGGTGCCGGCCGGCTTGATTGGGAGTGATGGCTGCATGGTCATACCTTACGCAAATCGAACCCCTCGTGGTCAGATACGATACCCTGCCATTGAAATAAGTTTTCGAGACAAATACTTTTTTTTCTGACGTTTCCGGGCCGAATCGCTGCGTGCGCTTCTAGGCTAAGGCTCGATCCAGACCGAGACAAAGAACGGGGCTTCCGTGTTCTTTATCGATGCGTTAGATAGTATGGCTCGAGTTATTCATGAGATCAATGGCTTTATGCGTACTTCCAACCACGAAACACTTCACAGGTTTCTCAATTGGTCGCGCGCATATGACGCGACACTCTATTCTTTGCTCCGTCGCCGGATCAGAGTGCTTTGTTTTCCAATGCTTGGCTTTGCGGTTTTGCGTCTCCCCCGGAGCCGGGTTCGAACTATCATATGCAGTAGATATCGGCGCGTTTCTATTTCGTTTGAGCTGGGATAGAGTAGGCTGCAGAGACAAGCGAAAATAGATGCTAGACCGGAGCTTGAGCCAATTCGGGCACGAGTGATACGTTAGTGTTTCTGGAGTGAATTGGCGTATCCACATATGCAGCACGGCAGGCGGCAATGCCCATGTGGTTGCTTACTCTGACGCCTTCCCCCGGGCAAAAGCCGCGGATTGGCGTGACTGGCGATGCATCTATGACATGATCACAAAGCAGCATATCTGACCGATGCGGGGCGGGATTGCGTGCACCGAAGCAGGTATGGGTAGAAAGAGATGAAGATATAGTCCGAAACCACGCCGGGCATGAAAAGAAAATATTAGTTTCTTGGCGTAAGCACTTTATTTGTCAGACAGGGCCAGGGACTTGGTTTTATCGGACACCACGAAACCAAATAACTGTCCGACAAACTAAAGGCCCGGGACTGTCGGACGAAAAGGGAAAACAGAAACTGGAGAAAAAGAAAAAACAGACAGAAAAAGGGCAATTACCACGTTATTAACTGATAGAAACTTTAATACAACCCCTCCCGATCCCGCTGGTGGCGGGGATCCCATTTCATACCAGCATCTTTCTCGGTTCTTCGGTCAATAAATAACCGCAGGATGGCCGCATTTGAGAGCAATCCCAAATTGAATAATACCGCTATTTGCCGGAAAGGCTAAATGCCATTAAGTACTCGGTCCATAAGTGAAAAAAATAGATTTTTTCCCGAATCTGTGAAAAGCTCATATATAGATCCGAATTAGATCTTCGGTTCTATAGGCAATGCACGATCAGCAGGAGACTTCAGAATAAAAAGAAAATTGAAATGAGTGAAACCAATATTTCGGCTTTACAAACAGGTGAAGGATCCTCAGAGACTACACGCAGCGCATCTCCTCCCGAGATAGACAAGAAATGATGGGGATCAATTTTTCAATTTGTTAGCTGGGACGGAGGCTTTTCCATCTCAAAGGCTGGATATAGAAGCTGCGAAGTAACAATGCATACGAAACAAGTACAAACCCTAGACTTTTTTTTCGGGCACCCTTATTCGGTCCATCGGATTGGAGATAGCTTCAGCAGCTTTCGTTGGAGATTGCATAATAGATTGGCTATAGAAAGGTTTGTTGATTTGGTGGATGGGGGAATAAGAACGATAAGCAAGCCAAAACAAATGCAAAGGGTCTGTTCTGCTATGATAATAGAATTGATCGAACCAAAACCTCTAACGGTAGATCACGCTTGGGTTTTGGGAGTCGGAGATGGCCATTTCAACATTAACCGAGTCAACTTCCGACCTAGTCCGGGTATAGGTCGGAAAGGGGAAAAGAGACTGAAAGATATAGCCACGGGTGAATCTATCTCTGATGATACGAGCTGGGATTTATGGATTTTGTGGTCTCTAGGTACGACTCAGCCAAAGCTAATGATTTCTTCTCTACACGTTCGTCTATCACACACCCCCTTATGAGATAGCTAAATAGAAAGGGCCAGGGCACTTAAAAAAAAGGAGTTGAGCCTTATCGAAGGTCTCTGGAGAGAGGTTATCATCTAGATCCAGCTAAACAAAAAAAATTGTTTCATTCTATTCAATTGTTTCTATCGGTTGGGGATTAAGACATAGTCCATTAGCACCCCGAAGTTCATATTCCAATTCCGCCAGGATCCGGTATCATTAGTCATATCGTCTCTACCTTTTCAGGAAAACCCGTATCCGGTTATCCAGGCATGGTGTACGCCATGATCAGTATTGGAGTTCTTGGATTTATTGCATGGGCCCATCACACGTCTACTGTAGGTTTAGATGCTGATACACGTGCTTACCCTACCGCGGCTACCATGATTATAGCCGTGCCTACTGGAACAAAAATTTTTAGTCGGATTGCAACCATGTGGGGGGGGTCGATACAATACGAAACACCCATGTTATTCGCTGTAGGGTTTATATCCTCGTCCACGGTAGGGGGGCTTACTGGAATAGTATCGGCCAATCCTGGGCTAGACATTGCTCTACATGATAAACTATTATGCGCTATTACCGCTCTCTCCGAACCTTATCCCAAGCGTAATGTCAATTATACAGAAGCTATGAAACAATTTTTTGTAGGTCTTATTGACGGTGACGGCTCAATCCAAGTTAATCATTGGAGAGGGACAATACCGCGATTTAGGATTATTCTTAAATCGAAATATACAGAAGGCAACCATCTCATGCTAGAACAACTATCAGAAGTTCCAAATATGGGTCAGATATATATTCAGAAACAATATGTTCCTTTACAGATAGATCACGAAACTGAAATAGAGGTAGTTCTGGGTATATTAACGGATTATCCTTTATTAACTACTAATGCTTATACTCGTTATTCATCCCTGCGATTCTGCTTTCTGAATAGAATTTCCCGGAAGGAGTATAAGTTCATGAAGCATTTCTTAGAACCCGTATCTAGAAAGTTAACTCCATCGGAGTTGATTGACCTATCTTATTTCGATAATTGGTTCGTAGGTTCTACAACTGCTGAAGGTTGTTCCTGTATCAGATCGAATGGTTCACACTCATTTAGTATATCTCAAGCGTCCGATCATTATATTACGGAGGGTATAAGAACCAGATCCGGTCCACCCAATCAAGTTGGATTAATTGCTGTTAAAGGTGGGGAACCGCTTCTTTTGATAGAGACCTATAATCGTAATTCTTTAGCAAGAGTTATAGACTTCTTTAATTGTAACGACATTATTAGTTTGGGCGGGGATAAGTTGTTACGATTTCATGAATTCGTATCAGCTTTTCATAAACACAATAAGGGGCTTTAGCCTGTGCGGAAGTGTCATGGCTAAATTCGGCTGTATGCGGGAAATTCCTAAAGACTTGAGTACTAGAGGCCTTTCGCTTCATTCGCAAGCGGATAAGGATCGGCGGGATGAAAAGAAAGCAATAAAAAAAAATATATTTGTTTTCGCTCCGGCGCCCAGAGGACGTAAACCCGTAAATAGTAAAGCCCTTTATGCCCTCCGGGCCTATGGGCCTCCGGGCCTATGGGCCTCCGGGCCTATAACCTATCGACTCGCGGATCGACCAGAAACTTAACAGTTTATGCGCTACGCGCGTAGCGCTGGCCAAATCAAATTGTCAAGCCATTTCTGGCTTTCGGTCCTTCGTACCTACGGGCGGAAACGGCTTGATGATTTGCGGAGGCCGTAACGTTTCGCGTGTAGGGCGGGACACTGTCAGGGAATTTATCAGTTTCTGGCTTTACGTTCTCCGGGCTTTAGCCGCGGCCCACGGCCTTACCCGGGCTTCAGTAATAATCCCAAGTATGACGTAGATCTAAAATCTACTGAAATGGACAATCCGCCGGGAACCAAACCCAGAAAAAAAGGCCGGAGGGCGGGGCACTGTCAGACAAAGAAAGGGCAGACGTTCCGGAAATTTACGATTCACGGGCTGGCTTTCCCCGAACCACGGGCGGCCCTTCGGTTTCTGGAAAGCCAAAGAGAGAAGTCTCCTTTGGACCCTTCGGGCCCTACGGCCTTTGCGCTTTATGGGGAGTAGGATTCTCAGAGACTATGGGCCAAACACATCTGTCGGTCAATAGTAGGATCGACGGAGTGATGAGATAGTCCGGGTGGATATGAGAATATCTAAGTAAAGTTGACTTATTACGCGGTTGCACATCCCCATTATGTTCCTCCTATGGGAGCCGTTTCTGCTTTATTTGCGGGATTCCATTACCGGATAGGTAAAATAACTGGTCTTCAATACCCAGAGACTTTAGGTCAAATTCATCTTCGGATTACTCTCTTTGGTGTGAATTTGACTCCCCCTCCTATGCATTTCTTAGGTCAATATTGGGCCCACTCCCCAGGTAAACCAACCTTGGAGTGAAACATCACTATACGCTGGAAATTCCTTAGAACCCTTGGTACTCACTTCAAGCAGTAACCATCTCAGGGATTGGACAATCAGCAGGAAACCAAAGTCTAATCTCAACGCCGACGAGTAGGATCCCCAGAGACTATACGTGGTGCCCCCATTGGGGTGAAGATATAGTCCGGCCTCGTTAGAAATATCCAGGATATTCCTTATTTATCATTGTACCAGTTCGTCTTTGAAAGCAGAAGGGAATAACTAGCAGTAGACTCCTGAAACGGTAACTCGCTGCTAATAGGATCTACTATTCGGGATAAACCTAGCTCGAGCGTAATTTCTAGTACGTTCGAGAGTCCCTATAATTATCCAGTGTCAAACCGACCGAAAAATCTTTTAAACTGGCGATCGGTCCGGGTCTAATTGTAATTCAGAAGAGCCAAAAGGCTCTGAGAAGGATTCAATCGTTAATTCCGACGGACTAATTACGGCCGAATTGGATCGCAAATTCAATCACCAATTAATTCTTGGTAATTGGAAACCACTTCCAGTATATAATAACGCTTGGTTAAACGGAGAGCAAATCGTTTCTGAGTATCTAACGGGAACTGGAATCTATCTCCGACGTTATTCAGTTAGTGGTGGACGATGCGTAGGTGGTGGTTCTAAATCAAGCGATAGACTCGCTGGATACTATCACCCTTCCGAATTATCTGATAACAGATATATTTATAATCCCATTCGGCGGGAATATGGTCATGACGATCCATCAGCATTTGATGAATAAGGAAAAAACCGCTAGCAGGTATGCCACGTCGCATTCCTGATTATCCAGATGCTTACGCTGGATGGAATGCCTTTAGTAGTTTCGGCTCATACGTTTCCGTAGTAGGGATTCCTCGTTCCTTTGTAGTGGTTTCTCCTACTTCAACTAGTGAAAACAAGTGTGCTCCAAGTCCTTGGGCTGTTGAACAGAATTCGACGACACCTGAATGGATGGTACCAAGCCCTCCGGCTTTTCATACTTCTGAGGAACTTCCAGCTATCAAGGAAAGCATTTAGACGTCTTAGCAATTTGTGCAACTCAAGCACTAAACCGCTCCGCCCTGGACTGGCCCAGTCCTTATGGGGGGGGCCCGCCTCGAAAGTTAGGGACTTTACCGAGCTAGGCCCAGGAGTCGGGTTAGGCTGGGCCTACCCCTGGAGTAGCGAAAGAAGGGAATATTTATTATCCAGACAATCCTCCCCTTAATGACAACTCGACATGTTTTAATTTGTTTCCAGCTGCCGAATGGACACCTGTCTATTTGCTTCTGCGGCCGTACCCGATTCTGGAATAATAAGTCTTAAACATATAACCAAAGGCTCTTTGACTATTTCGCGTGTGCAACGGCAACAGGAGCGCGAGTTAGATATTTGGAAACTCGTAACTTCGGATTCGGACTAGTTCGCCCAGCACGATAAATCGGAGTATTGTACCGGCCCAGAAAAACGAACGTCTATACACTTGTGAACTGAGTTTTCACAAGTCTCAGTGTGATGCAATCAATTTTTTTGAATACGTACGGCAGTTACATACGGGTCCGCGGCGATAATGAGTTGGATGCCCGACTGGAATTGGAAAGTTTGAGGAACGACCAAGTCGATTCCACTCCGATCAAAAAACGTATTGGAAGTTCTGTGGGAATTATAGGAACAGGGCTAAGCTTGCCAGAAAGGAAGTTAATACTTATCGATATTTACGTCTTGAAACCTCAATCAGCCCTTTGGTATACGGATGCGGTTTATTCCGGGGCCGAGCGGCTACGGGCTAAGGACCGCCTAGACGTTATTACTACGAACTCGGGTAGGGTCGCGAGACGCACGGAAATGAAGGAACAATACGAAACGCGCAGAGTTGCTTTATTGCTTGGGCCTAGAAGTCCTGGTATTTTGGAACTCATTCCCGAAGTGGTAAAGCAGAGTTTCCATACCGTTTGAAGATCTAATTCGATTGGAGAATGTGAGAGATCAATATGTGAGGGGCAAGCAAAAAGTCTGGGTAAATCTGAGGAATGAACAGCCACTTATCGAATTCGAGTGACTGAGATACGGAAATTATTTATGCAATCTGCCCGGCTTACGGTTGAATTGCCGAACTTGTCGTCGGACTTGGTCCTAGACCCGACATAGGTTAGCCGATTCGACGCATTGAAAGATAAAATTCAACATCAAGTACGGACCGATCCTAATGTGAAATGGACTTGGGTCTATGGGACGTTTTACCCGCAACGTTAGGATGGGGATGAAGTTTCAAAACTAAAAGCTTTTTTTCGACTCTCTTCAAAGCATGGCATGGAAGAAAGAACGTCAACACTAATAAATTATTTCATTTATTTTTCGTGATGGCGGAATGGGAGCTCGAAAACAAATTATATCAAAAATCATAGGGGTTTTTTCGATATGACCCGGAAGTTAGGAGCCATTGCATGGAAAGCTTTATTGGTTCTTAACAAATCCTTAACCGATCCGAGTTCGAATCTTAGCTTTTCCCATCGAAGCACTTGCTCTAACAGCTTTTGCGTCTCATTGCGGGGCGACTTTTGGACACCACAAAACCAAAGGACTGTCCGACAAAAGAAAGGGAAAGAGCCTATGTGCCTAAACGTTGCCCCGCATCGCCTGAAGTTCCTTTTCCTTACCTATACGACTTTAGCGTGCGAAATCCCACCGCATCCGGCTCTCCATCCTCGGACTCTGGGAAGCTGCTGCTCTTTGGGCCAAGCCGAAGCAGGCTCGGCAGGCACGTGTACCACACAAGGAGGATAAAATGAAGGATATGAATGTAGCTCCGAATCTTCGGAAAAGACCGAATGAATCTGTAGCTAAAAAGGACGCTCCTAGCTATAACATTGGCTATGGAGTCCGTAGACCCCAAGTCAAAGGACGAGCTCGCGCCCGCTTTGGCCAGCACATCTCTCTATGCAGGAGGTATTAGGTTCTGTGTCGACCGGGGCGCATCCACCGGCTAATTCGTTTCACCTCTATCTCCGCGGCCCCCTCGACAGCGAACTGTAGTTGTGTCGTTGGAGGGCCGCCGAAGGAGCTCGCCGCGCTCGTACGAGGATCGACATCCCTTAACGCCAAGCTTATAATCCCTGCGGGCAACCGCCCGACCCCGCCCATGCCCTCCCTTTATCATAAGCCACGGCTACCCAGTAACCGGAGGGGGGAGAGGTGAAGCAAATGGCTTCACCCCCCTCTTCTTTTTTTATGACTGATGAGTTGCTGAGAAGCTCTGCGTAAATTTTCGGCGAAAGGTAGCCAGTTGACTGCTAATTTGCTCAGTGATGTTTTTCTGTTGTACAATAGCGGAGAGTATACCTGGGTCAATAGATTTCAATAGCTCCTGTTCATAGTGCGTTACGAGAACGACGGGTATTTGGTCTAAGTAACCTTTGACAGCTGCATGAATAACCACGATTTGTTTCTCAATAGGAATTGGGCTATATTGTGGTTGTTTAAGTATCTCAGTCGACCTAGCCCCACGATTTGATAAATACTGAGTCGCAGCATCAAGGTCCGAACCGAATTGAGCAAAAGCGGCTACTTCACGATATTGTGCCAATTCTAGTTTTAAGCTACCGCATACTTGTTTCATGGCTTTCAACTGAGCCGCAGAACCGACGCGACTCACAGATAATCCCACGTTAATAGCAGGTCGACTTCCACGATAAGAGAGTTCTGTTTCCAAAAAGATTTGTCCATCCGTAATGGGAATCACATTGGTAGGAATATAAGCGGATACGTCTCCAGCTTGTGTTTCAATCGCAGGTGGCGCAGTCAAGCTACCCGCACCAGTCTGGTCTGACATTTTAGCGGCTCTTTCTGATAGACGAGAATGTGGATAGAACACATCTCCTGGGAACGCCTCACGACCTGGTGGTCGACGTAATAATAATGACATTTGGCGATACGCCACTGATTGCTTACTCAGATCGTCATGGATTATTAATGCGTGCATTCCATTATCTCTAAAATATTCTCCCATAGCACGACCCGGATATGGTGCCAGGAATTGCGGAGGAGCTGGATCCGAAGCAGTGGCTGCTACAATAATGGAATATTCCGAAGCACCCGCTTCTGGAAGAATCTTAACCAATTGTGCCACGGTTGAACGTTTCTGTCCGATCGCTACATACACACGATACAATTTCTCACTATCAGAGGTGCCCTGTGCGTTTATTTGTTTCTGGTTCGATATGGTATCAATAGCTATAGCGGTCTTTCCAGTTTGTCTGTCCCCTATTATAAGTTCTCGTTGACCACGACCTATAGGGACCAGGCTATCCACTGCTTTTAGTCCTGTTTGCATTGGTTCGTGTACAGATTTACGCGCAATAATCCCCGGGGCTTTCACTTCTACACGTCTCCGTTCCACAGTGCTTAAAGCACCTTTTCCATCAATGGGTACTCCCAACGCATCAACCACACGACCTAGCATGGCCTTTCCTACAGGAACATCCACAATAGATCCAGTGCGCTTTGCAATATCTCCTTCTTTAACGGCAGTATCACCACCAGATGTAGCAATTCCTACATTTTCATTTTCTAGATTCAAAGCCATTCCTTTCACACCGCTGGCAAATTCCACCATTTCCCCCGCTTGAATCTTGTTCAATCCATAAACACGTGCAATTCCATCTCCAACTGGAACCACTCGACCGATCTCATCCACTTGCAATTTCGTGTAATAGTTGGTAATTCTTTGTTCTGATAAAGTGGGGGGTTCAGCTCCAGCCGATTTGTTCATAAATGAATGAAAACATCGACTAATCCATAATTCCGCAATCTGAACCTTGAGATTGTGACCAATCTATCATCTTAGAGTCGAAATCGGGACAGGGACCCCAGCGCCTTGAGGCCAATAAGACGCAAAGGCTGCAGGCCGGCCCATATGGCAAAAGGCGCGAAGCGCAGAAATATCCATCCCGCTGTCGGAAATGGCTTTGCAATTCCCGCGCACTCGACCCTTCTTTTGTAAAGAAGTCTCCTCCGGACCCAAAAGCTCAGCGAAGCTGAGCTGTTCCAATTCGTAAAGACCTAGTTCGGTGAGAGAAAGACGAAGCGGATGCCTACCGAGCCAAGCATGCAATTCCGTAGTCATTGTATATTAAGGCTCTAAGCAATAGAAAATATTTTGGGTTACTTCTGATTCGATTCGTCACTATGCGACATTTGTTCCCAAGGACTTGCGAAATCAAAATAGCGAAATTCTTGAGTCATCTCAATAGGTTCAGAAACCACACGTTTCTCTGAATCATCATGCCGTACCTCCACATACCCACTTAAAGGAGAGTCTTTTCTCGATGGATGACCCTCAAAACCGTAATCCGTTGATATACGTCGTAAATCGGGATGATTAGAGAAATACACACCAAACATATCCCAAGTTTCTCGTTCCCACCAGCCGGCCGATGGAGATATACCGACTACCGAACAAATTGGAGTGATTTCATCTACACTTGTTGATATACGTATGCGTGTATTATAGTCAATACTAAGTGAATTATGAACTGTTTCAAATCTTCGTTTCCGAGAAGGATGATCAACTCCACAAATATCAATCGAAACTTTGAAACGCGTATTGGTATGATACTTCGGGAAATGTAATAATTGGAATAGACCGTTCGGGTTGGTATATAATATATTTTCATGCTTTGGTGTTTGACGTTTATGTATCCATTTCGGTGGAGTGGCTATCAGAGATTTTAAAAACAATTGGTTATCCATAAATCGTCTCTTTTTTTTCGTTCTCCCCATTCATATATATATATACATCTCTCTCTAATCGATATATCTCAATTCCGAAACGCCCTCAACCTGATGGGTGAGAAGCAGCGCCGGCCTCCCCTTCCACTGGCTTTCACTAGACGAAGGCAGCGCGGAGGCCGGAAGCGAGAGTCCGGGCGGGCCCGCGCTTCTTTCGTAAAGCCAAGGAAGTCTCGTTCGAACGAACCCTGTAAAGTCGTCCTGTCCGAAAGTGCTTACGCACCTCCGGACCCACCCATGGGCGGCACGTAATGCAGATACCGTGGGGAAGGGTGCGTAGCACTCGACCAGAGGAGAGCATTTGACGATTGGAGCGCTTCACGAAAGAAGGCATGTGGTGCTTCTTCCCCGGCCGGCGAAGCGGAAATTGGCTGGCCATTCAAGGCCTTCTCGGTCCTTTGGGCCAGCCATAGGTTGGTTCTTAAAGCGTTCGGGCTTGCCCCCACGGTCTCGGTCCGAGGGGACACCGGTATTCGCGCGGGCCCGTGGGTCGAGCACGTATCGCCTCTCCCGTGGGTCGAGCACGTACCGCCTCTCCCGCGGGTCGAGCACGTATCGCCTCTCCCTATAGTCTCGTGGCCTTTGGGCCGTTGGTCGAGAGCTTCGCACCTTCGGCCCAAAAGATTCCTTTCGCTCGGACAACGGAATAAATCAAATAAAGAGTTCAATTATTTCCCCGTGCACTCTCACGATATCATCAAGTGCTCCCCGCTTACCCATCCTCTCCGACTCAGGGTTACCTGCGGTACCGTACCGAACAATCGTATGCCTCTAAGCGTCGTTTCCCTCTCTATGACAGCACCGATTTATTTTCGCAATGCAATTCAAGCGGGCTTGGCCTGGTTGCCAGTTCCTGGTTAGCGGTTTCGTGTCGGGTAGCTTTATCTGACCATGTCGCGTGTAGGGAATGGCGGGGAAGTGGCCTTCACTCCCCGCCCCCCTCCTTCGATGTGCAATAGTCTTGGACTCCAAGACCCCGTTCAGCAAAGGCCTACGGCCCTTCTTAGCCTTAATTGGTTTTGATAGGTCCCTGCCACCCTTGGCAAAAATCCTAGCTGCTGTGCCTGGTTTAGATTTGGCCGCATAAGTTTTTGCCGATGACGTACGTAGTATGTAGCTCAAGCGCGTCACACATCGGCGTTTGGGGTTTGCCAGATGGTAATAGTTGGCAAGGCCGCGTGGAATGGAGGCTATGCGCGCAACCGAGTAGCTCTGGGGATACTGAAAGTAAGCAAAATTAGGTTTCGGGTGACCCGATTTATCGCGAAATCCCTTCTCTGCCAGACGGTTTATAACTTTCCGCATATCCACGGGTGAACTAAGCCCACCAGATCTACGTATTCTGTACCTTCGTCCTCGTCTTACAAAATTGTAGGTATGTCTCGAATCGCGACTAATAAGGTATCCAGGGGAAGGAATCTTTTTATTTTTGGTTATGCAAGAAATTCGTTCTTCTCTTTTGCCCCCGTGTGCGGAAATCGCAAAGCCATCTCCGGCCTTCGGACCCATAGGCACGTAGTGCAGCGTGTTCGGGCGATATTGAAGGGGTTTACGGGTCCTACGCAGGTGAAGCCCAAGCTTAAGCCGCACTTCGGGGAATCGTGTAACCAAGCAGCGTATCCTTTCCGCCAGAGCTCTTGGACCAATGATTCCAATAGGATAATCATCTGCGAAGCGCACATAGTTTATTTGCCGCCGGTTCTCCTGCGGGGGGCCTAGATCGAGGTCGAAGGGCCCGGAGGCCCGAAGGGCCCTGGCTCTGTGTGCCGTAGTGCGGTCGATGAAAGCTGCAGACTGACGCCATAATTCTTTGGACTCTGGATTCACTGCCCCGCGGCGCCGTCCCCCGTCAACAATACGTTTAAGTCGCATAACAGAAAGGTCCGGCTCGTGCAGCACTATGTTGCATAGAAGGGGGCCAACCCCTTTGGCCTTGGTGGCGCCCCCGGCTCCGGCCCCTAGGCTCGTTTCTAGCTCTTTCTGAACTAGGTTTAAGAATCTGTCGTCTCGGATTCTTCGCCGCATAAGGCCTAAAAGCACTTGCTTATTGATTCCATTGAAGCATTGCGAGGTTCGACCCTCCATGAACCAGACGGTACCCACAAAGTCACGGCGTATCTGCTTCGAGCAGGTATGTTGGGAGCGGCCCGGTCGAAATCCGTGGGAACACGAAAGGAAGTACGGTTCGTAAACCGTCTCTAGGACGGTGCGAATCACTTCCTGTACCAGTATATCCCTGTCCTTTTGGGGAAGCCCCCGTAAAGCTAAAGAAGCGTCCGAAGGACCTACGGCCCAAAGGGCACGAGACACTTCGTGGGTCCGAGGGCCACGAGGCAGAGAAGTGTGCGGAAATTGTAAAGCCATTTCAGGCCTTCGGCACTTATTTCGTAAAGCTGGAGAAGTCTCCCTCGGACCCTGCGAAGATGTATCCTCTAGACCCTCCGGACCCAGGGCTTTGCCCCCTCTCCCTATAGTATCTCCTTCGGGCCAACTTTTGCCCGTAGGCCCTTCGGGCCCTCCTAACGTAGGGGGGGGGTTTATCACCGAGTCTCTCAGTGTTTCTAGTGCTTTGATCGAAGTGCCTCTCGGCCTTTCACCACCGTTATTCGAGCCTGGTGACAGCTTTTTATGGATCGCTATCCATATATTTATGTCTTTTACGAGCCGAAACAGGCCTTCTGCCTTGAACTGCTCTTTTTGACAGTGTTTCCAAAGGGCGGCACGGAGGCGCTCGGTCCAGGCCGAAACCTCTCCTCCACCGGGGAGAGAGCTAAAGGCCCTCTGCCCCATTCGGCGGGAATCCAAACATCCAAAGGGTTCGCCGGTTCCACCGAATGCTCGTAATTGGATGCTCTTGGGCATCTTCGCGCAGTTATCAGGTGCTTCAGATACCGTTTGACATTCATGTATCCTTCTCGGTGGAGTAGCTATTAGATATTTTAAAAACAATGGGTTATCCATAAATCGTACCTTTTTTTTTCGTAAAACTGGTAGATATATTTGTTTCTCATTCGTACGTATATTCAGAAGAATGGATATATATCGATTTCGAAGCGCCTTCAACCTTTGATCGGTTAAAAGCGGCGCCGGCTCCTCGTTCCACTAGCTTTCACTGGACGAAGGCAGCGCGCCGTAAACGAGATAAATTTCCGAGCTACCCTCTCGGCGCTTATTTTGTAAAGCCGAAGATGTATCCTCCGGACCGAAGCGAGAGCGCTACGTGCCTAACCGCAAAAAAAATTAGTCCGGGGACTGGCTCGTGGGGCTCGCTACCCCAATCCTCTATACTGGGCCCAAAAATTGACTACCAAATAATGTACTCAGAGGCCCGAAGGGCGATTGTACCTGGCTCGGAATTGTTGCCTTAAGCCCACGCCATTTGCTGTGTGTCGTACGACGAGCTTATCAACCGCCTAACACTAGGCTCGGGGTCAGTTAATTGATAAATAAGCGCTTTATCCGCCCGCTGTAGATCAATTAGCGTCCGCACACAACACAATTTGACTCGGAGAAGAAAGGAGTCGGAAGAATTGGAACGTCAAATCGTACGCTACATTCTCACCGGCCGGCCGGACAACGGGCAAGCCTCGCCCTCTGGGTGGGCCTCCATCCACATATATATGTGATGACAGACGCGGAAGGGTTGGGAGGGTATCTGGTGGAAGAATTGGTCGTCACAGAGGATTTATGTCTGTGATGACGGAACTGCTGCTCGGAGGTTATGGCTCGGGACGGCTGGAAAGCTATCCAGTAGCCAGCCAGCCGGTGTGCCACCGGCCGGCTGGCTGGATATTAGGAAGCGGGATAACGAGTAATTAATTCGGGGGTCAGAGAAACCAATATGGCATCAATAGATGCTACTCTTGATTTATCTGATGCTATTCGTTCTTCTCATCGAAAATCCCGATCCCAGCCCTCCATCCCTTTTTTTTTTTTCGTCACGTTTATATATATAGAGTTTGTGATGACAAGCATTTAGGTGTTGGACCCTCCAACCTTGATTTATTTGTCATCACATTTATATCAGAAATAATCCGATTTTTTGCTGATGACAAGCATTTAGGTGTTGGACCCTCTTCCGTCCGTGGAAGGACGCGCCCCTCATCCTTGGTAAGGTATTGCTTTGGCACTCTACATGAGGCCCAGAGGGCCCCTCTGGGCCTGAACTAACAGCCCGGATCGGGTTCGGTCCCACGCACGGGGAAGTAGTAATTTCGAAATAACACAGCGTGTGAAAGCCGTACAGTTTCGAGAATTTAATAAACCGGGAAGTTCCGAAGGTACATTATGGCTGGCTATTTCCCGATTTAGTAGGGAAGGAAACGCCCGAACGATGCTCGGGAACCAAGCCTTGATTAGACGCGGGTTGGCCCTGAACCTTTTATCATCAGCTCCAGATCCGGAGTCAAAGATTTCGCGGACGACGAGGCCCAGAGGGCCCGTGCCGGTAATAGTAAGGGCCCGCCCGGAGCCCGTGGGGAGAAAGGCCAGGAGATGAGCGAGGCTTCCTTTTTTGTTGATCGTTGCCTCCGGAGTCAGCCGTCACTAGTACTACGTCCGCTAGTGCTGCCATCATTACCAGGTTCCTGGATCCCATCGTATCCCTAGGCAGCTCCCATCAAACGATATACTTGGTGCAACTAATAACCTTTGGGAGAAGTCTATTACTATCGGTATAGAAAAGGGGGAATAGAATCGCGTAAGGCCCGGAGGGCTGGGAGCTGTGGATTTCGCCGCCAGGGCAAGCCAATAGAAGTGAGAAAGCTTGCTAGGACGCTACGCGCCTCGCAAGCATTAGAATTTTTGATTAATCTGGCTTCACATTCGCCGGGAATGGGCATTATAGCAAAATAGAAGAAAAACCCCACTGAAGCAATTTGTCCAATAGTAACATATGGTGCTTCCACGGGTTGACATCCAATCCAACCTAGAAGCGAGCGATCTGCTACGAGCAACCGAAACAATTTTTGGTGAATTGGTCTAAAACTCGAACTACGTACATACGAAGTGTTAATGAGAGGTAGAGCCAATAATGACACAAAAACGAGTCCTATGGCGGCTACACCCCCTAATTTATTAGGTATACTTCGAGGAATCGCATGGATTGGTAAGAAATACCATCGAGAGTAAGGGAATGGGGCCATTTCCGTCGCCAACCCTTCTCACAGAACCGTACGTGAACGTTACCGCTCATACGGCTCCCAACCCCAATCCTCTTCATCGTAGAGTTTAGTCATCGAGAGTCACAGGCCTGTCCCCGGTTGTTTCGGGTTCGGAACCACAGATACATCTATATCCTGCGGACTTATATCCCCCGCATGCATTGCCTTGTGGTGCTCCCTGCATAGGTTAATTTCTTTCCGGTTAAGCGCCACGTGAAGAGCTTCTAGCCCACTGATTCGGTCGCAGCTAGAGTTGACTATCGACATTTTTGGGCCGCCCGCTCCATTGCGTTTCAGCGCACGGATATGGTGCGTTTCGATCATCCCCTCCAGACAACCTGTAACCGAACATCTCTCGGCCGGGTGCCTAGTGGTGCGTAAGAACATCAGACCAAGGAGTCTCTCCGGGTCTTTGATGCTCTTCGCCAAGAATTTTTTTCCCATAACCCTAGGTTCGGTAGGTGTAGGGAAATATAACCTTGGGCCCTTTGCCGTTTCCACCCGCAGCTCGTGGGTATATTTGTCTATGACTTTACCCACGCCCCCGGCTTTCACCTTGTGTGATAAGGTGTGTAGGCAGGACCATCTGGGCTGATGGTCTACCACCTTCTTGACCTCGTGGAAGTTATCACAACATCGGTAATGACTTAAGAACCCGTGTGCCACACTCCCGTACCATTGCGTGATAGTGACATCGTCTTGGGTCGCGAGGATAGGTACGGGGGTTGGTCTTCCCTCGGCGTTAATTATTCCTCTGGCCCTTAACTTGTCTAGTATCCGCGAAAGCGGTGCGTATATCTGTATTCGGAACGCCTGGCGTTGGTTCGCGGGGACGTCCTTTGTGTCCCTTTCGAGGCCTGGCCCCGTTGAGCGAGAGCCCTCGACCTGGGACTCTGGGTATAAGAGCTTGTGCACCGATACGACAAATTCGTCGAATTCTCCCACCACGCCCTGTCCATCCCGTCCAATAACATTAACATTCGTGGAGATGTCCCCTTTACTCGATTCACGTGCCCACCCGAGCATGGCGTCCCGGCCCATCGCCGTGGGCTTTTGTACCTCACTCACAACTTCCCGACGAATTTGTTCTGGCATTTTCCGCACCTCTTGGTCGGGCTTAATAGGTGTAAGGTTCCCCCTCCCGCCGGCCTCCTTCAAGGCCCTCTTGAGGGCGCACACCAGTAACTTCTCTCCGAGCTTCTTAAGCCCTTTCTCCCACCCATTCGAAAGTTCCAACGCGGCCTTTCGGACGCGGCCCCGATATTTATTTCTGGCCCGAGTCGCTTTGTCCGACCTCACGTGCGATTGACTTGGTATCCGACCTGAGAGACTCATACCTAAGAAGGTTGCCTTCCCCTCCACTACATGTCCCAGACGGGTGTTATCTGGGTTGATCTCCAGGTGGAGAACGTCCCTGAGGAACCGGGAGATTCGTTCCATGACTTCGCGGGCCAAAGCTTTCGAACCCGAAACTGCCATCGGAATGTCATCGGCGTAGCGGCACGCGTAGACTCGCACGAATTTAGGGTCCTTGGGATCCGCAAAGGGTATACTTCCGACGATTCCAAGCCGTCTCCTCCTCTCCCGAAGCAGGGCTGCCGGTCGCATTTTCATCACCGAGTTTTTCGGGATGTACAGCAGTCGCTTGTATATGGGATTGGCTCGACGATGCCTCGGGGAGCCTTTTTCGAACTCCTCCCGGATCCCTAGGATCTCCCTGTCGGGTCTGTCGAGGTATGAATTGGTCGGGATGGGGGATATGACGCTTCCCCGAGGAACCCCGGGGCCTCCCAATTCGACATCCATAATCTCCGCGTTCCACATTTGGTTCAAGGTACTTTCGAGTCTACTATCTTGAATGGTTTCGCTTGGTATTGGCACTAGAATTTTCTTGTTGATAGTGTCGAAGCATTTCCGAATATCGAATTCGAGCCACCACGATGGGTTATTCCACCGCATTTTGATGTCCCTCAAGGCTGAGTGAGTACCCCTGTTCCTTCGGAAGCCATGGGATATATCTTTGAACCTTGGTTCGTAGATAATTTCCAGTACCATCCGGAGAGCCTCCTGTATTATCTTGTCCCTAGGTTTCGCTATGATTAGGGGGCGCTTCTCGGCCCTACCCGGCTTCGGCCCTTCGGACCTCCAAATCGGCTCAAACTCGTACGTACCCTCCCTCGGTTTCCGGCCCGTTTCATGAAACCATTTGAGGCTTATGCCGGGCGAAGGCACTCGACGAAGGAAGAGCGTTTCGTTCCCTGGACTTCCGGTAATATTCCCTTTGTTTTTGATGTTGTTATAGGCCGTAGGCGGCACTTCCGGTTTAGATATAATCTCCCTTACCGGATGACGATATTTGCCATCGATGAATTGTTTCTCTACAAGTTGGGCCAAATGTGGAAACTCCAAGGAGTTCAGAGGAACGTCAAGATTCGAACTCTTAATCGCTCCGCCCATCTGTCCACGGATCAGGTTCGCCTCATCTTGGGCCCGTACCTCATCAAGGCCTATGGCTTTATTCGAGGCTTCGCTTATCAGTTCCGGGGTTCCCCCCGGCCAATATCGTTTCGGTCCCAGCCAATCCGAAGCACTCAGTGTGGTCCTCCCTAAGCATTTACCAGTCTGCGAACTTGGCGACGCCGTTTCGTTTGGTCCTTCCTCAGAGGGGCCCTTTCCTCCCCCGAAATTAGGAGTACTCGCGTGAGTCCGGCAAAACGACGTGACCGCCGGCCCGCCTAGGCGAAGGCGGCAGCCCCTTATAGTAAGAAGGCGGCTCGGGCTTGTATCAGGAACCACGAAAAAGAGCATTTTCCCATCCAAAGAGCTTGCCCTGGGGAGGAGGTCACTCACTCCCCAGTTTCGGTAGGGATTAGCCTTAACGCCCTCAAGGCACCGATTTCCGTCGGTAGCGAATATTGCTGGGTCCGAACCGCGCTCCGGCACTATATGAGCCGGGGTTGACATGGGATTTGCGGGATAGAGTCGAGAGTCCCACGCAGGGTTACCCCGTTAACCGATCTGGGCTACTCAAGTGCTCTCCGAACCGTACGAGATAGTCGCCCATCACACGGCTCTCTAACCCGACTTTCTTCGGAGCTTCTTCAAACCCGGAAGGTCTATGTAACGCACATCCCCTCTCTATCGAGCGCCTATTACACGGTCCTTGGAAGATGGCCCGATAGACTACGTCGGAGTAAAACTTGCCAAACGGCGGGAACCATTTAGTAAGTACATAGGCTCCTTCCCTGCTGCTTGTTATCAAGCGCTTTCCTATTGCTAGGTCCCTTTCGGTTAGGCGGGTAATACGGGCCCTCTGACTTCCTAGGGATAGGAACAACCCCTAGGACCTCACCGTTGTTTCCCACACGGCTCCTCGTCCAAAAACTGTTTTGAACGCCCCGCGTTTAAGATGTCGTTTAGACTCCTGTCCCTAGTGATATAGGTAATCCGCTCCATCTTGAACTCTATCCCTCCATACGAGAGAGTAGGTAGAGGACAAACCATTTATGACCTGGTTGATATATACCATCAATAGGCATGGAGCGAGCAATGTACGTTCATGCGCTTCCCCATTCGCAGAGCTCAGGTGCCAATGGTTAATTGCTGGTTGACAAGGACCGGAAGAGTCTCCGATTCGCCGGTGCAGAACCTCATCTTAAATACGAGAAAACCGGCTTGCTCCATACTTTTGGGCTACCCCCCCCGGGGGGTAGATGAAACCCCCCCAACAGAGCTTCTTGCACATGCTAAGGTCTCCGTGTTCGTTGCCGAACAGGAATGAGTGCAACGCCTTTGCACAGAAATGGACTCGTGCATTTTATCGTGCGGGATCTAGGCCGGTCGCCCCATATAGTTGTCGGGATGCCCCGATACATTGGGTGCATAGAAGATAAAAATAGAGAAAGAGATTGCGAGAGCTACCCGACCTACTAAATCTTTTACGTGAATATAGGGATAAAAAGCTATTGTATCTACGGAGGAATTGATACCCGATGGATTATTGGAACCATATTGATGCAATGCAGCCGGATGAGGAATACTAGCACCTGCTATTATAAAAGGAAGTAAGTGATGGGGGCTAAAAAAACGATTTGAGGTGGCATTGTCCACAGAGAAGCCACCCCGGAGCCGAGTAACTGTGGTGTCTCCTACGACAGGTACTGCGCTAGCTAAGCTTGTAATGACTGTGGCCCCCCAAAAGCTCGTTTGACCCCGAGGTGATGCGTATCCTGTAGAAGCTGTTACAATCATTAATAAATACCGATAGGGTTATTCCCCCCGGTCAGAACCACACGTGCAAGTTTCCCTGCATGTGGCTCGTCCATGATAACTTCCCCGGATTATACAGGCCTTCGCGGCCCGCATAAGCGATATTTGAGTGGGGCATTCCGCCGTAATTGAGAATCGTGATTCGGGGTATATTGGTTAAGTCCAAATGAAGAAGAGGGCCGCGTAACGGCTTACCAGCTGTTGCATCCTTCCCCCACTCGGCGGGCCCGATACGGGGTTGGACTTTTATTTGACGTAGTAAGCCTCGCTAAAAGGCTCCGTAATCGACATTCCGACGTGGACAGATTGGATTTTGGTTAGGGAACCGGGCGGGCCGTGAGCAGATCACGTTTGCTACGTCGGGGCTTGAGTTTAGGCTCGTGCTGTCCCCAACGGGGCCGAGATGCCCAGACGGCAAGTCAGGAGGCCATTCTCTTGGATTCTGGAGTTACTAAGCAGGTCCGGGGCATACGCCCAGGAAACCATATATCGGTGGCACGTATCCTGTAAGTCCTTTGTCAAACAGCACCAGAGTGACCTACTATGCGCCATCCGGGTTGGGATTGTAGCTGTTGCGGAAATTTCAATCAATATTTTTTAATGACCCCATCTCATAAGGTACCTTCGTATCTTGCCCCTCTAGTTTCTGGGGTCGATCGTAAATTCCTCGGCTCAAACGTAGCCAGCCCCGAGGTTCGCTATTAGTTTGTCTCACACCACACCCGACCGGAATTCCAAGTAAGCCAGCCTCTACTCTTACTTCGCTTTCTCCGATTACGCTGTGCTTTCCAGGCGCGGCGAGCGCTCACCTCCCACTACGTCGGGGAGGGCCGTTACTAGAACTTGCAGAGAGCCCTTCCGCGTGTTTCCAGCATAGCATTTTATCATCTACAGCCCTTTCCTCCGAGCATTTCACTCGTTGGGGCTTCGTCGTATGTTCGACATTAATTGCCCGGTGTCTCTCTCGGAGTACATTTATGGCTGATCTGTCACCCATACATTTTCGGCCAAAGCGTCTCTCTGATCATGGTCGTTATAGAGTAGTCGGGTGATCCCTAGGTTTCACGTTTGTTCGTTTGCTCGCCGTTTGGGATCGTGTACGACTTTTCCTGTTAGTTACCTCCGGAGGGTTGTTTTTCGCGCGAGAATATTTCATGGACCCTCTCGCCTTCCGGACCACCCGTGGTTGGGGGGGGGCTGTGGCTCGACCCTGTTGCGTACGAAAAACTTTTCGCCGTGCGGCGAAACAACGGATAGGCCCCATGCTGTAGTTCCCTGCGGTTTGGTCCCGCTTCAGGTTAGGAGCTTTATCCGGGCGATCGCTTTCAACCTTCGCATCTTTGAACGAGACTTTCTAGGCGCACTGGAATTACCACTCCAAGACACCGAACTAATTCTCTAGGACTCGCATAACTTCCATGATATGAACCACGAAAAAAATGGGGATAAACCGCGATAAGAAACATACTGGCTCCATTGGCGTGCATATAACGAAGCAACCAGCCTCCTTTAACATCTCTCATGATGTGTTCCACGCTCGAAGAAGCTAGATCCGCATGAGGTGTATAATGCATAGCCGGGAAAACACCTGTAAGTATTTGGATAATCAAACAAGGACCAGCCAACGAACCAAACCCCCACCAATAACTTATATTGCTCGGAGTTGGATGATCTATTAAATGATTGTTAGGTGTAGGAAATATAGGTTGTTTAGGAATCGATAGTCGTCTTGCCATAAATTTCGTGCTTTTTCATTTTCGCGGATCATGGAAACTTTGTGTTCTTCATGATTGACGTCATACGTAATGGGCGGGATTGACCCATCAATACAGGGCCTTGGGTTGGAATAAATAGATATATACTCTCTTTCTCGTTCTATAATGCCAACTTAAACCCGCATCGACGGAGTCCATAGAGCGAATAAAAAGAATTCTTTCCTTTGGTGATGTGCATTTCGGCTTATTTCGTCAGACAGTGCCCGGCCCTTCGAATCGTAGTCAAAATGAATAAAAAAAGATACGCGGTCTGATTTACGAAGATTTTCCCCAGCGTCCATGAAATAATAGAAAAAGTTGTTATCCAGTATTCGATCAATGCGATCAGCGCCACCCTCGACTATAGTAAGGACTCCTCCAACTCGGTAAAGCGACATATCAGGGACAAGTACCTAAGAACCTGAGGCCTGGAATTGCTGCTCAGGGTATCGCTTCGTAGATGTCGATTTAGCGTTGCGCTATAGAGACTCCCAGGCTTATCTCCGAAGGACCTTCCTTCGGTGGGGGAAGCGCAAGGATCACTTCGCTTGGGGACTATGGGAAATGAAAGGACAAAGGGGTTGAGGATTCGATAAGCCAGCTGTCGAGATTGCAACTCATTCTTCTCCTTTCCGAGGAGGGAATAATGCTGCTATGATTCGAGGAATTATTGAATCCGAAAGGCCCTTCGGGTCCTGGAATTCCCACGAACGAGTTCAAGGCGTTGCCAGATTCTCCTAAAAGGTATGCCAAGGCTGTAGAGGCCGTAAGTGCCTTTCGTTCTGTCGGACAAAACACACCAATATATCGCCTCCAACAAACAAATAGAATTCTGGATCTTCGGAATGGGATACGGCGGACACCGTTCACAAACTGCATAGGGACGGGATGCTTACGGGACCTACAGGCCATACGTACCGCATAACCGAAAATACGTGACCCTCGGTCTGTGCTTCCTATCTTCAGTCGTATTAGTTCGGACTCCTGGCGTGCGTGCGTCCCTCAGGTTCTATGAGAAGTGCCATAACCCCCGCCTGGAGTTCCTATGTAACTTCCACGATGGAAGTTTCGGGGAACTAGAGGCTTATGTAACAGATCTCGGGGACGTGGTAACCGGGGAAGATCTAAGCCTTCGGTATTCCCAAAGGTTAGAGGTCGGGGCTATCCCCCCCGACCCGTCAATTCTATATGTATATAGATATATGGATATATCTATGTATCCCTATATCTATTGCAGTTCATCCTCTTTCTCTTCGAGGAGTAGGAACTCATCTTCTTTTGGAGGATGGGCCAAGAATAAAAATTGATTGAGTGGTCCCTCCTATCAATAGTAGAATCGATTCTATTTATGCATTTCTTCCGTTATATATATATATATCTCCATTATTCACGAATCTATTAATTCATCCCATTCATTTTATTTCGATGGATTAACCTTTCCTAATTATATGGAATTATTCCATATTCCATATAGAATTCTACTATGTATATATATATTCCCCTCCCGACCCTTTAATTCCATAGGTATTCCTCTCCGTATTCCACTACAAATCCGGGTTTAGTGATATTAGCTAGATACGCGTCATTTAGCGAAGATGTCACTAGCGATGGGGATTCCGGGGTATTAATTCCCTATATTTATCTACAAATCCTCGGAATTTAGTGATATTAGCGGGATTTAGTCATTTAGCAATGCTTCCTTCATGTTAGCGAGGATACGGGTACTATATCCATCGAAAGCAATTTCATGGCGGGCCGGAATGGCTCGGCTCTTGTTGAATTTGATTGAAAACAACATCTGTTACTACTTGTTCGCGATCGTCTACTGGGTTATTACTTAATCTATTGCCCGGAACGACCCAGCGTTTTATTAGTAAGGATTTAGTTTCCTCCGGGTGGATGGGGGTCACGATTTATTTCACATAAAGCAAAGTGCTTAATCCATGGGCTGATATATCCGACATCCCGGCGAGAAAGATTCGGATTCTCACTCCAAACCTCGGTGAAACGAAGCCCGTCGATTCTTGGCGTAGTTACTGTTATCTCTTCATTTTCTAATGCCGCATCCCAAAGTTCGATCGATTCACGTTTCATATGTAGGTATCGGATTTATTCTCCGCCGAGCCTCGCGTAGATCGTGTCGTTATCGCAGAGCCGCGGTCGATTCGTTTTTATCATTCCCTCCCATATAAAAGATCATCCGGAGCCGACAGGAGCTTTGGAGGAAATGCAGCAGGTCATTGTATAGCTCTGAAGGACTCGCGGCATGGGTACCGGCCGTGGCGGAGGAAACGGTCTCTCGGAGGTCGCGCCTAGGCCGGAGGTCGCTCCGGCATAGCTTCATCGTTTTCTGACTAGGCAGTAAAGGCTCCCGACTCGAACGCTTACTCGGTACGTATCGTCCGGAAATGCGATACGATCAAGTTCTGCCAGTTTGCCCTAGCTTCGTTACGTGCCGCGCGGGCAATATCCAACTTCGCGTCCTCAAGCAAATCGTGAGAACATGTCTCCGTGTGCTTAGACGGTTTCATTTCCGGCTGGCTCTAACGCCACGCGATATTGCCAGATTTTTTTGATATTCCTTCAGCGCCGCCATTCTCGAGTTCTGGATCTTCGTTTGAATTCGCGATCGTCTTAGTGGTCGCAATGCCGACTGCCCCCTCAAGTCACAACTGCGGAGGCTAGTCCGTCCGTACCCGTAGCGGCGGCTTACAATGTTTCCGGGGCATTTCCAGGCGCTGCGTCTGCCACCCCACGGCTCCCCACGTTACGTTTGGGTCTCCGGTCGGCACTGAAATCAAAACGATTTGAAAGGGTGCGGTTGGCATTATTCGAACCGCCTGCGCCCCAAGAATATTCACTTCATAAGCTCCATAAAAGGAAATTAGAGTTGATCATCATTTATGATTTCATACCCGAGTCTTTATTTATATAGCCAACCGATGCTATATATACGCATAACTCTATTTCGTCCCCTGGGTTCAACAAATGAAGACGTAATGGCATATGTTATCACGGAAACAAGTATAAATCCCCCATAGGAGTTATTCCGTAACCATTCCTCCAGCCGGAGGCAATAAATAATACAAATAGTACTGGAAGAATCTAGTTTGGCAAAAGGCCAAAGAAGTGGAATCCGTGTTTCGTTCACCCAGTTATCTATTAAATAGAAAACCATGCCTGCGGCGATGACCCACGGGCTATGCTATCAAATAGGGGTGGTTGTTACGTCATGGGGGCGAGTGAATTGGCAAGATAACCGAAATGGGTAACCGAATGAATAAGTACAAATTCATATAGTAAACCCCTATTTTTGGCTTTTGTTTCGAACGGAAATAACGACTCCCGGCGAGCTCCCGAGCTTCAGATGCGCCCCCATTCATTCAAGGGTAGCCGGCTACATGCTTCGGGCCAGCGAGGCCCACAAGCAAGCAGCAGGCCGGCGGGGCCATTACGAAAGAATCGGACAGAGCAGTACGAATCATGAGAAAACATGATTCATGGTCTGCTTCACTGAATTAAGCGGAAAGGCAACACCCCAATCCCGTTTTTTTTTCGAGTTTTATTAAATTCGTAAGACTTCGGAAATATTCCCATCAATCTCAGTAATTTCCAAAAGATTAGTGAGCCATGTTTTTCCAGTGCTAGAGCTCGGCCTTGGCCCTAGTCTTTTGGTAATATTTTCGATCGATGATACCTCAAAAGAGATCATATCCAAAGGTCCTGATGTTTTCATAGGATCTTCGTAAATCAACAAGCTCTTCTCTAGATATCCGCCTCCTACTTCGAAAGCCATGAGCAAGCAGCGCCACCAATTTGTTGCCGAATCGCTGAAACATCTTTTCCAGATTTTCGATCCCCCGGGATTTTTGTGGAATTAACAGTATTAACTAGGTGGTTCCATAAAAGAAACAAGAGCTTCTGCCTGCCATCACGGTAATCCGTTATTAGTTCATAAATCTTTTATTTGGTATGAATAGGATTAGGATCTTCATGAGTCAAATTACGCAATAGAAAACTCAATTCCATTCCGGTATTTTCGCCTTGTAGTTAGCTTTCCGATTTGTTCACGCCGTTTGTAATATACTAATGCGATTAAGGGCTGGTTACGGGCACCGGAAGACTTTGATATTTAAGTCTTTTATTTCGGCCCGAAATGCACTGTTCTTGCCTATGTTTTTTGATTTCAAAGTTGGGCCGGCGTGTCTTCCAGGAGCGTAATAACGACTCCGCTTGAGATGCTCTGTGACGAGATCCATCGAGCTGACAGGGCCTGCTTATCACGGCGTCCCGATTCGTGTTATCCCACGATGGAATGGAATATGTGCCTAAAACCCATTCGGGGGTGCTTAAGATTAGGGATAACCCATAATATAGGAGTGGAACTTAAATCATTTTTCGAACGAATGATCCCTATTTCGAGGCCCACCAATCCAGTGCCCGTTGTAGTCGTCGGTGTTTTCCATTTGGCCACAATCACCTGTTTCGACAAAGACCAATCCGATAATTCGCGAACTTGAAGCAGAGGAAAGTTCTAAATTACAAGTGACCAAGCATTTACCTAATAAAATCTAGGCTGTCATGGTATCGATGGTCTCGCTCCAAAATCGACAACGAAATTCGAACGGAATTTGCGATTGATTCCTTCATATGGGGAGGGACTCGTGGAAGGACAGTAGCGTCATTGGTCGGCCCAGCCCGTCTTTGTAGCATTGCCATATCTCCCTCACGCCGGGCCACTATGAAAGCCATAGTCTCGCCACGGTGGTTTTGTAATGGCTGATTATCCCTATCAATTCGGGCCATTTCACAAGCGTCTTGGGCTTGCTGGTGTTGTCCCGGTCCGTAGCGGCCAACCCCTGGGTACCTAATGTGAGAGCAGAACCCTGCAACTGATCAAAATCCGCAGTCGGTCAATTCCTAGTAACGACTCGCGGTGCATGGCCCGCAGCCCAGACCAAATTAGAATCGGGGCCGGCCGTTCGGGGTCGTATTAGACGCGTTGGTTCATTGCTCTATAGATACTGGTAAATCGGACCAACTAACGGTTCCATTCTCACTATCTGGGCCTTGTACGTAACCCGTCATCGTCGGCCCCTGGTCCGAGCCAGGAGCCATTTATGAGCCAGGGGTAGCCCTCTCCGAATTGTGGTACATCCCGGACGGGAGCTGAAGCAGATTCAGAATGGGCGCGTTTACGCCCAGATTATGCCGACCCGCTACTTCCAGGAGACTGTCTCCCCGCGTCCTGCATCCAGTGTGCGGGCGTAGCGAGAGGCGCATATGAACCACTACACTAATCGAACAGCAAATAATTGGAAAAATCCAAGTAAGATTGCGTATGGAAAACTCGGCGGTAGCCTGTACCCAATCCGAATTAATTGAGAAGGAATCCCAAGAATTCGTTAATCTGGCTTCTAATTCTTTGACAGGCATGGGCGTAATAGGACAAAAAACCAACTGAGGCTATTTCCAATAGTAACACGATAGGGAAGAGTAGCATCTATAAAAGGAAGTAAAAAATAAAGGCTAAATTGAGTTGATCTTGGAGGGATATGTGGTATAACAGGTCCCTTGTCTGCTTCTTGGTCTAATTTATGGAATACCCGGAAGTCGTGATCATCCAAATAAAGAGCTTCTACGATAATCTTAGGACATACGGCGCGGACCGGGGCCAACGGGGGCAGAACGTTTAAGAGCTTAAGTTGTAGCAGTCCGCTCCTGCCCGCCCCCCCCCACAACCGGATTAGGTCCTTTCAGCGCTTCGCGAACGCGAATAAAGTAGGCGGAGATTCTAGCGAAAAAATTGATCTAGATTTTGGCCTCCCGAGCTTGCTTTTCGTGGCCTTCTTCTTCAAGTAGGGACGGACTCTATTTCCGTTGGCCGAAGTTCGTTTCATTCGTCAATCGCGAACTTATGCATCACTTTCTATCACTATATTTTGGTTTCACCCGCCGAAATATCTCTATACACAAAGTCGCGCAGCCTCACACGAAGTCTCTGGAGATTCTATGTCCCCCCTGCCGGTTTCGGGCTTACCCTCCGGCCCGGGAGAGAGCTGGAGGAAAAAAATCTATAGATCTTTTCGCTTTGCGTTTTCTGCGCTTCGCACCTTCGGCCCTAAATACATCTATTTTTTCGTGGATCGCTCAATCCGTTGAGGGAGCCATTCAAAGGCTGCTGGAACACCAGATACAAAGATTACCCATGCTAATGATAAGGGCAAGAATACTTTCCAGCCAAGTCTCATTAATTGATCATAACGATATCGCGGAAATGCTGCGCGGACCCATATGTATGAAAACGGAAAGGGAAGAACCTTCGTACTAAACCGGATAGAGCCCGGAATTGCCTGGAAAATAGGAATATCCAGGATTGGCAGCCAACCCCCTGGAAAAAGCAATGTACATGGACTACTCATTAAGATCATATTAGCATACTCCCCTGAAGAAGAAGGAGCGAATCCCATTGACGAATATTCTACGTTGTAGCCCGCTACGGGTTCTGCCTCGGCCTCTGGTAGATCAGGAGGAGCTCGATTAGTTTCTGCTAAACGGGGAATAAAGAACGTAAGAAACACAGGAAACAAGGGAAAAACAAACCATATCCGTGTTTGCGCTGGGACAATCTCGCTCAAATTGCGAGGACCTGCGCATAGTATGACGGATATCAGAAGCAATCCTATGGAAACTTCGTAGGAAACCATTTGAGCGGCGGATCGTGATGCTCCCGAGGAAGCATACTTAGAGTTACTTGCCCGGCCTGCCGTAATAATTCCATACACTCCGAGTGAAGATATCGCGAATGGATACGAAACCCCCACATTTGAATCTGGAAAAACCATACCATAATCGAAAGGGATCACGGCCCAAGCGCACGAAGCCGGTGTAGACGTCGAAACGGGTGCCATTAAAGAAATAAAAATATTCGCGCTACTAGGCAAAATTGGCTCTTTTATCACGGGCTTCAAACCATCCGCTAAAGGTTGTAACAGTCCCAAAATGCCGACTACGTTCGGTCCTTTTCTTCTTTGCATAGACGCCATGACTTTTCGTTCTGCTAGCACTAAGAACGCGACGCCCAGTGACGAGGGTATTATAATTCCGAGTATTTTAGCGACAAGACCAATTAGATAAATTTTCGTATTTGTTGGCTTTTTTTTTTGTTGCGACCGAAATAGATTACGTAGTAATGGCATAACCGAGAGATGGGTCATATCGGATTCTCCGTAAAATAACGTGATCAACCTACCAAGGGTAAGACGGAGGTCTCGAAATATTAAACGGATAAATGGCCGCACTCGCTTGGCTTTACGATTGGAGCGCCTTACGGAGCGCGCGACGGAAGAAACACTACGTGCCTCCTTTTCCCAACCATTCCGGCCTTCGTGTCAATTGCGAACCCATTCCCGACCTCTCGGTCGTTCGGAAACTTGACTCTTCTTTCTACAAGCGCTCCCCCTCGGCCGAATGGTCGCTCCGGCTATGATATCAAATTCGGATATTCTCCGTAGAAGCAGGGCCTTGGCAGCCTTTCGCAAGGCCGGAATGTAAGACGCTATGCCACTTATTCAGCCTCTTAGAGCCTATTACGGGAGTCGGGCAAATAATCGAAGTCATTCATTTCGATCCCTATCCCTTTTCGTTTCGATTCCGAAATAGCTGCGATCATCGCGTTACAAAACATCGCGGAGTGAGCGGCAGCTCGGACCGCTGATTGATCGAAGAAGCTATCGCGTTCCATCTGCTTGATAATGAGATCCGGGATTGCACCCAGTCTACAAACTGAATAACTTTTACGTGGATATACTGTAATACTCACAAAACAAGAGGCCCGGAGAGCGTGGATCGATCGGTGACCGCGTGCGTCCTGATAAAAGAACCAACCGGGTGCCTAGTTACCTAGTGTCGCGGATTGCTCGTTTAATAGCATTCAAGCTATTTTTTTTTTATTGGAGTACGATTCCAGGGTCCTGCACTTTGTAGGAAGGATGTATTGGTCCGGCGGGAACACCGACGCCCCACGACGTTAAACGTCATGACCTTCTCCGGATCCCGCGTCTATGTAAACGCCCGCGTAAGCACCAAGACCTACTACAGGCTCGTCCTGCGACCGATCGGCTAATTGATTCACAGCACCCCGGGCAATGGTGACAGCCGTAAATTTATGCGAGACACACACATAGATGGGCGACGGTCCAAGAATCGGCGAAATTCAGAACCGATAAACATTCATTTTAGACTACATTTTATTCACGGTCCCCGAGCGATACCTGCGCGATGGGGCTTGGCTTGCATGACCTCAGATCGAAGCGGACAGCTTCAAATCGCCGCTTGTATTTAAACCTTCTTTTTTCTATAGTGCGTGTGGCGCGACGTGGTTCGTGTTGCCCGAACCAATCCCAGTAAACAAGATCATTGGCCGGACCCTCATGTCCAGTTTCGTATTGATTCTACTTCTTCCCCATCTATAGACGGAGCCATACAAATGGCTATTACCTCAAAAGATTCCTATCAATGAATATTACCGAAGCCGGTGAAACTTGATTCTCAGGGATAGGATCGCTAGTGAAGGAGGAATCCGTGTCTTTGTAATGGCAGTTTTCATCCCTAATGTAAGGATACATATAGGTACGGGCGTGTGCCGTTGTAGCCGCGGCTATTTGACCACACCGGGCGCCCTCCGGGCCTTCTTTTTTTGTTGGGCCGCATTGTCCAGAACCTCCGATTGCCAATCAAGTGTAACTCGTCTATGTATGTGATTAGAAATCTTTTATTTCTTCGTGAGTTTTCCTTTCAAAAAAAGAAAAAAACTGACAGGGTTTTTAATTGGAATTCCAAAGGATCCAAAAGTTTACCTTCTCATGTTCAACTCACCGAAATATTCCGGATTTGCGATAAGCTGGAACAATTGTCAATCCGTGTATATCAACCAACGAATTGAACAAAAGCGAAACAGGTGCTTCGTTATACTACGATATTTCAGTCAAAGATTCGGGAGGTTTTTTCACTGGGGGATTGGAGAATCCGATTCAGTGAGTATAGAAATGATGAAGAAATCTGACTCGGATCCATCAAAATACCGAGACGCGCTTGAGCAACTGCCCAATTTGTCGAATATTCTTTCCCTGGATGATGCTAATGAACCGGTTACGATCTATATATATCCCTCGCGAATCCGGTGCGTCGGGTTCAGAATGAAGTGATTGCAATTCCAATATAAGATTGCATTCTCGAGAATGAGATTCCAATGACCATTGGTAGTTCGGTGGCACTTACTTCGGGAAAGTGGATTTACGGTAGAGGGTCCAATGAAGAGGTAATCGATTTCGCCATAAGGAAATTGGGTGTTCTTGATGCATCAGACGAAAATGTTATAACCACAGCATTCGGAAATACGAACTGTTTCGAATTTGTGTTCAGCAATATCAGGATTGGAATGCAATTCCGAGAACGAAGAGAAATTACTTCATTCATGCTTGCGAGCTAAATCGAAATTTCGAACAATTAACCACGTGACATCTTTCGCACGTAAAACTATGGATAGTTCAGCTTTTGCTGCGTTGGTTCGGGACGGGGGATGTAACCATGAATGGCCCCGCCAATATTCGGTAAAATATGGCGCGGATATTGATTCGCAGAGTTGTTACGGAACCGCACCTAGGGATTTTCAACCGGGTTACCAACCATTTACGGTTTGAAACCAAGTTCCGTTGACCTCAGGGGCTTGGTTAAGAAAAAAGAATCCAATTCGCTGGGCAGGATGGCGGTTGTCCGGGTAAATTTCCCTCTGTTTTGTCTGTTTCTCCGTCTCATTGCGCCCGACGAAATAACCCGTCCGATCCGACAGCGCCCCTGGACCCGCCGCAAGATATCATTTATAGTCAGTTAGTGACTCACGGACGAATCAATCAAACTGTTTTCAACGATGCTCGAGAAGACGTTCACGACATCAAAGACATTCCTAGCGGCTTCGTCCTACTCCGAAAGGAAATACATAATGACATCATTACTCCGGATGTTATTTACGTTTTGGGATAAGTTGCAACCCGCTCTCACGCATTAATTCATTTTCGACTAGTTTGTGCGGTGAGTCGAAATAAATATAATCAGTGCGCGGATATGAATAAAGGGTTAAAGGCAATAGTTGAAGACGGATAATTTAAGAACAATCGAACTCATCGGGACATAGACTCACATTCTGGAGAATGGGATAGAAAATTTAATTGGTCAGTTGGCGGACGGACGTCCCCGATTGAAAGAACTCCTGAAGGACGCGTTGGAGCATGCGCTTCGGAATATCCAAAAATTGTTCCTAGAAACCACTTACGGCGTACTGGCTTCGCCATACTTTGTGATTAGTGATACAATTCCAGCCGAGAATCTAACAGCAAAGGCTCGAATGGGTGCATGGATTATTAAGAAAGCACTTCGCACTCGCCAATATCTTACTGGGGGGGGGCGAAGCTATATGCTTCGCCCTAATCTCCGCCCCACCAATATATAGAAACAGAGGGGAAAGGCCGTACAACATCGACGGAATGCCGGTAAGAAGCGGCTGCTTCAAAGCCAAAGTGATGCTTCGGTGTAAAATGACCCGGATATTGACGAATCCCACATATTATTGAGGAAATAGTACCTATAATGACATGAAATTGGGATAGGTAGGCTCTTTCAAGCTTCCCCCCCCCAAGAACCGCACGTGCGAGTTTCCCCGCACGCGGCTCAAGCAACGAATAGTTTAGGCCCCGGTTAACCGACGGGCCCGCGACTTTACCTCCGGCTGTTGGTGCGCTTTGCGTCCATGATGTACTACGCCATCACTGAAGTGTTCTGTAACTCTGCGAGTTGCTCATATTGCAATTGGGCGATCGGCCGATATTCACGCGCGCACTGCTGGAAGTTATTCACCCGAATTTCGCGTGGTGAGTGGGCTTTTTCGGTGTGTCGTCACCCAAGATTCAAGTCAGCACCAAAGACAAAATGTAGATTGTTTCAGACCTGTAGTACCAGCCCTCCGGGCTTGCCTTGAGGGAGAGTGTGGCGCCCGGGCCCTCCCGACCCACCACCCGCCGGGAGCCGAAATGGCTTGGGAAGGAGGGGCCGGGGGAGGTTGAAAACAATCTATTTCGCCGACTTCGTCTGGCTTTTCGAATCGTCTTCTGCCCACTGGACGGTATCCGATCTCGCGACCAAACCTCCCGACGCCGGGGAGCCCATTGGGTTTACCTTGTTGACATTTCGACTCTAATGCAAGGTTTTAGATCCTGTGCTATACTCCGGTGATCATTTGCCGATCGGGGCACGCACCGATTCATCGTGTCCCAAATCACATCCGGCCCTACTCAATGAAAACTCATCGTAGGTGCGGTTTTACGAAACGTTGTTGCACAGTTCACTTGCGTTGATCAGTAGCCTTGGCACTCCTGGCGGGTTGTATGCTGTATCATAAACTCCTTACTTTGTCCCTCACGCTTCAAGCCCTCTCCGTTTCCAGGAGCGCAGGGTGAGGTAGGAGCATCCCGTCGGCGGGGATGGCAATATAGCCCGGCGGGCTATACGCATTGTCTTATGCCCTTCGAGTCGCACAACCATGAAACCCTGTAGCTAAGAAAGAGGTGGAACCATAAATCCCATCGGAAATAGTGAAGGGAGCCTCTACATATTCAATTCCTTGGAACCCAGTGAAGACTAGAGCCGGAGAAACGGTAGCTATTAGAGCGTAAACTGCTTGTCGTTCCAAACCTGCGAGTATAGCATGATGAGCCCGAGTTGCGGCAGCTCCAGATGACAGTGAAATAAGGGTATTTGGAAAAGGAATTCCCCAAGGATCTAAAACGGAAATCCCTTTCGGGGGCCGGATAGCTCCGATCTCAACCGTAGGTGCCGAGGAGGAATGAGAAAAAGCCCGAAGGAGAGCTAAAAAAAACATGACTTCAGAAACGATGGAGAGAATCATACCATAGCGAAGTCCTAATTGGACCACAGATGTATGATGTCCTTCGTAGGTGGATTCACGTATAACATCGCGCCACCATACAAAGTAGGGGTCAGTCGGGTCTTTCGACACAGCTGCCCTCCGAACCGTACGAGAGGCTTTCACCTCAAACGGCTCTCACCCCCGATCTCCACTTATAACTATGAACTTTCAATCTCACGATCCAAATCTCTATGAGAGGGACCATCCAAGGGCATTGTAGCAGCAATTTCCTTACCTGGGATGGATTCATAACCAAAGGCCGGGATTACTCCCAGAATAAGCTTTATTCTGTTCCGAATAATGAAGATACGAACGTGGACGGACCTTTCGACTTTAATGGGCTGATTGGCCGCGCCGCCGCCGGTACGAGACAATGTCTCGACATCCGATACCTCCACGGTAGAACAGTACGATCGATAGCTAGGCTCCTTAACCGCCGGGCTGGACCGCCAAGAAGCTATTACGGGCCCTCCGAACCCCATCACCCGATGGGTTATTTCCCCGACTCAACATAGTACTTATTTCCGTGTCTTTGGGAAGACTACGATCCAGAAGGTTTTAGGCTCCTGCGCAATTAGCTGATCGCTCAGCTAGTTCCTTGTCGGAATGCCCCACGGTCTTTCAGGTACTGTACACACACCATGTATTGTGGACTGTTTCGGCCTCCGAGGAGGCCTACTTACCGTGCTCTTGCCGTAATATTCTGCTTGAGACAAGAGGAGCTATGTGACGCGAGCATCGCGTATCAAGTTAGTTATCCCAGCCTTACCCTCTGCTCTTTCAGAGCGTCTTAGCGGTGGCAGCCCCACAGTTCCCCGATTGATACTTGCTGCTCCCGAGTAAGCCATGTTACTATGGCTCCTCCGCAAGTTGAGCCTGTGCCCTAGCCTATGAGCTAGCCTGAATGGCACAAAGAAGAGTGGATAGCTCCTCTTGTCGTACGATGCATCTCCGGGCGCACCATGGTATATGAGATCATTCCCAAGCCTAAACAAAGAAGTGTTCCGCCTCCTGTGAAAGAGTGCATGTACATAACACCACCAGTAGTGCTTGCCAAAGCTCCGAGTGAACCCAAAAGAGGCCATGGGCTGGGATCTACTGAATGAGAAGGATGTTTTTGAGAGACACTCATAATTGGTATTTCGTTTGCTTTTCGGTCTAATTTATTGGATACCCGAGGAACATAATCATCCAAAGAAGGAGCTTCTGCGACAATAGGCATAAAGGCATGATTAGTGACACCCCGTAGGTTTTGGGAGATGAAACGGCCGAGCGGGTCGGGGAGAATCGCACAGAAGAGCGGAATAGAACACAGAAGCTTCTTTCCAATAGTGACGTAATATTTCGAGTCATCCATTTTTCGGAATAGAACTCACGGACAGCTTCCATTGCGTCCCGTGCTAGGGGTCACAGGCCTCCTCGCAGGGTAGTTAATTCTTCTATTCCATGGGAGTGGAATGTCGGCGTCGTTACAGGCTTTGGTATATCGTTTGCATGCGTGGGAATTGAAAAGCGTCTGGGTCGCCTGCGCCGCAGCTTCAGCGACTCCTGCAATCACTATAGGTACAAGAGCTCCCGCTACGGCTTTTGCCTGCCCCTGGATCGATCACCCAGACAAGATATTACAAAAGATTTTCCGGAAATATGGCCAAGCAACGGAAGACATACCTAAGATATGAAAAGCAATAGGAAGTGGAATTAACCACCAATTTTGCCAGAAGTACTCATTTTCATAATGAAGTCCTTATACGTGAGGATGAAACAAATCATGAGTATGTAAATTCGGTAGCCCCAACCAAGGTTGACTCAAGAAGAACCAAGGAATAATAAGTTTAACGAAAAATTTGAAATAGTTGCTTGGAGAAGACTTTTTTTGAGGGACACACATAATTGGTATTTCGTTCGCTTCTTGGTCTAATTTATTGGATACCCGAGAAACATAATCATCCAAGGAAACAGCCTCTGCGACAATAGGCGTAAAGGCATGATTAGTTCCACAAATTTCACTGCACTGGCCGTAGTGAACACCTCCTCGTTTAATAAAAATGGAAGTCTGATTCGAACGACCAGGTACAGCATCACATTTCACACCTGGAGAAGGTACAGCCCGACTATGAGGTACATCAGCAGGAGTTATAATCATACGTGGATGAGTTTTTGCTGGTACAACCACTCGATTGTCCACTTCTGATAAACGTGATTGACCCGATTCTGAATCATCCTCTGGAATCATATAACTGTCAGAAGTTAGTGACTGTTCATCAGAACTGTTATAGTCTGGATACTCATGAGTCCGATACCGTTGATGTCCAATAGCTTTGGTAGTAATAGCTGGATCTACTACCTCGTCCATTGAATAAGGAGGGGCAAACGAAGGTGTTGCAATAAACATCGAGATAATACTTGGAAAAATAGATGGGGTTGAAATTTCACCTCATTATAAGATTACTCAAGTGCTCTCCGAACCGTATGAGCACGTCACCGTGCTACGGCTCACTAACTCGACTTACTTTGGATTACTTCTCGAGTTCGGATAGCGGGGCTGGCCGAGTCTGCCAGTTGCCCGGTGGGCACCTAGAGGGAAGGCGCGGCACTACACGCGTAGCGCTTTTTCGGCCCGAAGGATTTCGGCTCGTAGAACCTTTCGCTTTCTCATTTCCGCGCACTTATTCGGCCCTCCGGGTGTTGTAAAGGCAACGAAGTCTTCGGACCCATAGGCACGGAGTGCGCGGGTTTTTGGGGCGAGGGGCCGGGGCCCCGCATATTATTTTTACATTGTCCGGAGACCGTGCACATGGCCCGAAACACACGGGTAGCCCGTCATTGGCTCAGTGGGAACCACACGACTGTGCACGTACTTCCGAATCTTCGCGCGCTTTTGTTAATACATCTCCGGTTCATCGCTCGGGCCAATAAACGCTTTTTCGTGTGTCGAAGACGTCTACTTTGGATCCTGCTCGGTCGACTTATCCCCCAAAGGCCTGCCTGGGATGTCTCTAGGCGTACCTTTCCCACTCACAGACTGTTGCCAAGCTTCCACTTGTGAGTCAGTGACTCCCACTGGATATCGGGCTTCGAGCGCCCTACCTGAGTTGTTACCTGCTACCCGGAATACCTTCGGGTGCGGTTTCAACTTCGCAGCGAACATCTTGGAGGAACGAACGCGGGACGTAAGCCAAATAGGAGATGGCCCGGCGGTTTCCGGCGAACTGATACCAATTGATCCGCGCAGGATTGAGTTCATTCGTCGGTTTGCTTCGCTTCGAGGTAAGCCCATCAAGCCGAGGTTTGGTAGAGGATCTCCATCCCTAGCAGGGTAAGCTCGCTGTTGCAATTGCAGTTTCAATTGGTTCATGTCCGCGTCCATGGATAACTTCCTCTCTTATCCTCCATCGCCAACCCCCTCGGGTCTGGTATCTTTGTCTCGTGTTTACCACTCGGCGTCCGATATGGTGCCCCAGGGATTCCCACGGATATATGTTTCATATGGGTCTCTTCCATGTTCAGTAGCAATTTCAGTTTTTCGGAAGGTTTCCTGACGAATGGCTTTAGCATCAGACAGGGGGCCGCGGATAGCTATGAGGAAGTCATCCCCGTATCGTCTGTACTCCATTCTTCGATACAATGGGTCGAACGGGTCACTGCGGGAGCTTTACCCATCCCCGGTTCCGAAGCAGCACCCAGCTACGACTATCCCTCCCAGGTTGTATTGCTGGATGCGCCCTTCCAGCCATATATCGGACTCGTGTAGATATATATTGGAAAGTCTCCGACCTAGTATTATACCTTCCGGGGTTACCCAGTTCGATTCCTCAATGTTATCGCAGGGCATGTGTATCTTCTTCGCCACCAATTAGCAGCTTTTTGTCTCGGATCTTGCGCCTCACGATGTGGCATAGGACGCCGGCCGTGGTTCACGGTGTCGAAGAATTTGTGAATGTTGCCTGGAACCATTAGTTCCTTTGAAGTCGCTGCGTATGGTTCGTAGGGCCGTGTGCGCGCTACGCCCCGGTCGCCAGCCGTGGTCTTTCCGAGATAAGACTGATTCATAGATAGGCTCTAGTAGCATTCCCAGTACCTCTCGCACGATACGGTCTTGGAAGCAGGGAATTCCAATATCCTTTCGCGCTTACCTGGCTTGGGAATGATGTCCGTGCCTCCCCATTCGTACGGGCTTTCGCTGTCCAGGACAGCATATCTCAGCGCTTGAAGCTTACAGAGAGACGTGCCATCGATGGTCAGGCCGTCAGTCGCAGGGCTCATTGACCCTGGATCTGGTCTCAGTTTGTGGTAGGCTATGATCCATATGTCCATACTTCTTAGGTAATTGCTCAGATCATGGTATATCCAGTCACGCCTTCGAAAGGACGAGATCCAAAGGTCCACGAGGGCCTCAGCCCCATTCCGCACGTAGTCGGACACATCCATCTCGGGATCCCAGGGAGCTGAGTCCGTGGACGATATCGGGTGAAATCTGCGAAGGTATGGCAGATGCTTAGATCCCTTCCCCGTTGCTTTGCGTTCGCAAAGCGCTTTCCTCTTACGAGGCTGCGTTAACAGTAGGCAGGTCATATGGATCCTCTGACTTCCCAGGACGTATGACCACGCTGGGATCTCACCGGTATCACCGATAGGCCGTGTCGCCACGAGATGTCTTTTAGTTCCCTGTCCCCAGTGATGTAGGTAATCCGCTCTCATGCGGGGTGTAGGCACCGCACTATCTTCGGCCTGTACACTTTGGACCATTGCCAGGCTGAGAGCTTGAATGCGTGCGCTCGTGCGTGTCACCGGTTCGGATCCGGATAGCATCAGGTTCAATTCGACCGAAAGGAACTGAGATTCGCCGGAGCAGCTCCTCATCTCAAATAGCGATGGCAGGTCCGCGAGATGATCTTGGGCTTTCCGCAGTCCAGCTGCGAACGACAAGGACCCCTCAATCTCGCTTTTACGACATGCTTTGGTCTCCCACCACTTACGCGGCAAGGATGAGTCGTATACCTGGCGCGCGGAAGATAGGCTCGCGCGGTCTAGAGCCCATATGTCGGTCGAGCCCCATTGACATAACTACGGGTGACCCAACGGTCGCCCTCCAAATAATTTCTATAGTAGTTCCATGAACAATCCTTTCTGGAATTGGATTTCTCCCATGATTAAAATGCCATAGAGCGCGAACCAACATCCATAATACAAGGATCGAAATAACGGTTAAAAAAAAAGAAATATCATGATGTGAATCAATTAGTTTGGATAGGTAGGCCCTCACGGGCTTTCCCCCCCTAAGAACTGTACGTGAAAGTTTACCCTCATACAGCTCCATCTCATTCTCGAAACTCCCTTACACGCCTACGCACCGGAAATGGCTTGACGATTTCCGCGTACGAGCACTATAGGGAGAGGCACGTCGTGCGAAGGAAGACCCTCTCAGCCATTTCGGCGAAGAGTGCCCCTCAAACACTCGACCAAAGAGCATTCTAGATTCATTTGCCAATTTCGTGTCACGGGTAGATGCCGCCTACTTTCATGTGGTGCAAATACACCTGTTCCCACTGCGACCCCCTAAAGACTACACACCGGTCATCACGGTATACTGCATCGAGCGGCACTTCTCCGGCCGGGAATATTGATGTAGAGGTTGAACCGTTTCAGTCTCCTTCGCCGTCCCATTCCCACCATCTACACCTGGGCGAATTACTGCCAGGCACGTGTTGCGCGACCATAGGGAGCGTGCGTGTTCGGGCCCGATAGCCGGGACTAGTTACCAATTCGCGGTAATCGGAGTTCGTAGGCCTTTTTAAGGTCTCCAGACTTCCCTGCTACCACCATCGGTTTGTTTTTCGCAATCGTTGACTTTGTCGTTCGCTCTTCCGTGTCCATTTATTCGTCAGTCTGCTCGCGCCGAACTGCCCTCAGACTTGCTTCGGTCTCATTGTGCTGAATGCCGCCCCAAGTCAGCCCTTTCCGCTTTGTGGGGCTTCCTCTACCCACATCTCGTTATGCGCCCTTACGGGCCCACCTCCATAGGGAGTGGATAAATCCGGGCTTACCATGTTACATTAATAGCACCTAACCCTTGCTGATTCTTTCGACTGTACTTTACCCCGGTGAATTTGCGGTTTCGATATGCCCGAAGGAAAGGGGCTAATCCGTTCACGTCGAGCCTTACGATTGACGAGGCCTATATACATTCGCTTACGCTGCCTTTATCAGCTGACCCTATCCCCAAGGCTTCAGACCCAGTCTTTTGAGTCAAGGCATGCTTGAGTAGGGTCCGGCAGAAACCGTTGCCAGATGGGGACTCCCTCCCTCCCCTTCCCCATATTGCTCTCAATGTCATCATGTCGCACTTCCTTGCATCATAGGAGTGGCAGGGTCTTGAAAACCTAATTGCCGAGGTTCCGCAGCATCACGAAAAGCAATTGGAAGAAATATCCATCTCAAATTCGTTGGGTATATTCTGGTTTTTTTATGAACTACTCCAGCCCCGGGTGAAATATTAGGGCCCCTAGTGCTCGACCAACGCGAGAGGGCTTGCCAACCGAAAAAGGTGTTTGTTGTTGGGTAAAAACCCAAATTTTAGCACGTAGTGCGCGGGGCGCGGGCGATCGAGCCGAATACGCGAGTGCAAGGGCAGGATGACTTTTTTTCCGGTGGCCCTGCAGGCACGCAAAAAACGCGGTTGGGTTTTTTTGTTGCTTGATGGATCCGCACTGCCTTGCCGCGCTTGGCCAGATACATATAAACGAGAAACCGGGGGTAGGCGCGAAGCGCGAACAGATGCTGTGGGGCCTCCGCGCCCCCCCCCCTGCATCACCACATAAAAAGCTGGCCAGACATAAGTGGGATAAATAGTCGAAGCTTGGCGCGGCGTAGTAGCGAGCAATATTTGGTCATGGCTTAGTGTTGGTTAAGAGGTTAGTTGCCTCTGATAAACTTGTATAATCGACGTGTGAGGAATGGTCAACTCTATTATGAAATAAATAGGTAAACGAGCGACGATTTGACACCAGATATCCGGAGGTGTTAAAAAAGCTGCTGTGAAAAGCGAAAAAACCATAGAGAAACGACGATTTTTTAGAAAGGGTTTCATCCCCCCTGATTCTAGCAAGCAGATGACAAGTACAGGTACTTGAGGGCATATTGATGGAATAGATAAAATACGGACGGTTAACATGATATAGTCAAAAATCTTAGGTTGTGACTTTATCACGGGTAAATCAGTTGATGTTGTACCTAATTTGTATGAAAAGTGCCAAACATTGGGAACTACCCGGACGAAAGTGACGAGAAAGAACGGGAAGGAGCAAAAACCACTTAAGTAAAACAATTGATTGTACTTTCTCCTTTGTTCTTCGTAGCAACTGGGCATCCGAAAACACCGAATTTGATGACTTGGAAAAGGGAATAAAGGATAAGAGCATGATATTAAAGACGTAGTAACATATGTGCTCGAGGCCTCCGTTGATTGTGTACGAGGAAAGGATGGGTCTGAATAAGGCGAGGTGGGAGAAGGTTTAGCTAATGGGAAAATGAACTCTTCCGGGAACCAATAACACGTAAACCGTGTGAAACTAGAGCGAATCGATATCCGCGAAGCACGAATTCGAACTTCCTCCGGAATAGTTTTTGATACAAAATTCGTTATATTTCGTGGTGTGTTAAACCTGATCAAGACCGAGAAAACGCGAAGCAAAAAAAAAGAGATATATCCTTTGTTCGTTTTATTCCATTCGACCTTTTATTCCTCAGCCTTCATTCGCAATGCGAATCAAGCGGGAGAGAAGAAAGAAGCACGCTTCTTTCTTCTCTGGAGTTCACTCTTTTTTTGCGAAGTCTAAGTTGAAGGTCGCAGGTCCAGATCCTGTAGAATGCGTAGAGTGCGCACGCAATGAGTAATATATACCAACGTCCCGGAGGGCCTCTACTTGTTTGATTAGTCCGGAGGAACAACGTCACACGCGTGGATTGACGTGAAGTAGAAGCTTACTTATCACGGGGGGAGTGGCCGAGTGGTTAAAAGCGACAGACTGTAAATCTGCTGAAGGTTTTCCACATAGGTCCGAATCCGGCCTCTCCCAAGTATATTTCGTATTTTGGAAATATAGGCGAAGCACATGTTTTTGTGCTTAACCCTTCATGCAATTGAATAGAGTGGATAAATAGATATATATTTGTTCTTTCCCAGACACATATCGAATGCATCGGTACTCGGGCCCTCTCCGAACCGTACGGGATGGTCGCCCATCATACGGCTCTCCAATTCGACCTTTCTCTGCATTTGCTTCTGTCGCAAGGTCCTGGCCTGTTTCGCCAGTGACCTATGCGGGCTGGGCTTACAAGTGGCATGAGTAATATGAAGTAACTTGCTCTCTGACTATAGCGATCATGTGGGATTCTATCTAGTGTGGAGGGGGAGGACCAGGCATTCTCTTATATGAGCCTGTCCTTGAGACCCCACCCCGAACGTGATGCATTTCCGCAACCTCTTATGATTAGAGGCGCGTAGCTTATTCCTTTTCCGAGAGATAAAAATCCAAAGATCCGCGCCAGCCCAAAAAGGATTTGTATTGACTCATCCCGTCCGGGATCCTTGGGAGCCTTACTAGATAACTTGGTTGGATATGATCTGCTGAGATACAGCAGACGCTTAAGCCCCTTCCCCTACGCCGATTAGCGAAAACAAAAAATATTTTGATTTGTTTTCGTCCAGGTAGGCAAGTACTACGGGCTCTCTGACGTCCACCCCCGTCCAGATGACTGAAGTGGACTTCACCGGTGTTGCCTACAGTTCTTGGCCGGTTGTTGGTGCAAGGCCGTTTCGCCTCGAGATGTCGTTCAGTCTCTTGTCCCCAGTAGTTTGGGTAATCCGCTCTCTCGTCGAGGCTCTGCAGCGTCTGCAGGCCGAAAGTTCCCATTCTGGTCTTACCGTAATTTATCAACGGCAGACGGAGAGCTTGACAGCGTGTATTCGTGCGCGTCACCACATCCGCATGGTTAAGGGTCCAGTTAAACCGAAAGAGACTTCGATTCGTCAGAGCTGGTTCTCATCTCGTGCAATAGCGGGCTGACGTAGTAGTCTAAGGGTTAAACGCCCTCTTCCACCCCCCCCCCAACTACGCCGCTTTTGGAGCATGCTGTGGTTCCCACCCGTTTACACAGGGTTTGGGTAAGCTCTATGCCCGGCACGCGGAATAGGGTCTCGCGTGGTTTGCTATATGGTGAGCACGGAATGGCAAGCAATTCCTCTCCATATGGCCAAACAATGACTGTAAGCGACGCGAACGGTCGCCCTAAATTCTACTGCAATAGTACCGCGAATTCGAGAAGTAATGACCGGAATGGCCGACCCAATAGCGGATTCCGCAGCAGCCACCGTTGAAACAAATAAAGCAAATGATTGACCCATCATATCATCCAAATAGACGGGAAATACCAAAAAGTTCAAATTGACGGCGAGTAACATCAACTCAATTGGTAGGGGGTGGGCCACCCGCCCGATAGCAGATACCTTCTCCCTCTTGTCGAGCACTATGAGCCTGCGGGCAGAAACTCAAAAGTTTCGGGGCCGGCACGCGACCCGAACCCTATGGCTCCTCGGGGACTCGGCCCTCTCCTTATAGTCTCCGTGCGCGGAAATCGTCAAGCCATTTCCGGCCTTTCAGGTCGTTCATTCGTAAAGAAGTATCCTGTCCGAAAGTGCTTACGCACCTTCGGACCGACCCATAGGGAGAGGCACTACGTGCGAAGCAGCCCAGAGGGGGAAAACAATATTTTCGATGCTCGGGGGGCCTCCCTCCGAACCGTACGTGCGAGATTTCCTCGCATACGGCTCTCCGAGACGAGATAACGAATCATTTAGCGGTTCGAGATAGTTGAGCCCTCTCCCGGCAGGTCCGAGGGAAACGAGACCCGATAGGCTAAGCGTCCTTTGGAATTCGCTCTGACGAAAGAAGGGCCATAGGGGGATGGGAGAAGCGCGCAGCACTCGACTAACTATAGGGCCCGTAAAGTAAAAGAAGTTTCCTTCGGACCCAGGGGAGCGGCCCGGTTACTTTTTTTTTACTTTTCCGCCCGCAGAGCAGATACTTAACGGTCTTCGGTCCGAAGGGAAGGACCGAGAGGAAATGACTTGACAATTTCCGCACACGAGACCTAACGGCGAGAACTCAAGCCCAAAGGCTAATCTATTTTTGGAATAGTTGCGAGAGACACTCGAAAGATTCAATTAAGCCACCCCAGCAACTACTTAGTCATGGTCATTCAAGTACGGACTTATCAGGAACATTGTGTGGGGGGTCCAGAGGAACCTTGTTTTTCTCTACGAAGGAAGAGCCGAAGGTTCCGAAGGACAATTTCCGTGCACGATATCCGAAAACGCTCCCTATGGTCACGCACTACGTGCCTATAGCCCCTCGGCTTTACGATTTCAGCGGAGGGCCTCTCCCCCGAATCCCCGAGTTCCGGTGAGTTCGGGCTAAGCCTTCCCTACAACGGACGGTACAACCCATACGAGCCAGTCGTCCCCGGTAAGTTATCTCTCTCTCTGGATCCCTTCGCGGTAATCGCTACTACGGAACACCCGATGCCTCTACCCGACGGGGGAGATGGGATTGACCCACCCCAAGTAGATTAGCCGTCACCGGCCTTAGGCATTCCCACGTTTCGTGTTTGTGTGTCGAAATAGGTTCTTTAGGATTCAAGTCATTACCCACATTTTGTGGTAGCTGTCCCGCAGTATGTTTCCACTCTTTTAACTAACCCCAATGCCAAAGGCGGTGGCTGTGAGAAGGCCGCGTTTCATGCTGGCGGCATATAGTCATGATCGACGGGTCGTCGTTACCGGACTGAGGTTACATCCTCCGGTTAACTCGAAAACGAATCCGTAGCACCTAATAGCTCGGGGCAAAAAAAATATCGCGATTTTCGGTTTCGCTCCCCTTTTCCCGGCATGCTACAATACCCCTCGGGATTTCCCCTAAAGGATAGCGGGATGCTTCACATGATGAACATATTCATGGTACGTTTCTTCGTACGAGCACGCTCTACTCTACGCGGCGCACACATTAACATAATAGGAATATTTTTTCTATTTAGGAGAATTCCCCAAATACCTAAAAGAGAGAGAATCGTGGGAAATGTTAAATATTTTACTAGATCCGTAGTAATAGTCTCTGTTTTGAAGGCCAACTCGATAAAAGTGCTCTAGGAAAATCGCGCGATTTATTTCCTATTTTCCGGGGAAGCGCCGGGCCCGGAGTAATCACCGGACATGCGACCCAATGAATAATTTTCAAAGCCCTGTCAGTTTTTTTTCCCCTTTATCGTCCGACAGTACCGGGGCCTCTCCCTATAGTTGAGTCCCCGAGGGGCCGTTGTCCCAAAGAGCCAGCCGAGAAGGCCGGAAATGGCTTGACGATTTCCGTGCACGAAGACTATAAGGAGAGGGGAGAGCACGTAGTGCCTCTCCCTATAGTCTCGTGGCCTTTGGGCCGTCGGTCCCACGTATCCGACCCGCTACCCCACGGGAAGAGAGCGACTTAGGCCCTCCGCGCCTACCTCCGATTTAAGGCGCCACCCGATTATCAATTCCCTTGAAAAACGAAAAACACAAAGACATATTTGATAATTATTAAACGGAATACTCTGAGAAGAATCAAAATCCGATTTCGTGTTACTTCATGGTGAACATGATCTGCCAAAATCTCTTCGATTCCCACATGAATATGCCAGAATAACAAGATATTTAGCAGAATCAAAGTGGATACATTCGCTAGAAGAATGGTGGGGATTAAAAAAGCGGCAGTAATTCTTTGAAGAAGCCAATGCCTTAAGGTTTCTCTATGAGTTTTCATTGCTTTCACCTTTTTATTTTATCGAAATCAATTTGCTGCTGATTCCGGGGCGCTCGGCCGAAGCGGGAGGCTCCACCCAGCGCGGCTTGGCTAATGGAATATATGCCTTCGCTAAGTGCAAGCGCGCGGCCCGTGTTAACCTAAATGATTTCTACTTCGATCAAAAAAAATATTTGTTTGTGATGCGTCCTCCCGCGCCCTCGTCGATAAATCATCAGGCTCATAAACATGGGCCAAGTGCCATTTGAGGAGTAACTAAACACGGGGAAAGGGGTTGTGGGAAAAAAAGAAAGAATAGAGCAGTGACCGCTAGCGTAGACCAATTCCCTCATTAATTGGTTCCGTCGACCATTCGAGCCCCGCCGGATATAGCCCAAATTGATTGTCTGAGCAATTGTATCATGTGCTTGCCCCACGGCCCATAGGTGTTGATGGCAAGAGCCGGTTTAGGGCATGGCATGAGTATCTACGGTGGGATGAGCAAAGCGCCTAAAAGCTTTATGTTTCGCGACAAAATCCATTTCGTTTTTTCGTTCCCACTTTATTCGAAAGTCTCGATTGGTGAAACCGATCGAGAGATGGACAGGAATAGATATTTTAGGTGCAATCGAAAGGAATGCTGTAACCATAGTTTGAGACGGGGTTGACGTGATATAAAAACTATGGCAAAAAGATTAATGGTCATTAATAAATACATACGGTTCCACATGGAAAACCAATGGCAAGATAACCTACATGTCCAATAGAACTATGAGCTTATTATTGACTGGGCCTTAAGTCGTGAAAGAGAGACGCAAGATTCTCCAGAAACCAACAGCACCAATCTTTTCTTTTTGCCAAATACGAAGCTGCTTCCGTAGCGGGTTTTTCGTTTGGTAATGGATTATTAGCCCCGTACTTTTTGGCTGAATGAGGTGGTAGCGGATCAGAAGAGAGCTGAGGTATATCCGAAGCTGGTGCGGCGGGACGTTGCGCTAGAGGCGGCGGGCGGCGCCGGAGTCGGCGCGTTTGAAGGCCGTGGGACGCCTGAAGGAACTTCAAGAGCAGGTACATGTGGCAGGTTTGCCAGATGGTCAATTTTGTCTTCCAAGGCCTTGGTACGTGACCGTACAGCAGCCTCAGATTTCGATTCGTTGGCCCTGCATTTCACCGTAGAGCCAAACCACCCGCCCCTGTAACGCGCAAGTTACTCGTTGTGTCGTATAGCCTCCTTCAGTTCCTGTTCCGCGCGTGTTACGTAATTATTGGGATAATCGCGTTGTCGGCTCCAAATGCTGCTTATTTTAAGCTTCAGCCACTTCGAGCCATTAGCGGTATGAGCTGCCTCGTTAGCAGCCTTCGCCTTACCTAACTCGCTCGATTTCGAGGTGGACCGCCCACGGCCGTGGCTGTCGCCCCCCACCACGGTATTTATTTCTTCCATGGCTTCGATGGGTTGAAACTTCATGTAGCCAGTCACCGATACCCGAGCCGCTCGGGTCACCTTTTATGCTACTACCAAATGGTAGTAGTGCCCAGCCCCATAGGTTTTATTGGGAGTAGTACGGAAGTGGTGGCTGATCCCGTCCGTCAAAATGACCAAAAAGCACATCCGATGTGCTGGGATAATGGTTAAGTCTTAGCGGTAGCTCAACAGCTATTTGCTCTTGCAGAGCAAATGCCCGGAGGTACCCTTCGAGCACCAGACCTCCCATGTGGGTGGAAGGCCTCCGCCCCCGGGGCATCGGTCAATAAATTCCTTGTGCCGGTCGGTTTAGTATGTGCCTTAACTCGAAATAGACTATGGCGAACGCGAACAAGTCCCGGAATAGAACATCACGGAGAAATCCTTGTTTCAAGGGAAAGCTAAACCAAGAAGCTGTCCCAAGTCGAATCCTACGACTAAGCACATCAAGACGTACTCCCAATTGATCCACGGAATAAATACATTGGAATAACAGGTATTGGAAAATCTTAGAGCCAAACGTAATGTGTGATAGCCGTGGTCAAAATACTTTTCCTCTTACTGTAAAAAAAGAGAGAAAAGGAATTACGTATAGCGAAATAGACACGAATACGCAAAAAATCCACTTTATTCCTCAACACTCGGGTGGAAGAACCAAGAATGGAAAAGGAGCGAATGGAAGTGAGGTACGCTAAATCTAGAGTTCTCCAACCCCCACTTGGGTTACGAATCACATTCCGCCCCACACAATCATAACTCTGCTCCGCGCCTACTTTTTCCTGCGATACCAGTCGTTTCCTTAGTGGGATAAAAGGTCATTCAGTACTGGTAGGAACAAATACTGAATATAAGACGAAATAGGAAGTGACAGGAAACAGACATAACCGAGGAAATTGTGTCAAATACGTAAATCGATCTAGTTGAGGCATTTATCCTCACTTATTTTTGTCACATTCTACGAAATTTTCTTATTTCTCGGTCCGTTCTTTATCTTCGCTAGAGTTCTCTTTTGTCCGCGTAGGAAATATATTTTGTCAAGAGCGGTGGTTTGACGTGAAGCTAGAGAAGTTTGATAAGTAGAAGGACTCAAGGTTGAAAGTGCGTTTTTCTTGATCACTTGTGATACACTAATCTCGCCCAAAGAACATACATAATCTTTATTCATTCGTTGCAATTGATTAGCATTTGCGAGTTGGACCATTCCTCCACACCACTCGGATGCTCCGGATACACTTGAGTACGGATAGTTTGCACTGGCTTGAAAACATTCTTTGAAAACCACATCCCGTCCCACACGGTCATTGCTCCGCTCCGCGCCTACTCTTTCCTGCGATACCAGTCGTTTCCTTAGTTTGATAATTCGACTGATCTTGGGCAATCCATCACTATATAATAATACATAGAAGGTCACATAAAACACGCATAACCAAACGAATTGTGTCAAATACGTAAATTGATCTAGTTGAGGCATTTTTTTTCACTTTTTTTTACCGAGACTTACTGAATCGCGCTTTGCCCAGCCAAACAAAACCTATATTTTATTCGGGCTCTGAGTCATTCTGGGAGATAATCATTTATTTCTCCGGGGCCATGTGCGTAGTCCGGGGCCGAAGGACACGGGGGAATCATGCCTGTCTCGGGCCAGAACAAAGAAGCAGAGCTTGTATTCGCTTCGCAAAGGACCCGCCCGAGACCTGAGGGGAGAAAGGTTCCTCCGTCATAGGGACGCTGGAAATGGCTTGACCATTTCCGCACACGTCCGCCCCAAAGCCCGACCGGCGACTGTCCGACAGGGCCTCCTGGGGGAGGTGACTCCTTCCGCCTGACTGACAGGGCCCCGGACTCTTTTTGTCGGGCGAAAGGGGAAAAAAAGGGGAGAAATAACTGGAAGGGGAACTAAAACACAAGAACTGACGGGACACGATACCTGCCCGGAAAGGCACTACGTGCTCGACCCTTCCTCCGCAAAGCATTACCCGAGGCTTGGGGCGATGAGACATCGCTTGTAGTCGCACCAATGGATTATTTGCGTGACATCCCCTCCCCGAACCTAGTTACTAGCCGCTCCGCGTTAACACACCGACCAAAACTAATTATTCGCCCCGGCCTTGGTCTTTGAGTTGAAATACGTTACTTCTCGCGGATTGTTTAGTAGTTTCACGCTTTTTCTCAATATGGGCGAGAGGCTCTGGACCTAAATGCTTAAAGCTCTGTTCGGTCTTTTTGGTCGTAGGAAAACCCTTTTTTTTTTTCACGTTGGTGTTTCTTTCCACGTCTCGCCAGTGTTTCAATCTCGCGCCTAAATGCTTTGTTTGTTTCTGATGCGATTTCGTTGGTGAGAAATAATCTATTTTGCTATCACCAATCTCTCTTACCACGATATTACCTATTTCTGGTTTCATGTTCAAAATGGGGGATATTCTCCATTGACTATGAAATACTTTTCTACTTCTGGGAAGACTCTTGGGAGGAGAAGCTGTATAACCTGCGATTGCTACGGCATAACCCCCTTTCACTGAATTCGGAATAAATCCCTTCACCAAATTCTGGTCACTCCGCCAAATCTTGGTTAGTTCAATCCGAACTTGTTTTCTCTTACATTTTATTCCTAATGGTTCTGGCAAAAGCATCTTTGGTTCACCAAACACCTCTACATCTTCGATTCCAAAATGAAACCTTGCTTGCTTGGTGATTGGCACTCCTTCCAGCTCGTGTTGGAAACAAATTATTGGAGTTTTCAGTCCTGTATCCACCAAGACCTTGTTTTGTTGTAATTGTATCACTGAACATTGTATAGCGCTTCCACGTGATGGATGAGAACTAGAATTATATTTTGGAAATAATTGATGAAAGCTCATTTCTCTCTTTTTCCTTTTTTTAGTCTTTTCGTCACTCAATTCGTTCGCTTGCAGGGGCCTCCGGACTAAGCAGCGCCTTCATACCCAGTCTCATGAGGCCCGTGGGGCATAGTAATTGCTAGAGAGTGGGGAGAACCCTTTTCGTGTGCCGTGCCCAGCCCTCCCGTCTTTCGACTTAAATCCTCCCCCAGCATGCATGGCTAAATGGGATTGGAGTCGGCAAGACTCGGTCAGCCCGCTAACGAAAACGACCTGAACTCTCTCATTCTCGAGAGCCTGGGAGAACCGTGCAACTGTAAGCCGCGAACCCATAGTAGAACGAAAGAAAAAAAGAAATATAGATCAATTTCTTTTTTTATCCGACCCCGGACTAGCTCTCCCGCTGGTATTGGCTAAAGCCCGAACCCTACGGCCCAGGGGGCGCGATACTATAGGGAGAGGTGCGTAGCACTCGACTCGACCATAGGGGCTTTACGATTGAAGCACTACGTGCCTCCTTTCCCAGCTTCCTCTTCGGCGAGGAGGTGCTCGTGCCCCCCTCTCGTGCCCTGGACCCCAAAAAAATTGATTTGACTCTTGAACCTCAATCTACCATTTCATAATGACATAGGACTTTACAACGACATTTAAACACGACGTTTCTTAGGGGGTCGGCATCCGTTATGTGGCGTTGGGGTTACATCGCGGATTTTAGTAGTAATAAGACCTCCTGGTTTTGAACCACGTAGCGGAGATTCCTTTCCATAACCCAATCCTTTTATTCTCACTTCAACAAACTTAAATCCAAGTTGAATGGCAGCTCGCGCGGCATTTTCTGCAGTTGCTTGAGCAGCATAATTGGTTGAGCGACGAGATCCCTTAAACCCCACCGAACCTGAGGAGGACCAAGTTCTTGTATTTCCGTTATAATCTGTTGAAGTAGTAATTGTATTACCAGAAGTTGATTGAATATAAGTAATACGGTGTTTTCTTTGCGTATTGGTAATGCCGTGCTTTTTTTGCATGAGTTTCTCTCGGATGTTTTTGGTGTCGTTCGATATCATCGATTTTGTTTTTTTATGATTCATCCAATCCGTTTACTAATGACAGGGATATTTCGTACAAACTGAAAAAAAACCAACAATTTTTTTCTCGACTTTTGATCAAAACGTGTTTTAATTTGCGACAAGTCTTAGCATTAGTATGGGTTCGTTGGCCGCGTGGGGGCAATCCTGCATTATGGCGAAACCCGCGATAACGACCAATACTAATTAATCGTTTGATGCCTCTCTGAATGACTCTCTCCAATTCTGAATCGACTAGATAATTTTGACCTATTATTCTTACGATTTGGTCGGGTTGATACTTAGTCAACTTATTAACCCTAATATTCTCGCTGGGGCCTAATTGATCACAAACTTGAATGGCCTTTTTAGGGCCAATTCCAAAGATTCGAGTCGAGGCAATTTTTACTCGTTTATTGGAATTTGAATTAGTTCCTAAAATGTATGACATGATTTATTTCTTCTTTCCCTGTTTTTTACGTATAATTTCGCTCCGATATTGTATACCTTTCCCTTTAAAAACTTCGGGAGGTTTACAACTTCTGACGATGGCAGCAAATTGAGTGACTTTCCGATGATCCATTCCGGTACGACGAATGGGATTAGGCTTTAAGCAAGAAACGCGAACTGGAGGTGTAACTTGAAGTCGAATCTCGCGACTAAATCCTGATTTTGAAGATAGGATAGAGCCTTGCGCGTTAGTACTGGCTTTGTATCCAACTCCAACTATTTCCGAAAAACGAAGGAATTTGGCTTCCGTGAAGCTTGATTCGATTTTTTTAGAAAAACTTGGCATAGAATCTCACCGCCACAAAAATCGCGGTTTTTTGTGCTTCACGATCACGTACCAAATTTCCCTCTGAAGTGGATAAGATAGTTCTACCAAGTCCTTCCCTTTATTTTGATGAACGATTCTTTGATGGATAAATTACCCTGGTTTAGATATTGTTTCCATTCCTTTCATCACACCCATTCCGGAAGAATGATACTTTGAGACTATTCCCAAGCTTCCGTCTCCTTCCTGAGAGAATCTGTGGATATAACTTGTGCGAGATTCTGCAAAGATTCCAACAGAGACGCGAGACGGAAACACGAGGCGTAATTTTACAAGCAGAGGAGCGTTTTTTTCCCTTGCTTCTTTTTCCGGAAGGGGAAAGAACACGCTTTCGAGCTTTTTGCGCATTTTTCGCACTAGATAAGGGATTACTTGATGTATGCGTAAAATAAATATTTTGTTTCGATTTCTTCGAACAGCACTTGGCGCCTCGCGGTTTGATGGATCTTTTATCAAGAGACATATATCTAAATTGTTGGTGGTTCAACCCCGGAGTCGAGAGCTAAAGCCCTTTCTTTGTCTGGCAGTCCTTAGGGCCTCAACAATTTGTTGATCTTCGAAACCGCTACGCACCTCTCTCTATGGTCTGTCTCGTGCCCGAAGGCCCTTCGGGCCCTTTTTTTGTCAGACAGTCGCGGGCCCTTCGGGCACTCTCGCCTTCTTTCTCAGCCATTTCGGCGAATACTTCGGACACTCTCTCTAACCTATCGGGTCTCGTGCCCTCCGGGCCCATGAAGTGCTACGCACCCCTGCTTATAGTCTCGTGCCTTTGGCGGCCATAGGGTTCGGAAAAAGATTTTTTATTCGTTCTATTCCTAATTCCGCTACTCTATTTTGGTTTAGCGCGTAGTGAACGAATGTTCGAATTATGACCGAGATAATAAAAAAACGTATTTGATTCTCTGAGCGCCTCGTGTACTTGACAGGTTGAGAGGCAGTGGAATACCTATGGGTACTTTAAAAGCTAACCCTTGCTGTATTGGCTACCAACACGATTTGTGTATGCCTATTGAAGAACCTTTAGGAGCTAATTCACGAGAAACTATACGAGGAATGCGAAATAACTTATATACGGAACGAGGGCGCCCTGTGAAAATACACCGGTTTCTCACTCGTGTTTTGGAACTATTTCTTGGCGACCTAGACGACTTGAAAAAATATTCGTAACGGTTACAGTAGACGCGGAATTTCCTCCGACGCCCCTGATTCAAAACCGTACGTGATAGTCTCCCATCATACGGCTCCTGGCACCCGGACTGGGAAATTATTCCGACCTAAAGACACGTTGTGTCTTTCATCCTCGATTTCGAAGCATATATGTTGACCGTTTCTTTTCCCTTCGGATGCATGGACGCTTTAGCATATCCCGGTCGTAACCCGGGCGAAAAAATTCTTTTTTTTAGCTTTTTGCCCTGTCCCGATCCTACACACCATAAGGTTAGCCCGCCTGAGTGTAAGCTCGGAGGTGCGCAGGATTACACAGTTCCAGGATTCCATTCATCCTTTTGGATTGGGCCGTAAGGCTCCCGCTCTACGCCGGAGGCGCACTCAAAGAACGGGAAAGGGCAGAAAATTCCATTCCCTGGGCCTCTGTCTGATATTCCGGACGCGGGGGTTCCCCACATAGTAGGAGTAGCAATACCACCCCGCTTTCCCATTACGACGCTTTGAGAGCTACGGTTCGGTAATTAGCCTTCGTGGGTGGAATGACCACCCCGTAGTATTGACCCAGACAATACCCAAAGGGTCTTTGTCACGCCCTTGCTAGAGATTATTCGTTCCCCTTGGGGGAGCGAAACCCGCTTATCCCCGGGGGGCGAAGACTACGGAAAAGGCTTTACCATTTCCGGGTTCCTCATCCCTTTTATACCCAGCTTCACACCTCTGGATGCCACTCCAAACGCATGTGGGTACGCTGTTACCCTGTTCTCGAGGGAGAAGGACTTTCACCTTCATGGAAACTCAGTTCACTCACTCCGCCATCCGGGTGCGGATGGATGCGGAACAGAGCGCACAGGCGTGACTCAACGTCTTGACCTGTGAACAGGTCGCACTATCTTATTAGGAAGATTTCTACCTCGACGAATGGCTTTATAGTGCATTCGTTTCAATTCATATTTAGCCACGAGCAATCTACGTTTGTGATCTCGTATGATTCGATTCGACGTATTACTAAACCTCTTTTTGCAAAAAGCCACTCCACGGAATTACAGTCTCATCCTGTGTGTTGGCTGGAGTGGCAATAGTTGCATCAGATCCTCGAATATGCTCAAAAATCTCGAAATGATCCTGTATGTCCGGAAGTAATCGTAACAACGACGTTGCCATTGATAATTGAATGGGGTTTTTTTGTATTTTGACCGGATAATCGTAAAAGGATATTATCGTAACAAGTTTTTCCGAGAAATTATACGTGATATGCCCTCGTGGAGTGCTTTGTGCTAGGTAAGTGACATATCCTGTGTCTCTCTTGGACTCCTGATTCAATACAAATTTATTGAATCGAAACGACTTTCCTGTCGGACCTCCACTTCGTGTCTGTATAAATCTTTGACCACACACAATTTCCATAGCTAATTTCACATTTTTGACGAAATTTGAGGGTGCCTTCGGAACTACTATTATTTTACACAATCTGGGAACTTCCATTATGTTTCCATAATTCATTTTTGGCAATAAATCCGGACGTATTACCTGATTGTGATGAAACTCGAGTCTATTTGGAGAGAACGTAATTCGATTTGGCCTTTTTTTATTGAACTTGAAGCGTCGGGGACATCGAAACCCGATATACCAGCCCAATTTTTTGTTTCTCGGGGGAGGCAATCAGTCATCAGCTCACCCCGATGGATAGAGAGGAAGTAGTACTTGACGGCATGGTGCGGAGTTAAGACCACGCACTCTGGGGTAGAGATCCTACCTACTTCATCGCGGGCACCTCTTTTTTTTACAGCAACCATAATGAGCTTGTGGACCCCTTACTAAAGACTGCGCGTGAATGACGGGCCGAACCCTTGGCGGGACTGGGTCCAAATCCTTTGTAAGTCTTCTGACGTGAAAGTCCGGTAACATTCCAAAGATATCCACGCGTCGTGAACAATATTGGGCAACGTGCGACTAGCGAAATGAGCTAAAGCCCGTTTGCGCAGCCGATCCGGGAAGTCAAGTTGGAGCCGGAATGGCCGGTAAGCGCGGCGCAAGGGATAGAAAACACCATGCGCCTTCTTCCGACAAGCCCTTCAATCTACAAGCCCGAACACGTCCCCCGCGCACTACGTGCCTATGGTTCCGGAGGTGCGTAAGCACTTTCAGACGGGATACTTCTTGACGAAAGAAGGACCTGAACCACCTGCCAAATAGATTTCTTTCTTGCCAGCGAGTCACGGATGTTTAGAGGGGGCGGGAGATCTCTAAATAAGATCTCCCACTACGAAAAATTAGAAAGGAGTAACCAACAAACAATTAGGGCGAGATAATCCAACTACGCCGAGCTGTACATATAACAATACGAGTATCGAGATCTTATTATACTTTGAGTACGTAGGGTACCGATCAGTAATATACGAGGACAAACGTTCTTAGTTTCGGGTATTTCAGGCGGCGTTCCACGCCGGCTCTTAGAATCTCCTTGAAGTTCCTAATGAGAATTTGTGAGGTTGGCAAAACCAAGATGCCGGAGAAGACGGTGATCTTCAATCAGAATATGATTGAAGGGATCGATTTCGGGGCTGGGAGCCCCATATATATATATTGGGCTCCGCTGGAGTAGGTATCGCACCACGTTTCCAATGAGTCACGGCGGCTTCTAGCCCTTGTGTTGGGGTGACATCTCCCGAATAAAAGACTTGGTTTAGGCCGGCGGGATTGTTGTCCTCAAATACTTGGTCTCCGAGAGTTCCGGGGCCTCGGCAGCTCTTGCTTCCGCCTCATGACTAGCTGCAACGAATTTCAGTTACCGAGCGCCCGAATTGATTCCTCCCGGCCGGTCGGTGTCGGCGGCACCGCTTTACCTAAGATATAAGCGACCTCCGTGAACATAGCAAAGTCTGCTCCTAACTGTTTCAAACCTTCTATCAGGGTCGATGTCGAACCCGGCAATATCAAATCGTATTAATCTGTAGGGGAAAGGGCCCCGGACTTGGTTTTGTCGGACACCACGAGACCCAGATACTGTTGGTCCGACAAAACAAAAGGCCCGGGACTTTCTGACAGGGGCCGAGCCGACACAAGTGGCCGTCGCAACAATGAAACACAGTAATGAAATGAGTAAAGGCGCAAAGCGCCATTGAGCATATAAATAGGGATGATCGGGATATGGAAGAAGTCTTGGTTGTAGGTGCGTAGCACGAGACCAGAGGGAAAGGTGCATAGCACTCGACCAGAAAGAGAGCGTTCGGAATGCCACTTTTTATTGTCTTGAGGGCGGATTTATCTAATAGAGCTGAATAACGTAACGAAGATTACAAGCTAATCCTGACTTCTTGCTATATTTCTTTTTTTCACGACCACCTAAAAAACTTCATCGACAAACCCGGTTTATGCGCGGCTAATACAGCAGCTTGTTGAGCATTTGACAAACTCACGCAATCCATTTCGAATGGGATTTGTCCCTCCAACACACGAGCAATCCAACCTTTAGTATTTCCCTTGCCCTTTCCCATTCGCACTTCTGCCGGTTTACTGGTAATGGGAATATCTGCGAAAACTCTTACCCATATTTCAGAATTTCTTCGAAATTTTCTGCTTATAGCACGACGCGCTGCTTCAATTGCTTGGTATGAAATACGGCCAGCTTCACAACTTTTAGTGCCATATCTCCCAAAAGAAAGTTGTGTACCGTCTGCTTTGCAAGCTTTACATCTGCCTTTTCGATATTTACGAAATTTTGTACGTTTTGGATATAGCACAACTTGTCCCTTTTTTTTTTGTTAAAAAATACGAGACCCACACTTTGACACCTGAGATTCCATAAGGAGTAGATGCTTGTGTTTTCGCATAATCAATTCGATCGGGAGAAACATGTAAAGATGTTTCACCGTACTTTTTGCATTCAATTTTAGCTATTTCTGCACCATTTAATCGACCTGAACAACCAATACGGATCCCCTTCACATATGGGCATTTTTTAATTCGTTTAAATATGGATCTACATATTTGTCGAAATGATTTTTTCTGTTCTAGTTTCCAAGAGATTTCTTGAGCAATTGGGGAGGCACTTTGATAAACAGAAGCTATTTTCACTGGCTGAATTGAGGTATTAGTTTTTGTTCGATCAGGAGATAAAGATTGCATTTTTGTCAAATAATAATAACGACTGGAAAGAGATGTAGCTTTCCTAAATCGGGCATACTTTAAGAATATGATAGCATCGAAATAGAATGTGGGTCGACGAATTGACTCCCCGCTTTGTGTTCCTTGCTCGGTCTTGGCCGGAATTGCTTCCCCAATCGTAGATGTTTGAGCTACGCCTTGTGCCACGGGACTTCTGTTAACCATGGGATCAAATCGAATTTGGTTCTTTAGATTGAAGAAGTATTGCATTACGAAATAATCCAAAGAAGCACGCCCGGTCAAACCAAAGGAGTCTCCTTTGGACTCTTCTTTCTCAGCCATTTCTGGAAGCACTGCGTGCCTCTCCCCTGCCCCCAGGTTATTCGTGCGCGGAAATAGTGAAGCAATTTCCGGCTTTTCAGGCCCCTCGGGCCGTTGGTCCTCGCGCGCGGAAATCGTCAAATTTCCGGCCTTCTCGGCCGCCCACCGGGTTCGATTCTTCGTGTGCGGAAATTGCGAACCCATTTCTGACCTCATCGGTCCTTCCCTCTCCAAGCAAAAGGAGTTTCCAAGATATTTTTCAGCACGCGCAGCTACCGGGATGGAAGGCGCGAAGCGAGAGAACGCATAGCGTTCTTCTGACGCTCTTCTGTCACCATTTTCGTCTCTCGGCCAGAGACTTATCGAAGTAGAGTGTATGTCGGTCATCCAATCGCTGACTCGAAGTAATTGGTCAATCTTCCGTATTGATGGCGACCGATCGTGGTATTCGTAGCGTTTCTTGAGCCAAATCCCGACTTCATTTCCCTGTTTCACTGTATCGTCGTGAATACACCTAATCAACTTGACAGATTGTATCGCCCCAAGGCCTTGATGTCTTGATTGGCTAAGTCGATCCAGAGAAGATACATGAATGAATGTCCTTTTGGGGAAATGATGAATAATACATCTACCGAGACGAAAGCCAAACGTGTTTCCCGTAGGTGGACGTATTGAACCGGAATAATCTCTAAAATTGAAATCTCGATACAATAATTTTCCGTAATAATAATCACTAAACCGACTGGGATCTGAACTACGATTCAGATTGAGTCTTACCGGAATCGGATTTACTTTTTGTGCCATAGTCTACTATCGTACCTTTTTGATTGGTTTGATCCTGGTTTTCGAGGGCAAGGCTTTCTTACCCGAGGTTTTCCGTGTAGATGCAAACTCTCCGGATTTATGACCAACCATTTCTTCAGTAATCTCTAAACCAACAGAACCTTTTCCGTTATAGATTTGTGCATAGTAACCAACAAATTGGGGCGAAATACAAGATCTACGTGACCAAATTCTCCACCTGATCTTTTTTTTTTGCTTGAACGGGCGAGTATCCACAGGAGGACCTTTCCATGTAGAGCGTGTCATAAATTAGTTTCTGCGTTTTCTTACTACTGTTTTAAATCCACCTTTGGCAGGCTTGCCCCGAGGTGATACCGAAGGTCTACCTCCTTTAGTGCGTCCTTCACCGCCTCCATGAGGATGGTCGACTGGATTCATAGCAACACCCCGAACAATGGGGCGTCTGCCCAACCACCGGCTTCGCCCCGCTTTGTAAAGCTTACGTTTACCATGATCGGGATCGGAAACTATACCGATAGTGGCTCGGCATCGGGAATCTATTAGTTTGTCAACACCCGAAGGTAACCGCACAATACATTGTGGTGTATTCTCAACCTTCTTAATTGTTTGAGCAAAGGTTCCTGCAGCTCGAGTAAACTTTGCGCCTTGACCTGGGTTCCCTTCAATATTATGTACCCACGTGCCTATAGGTATTTCGGCTAATGGTATGCGATTTCCGACCATTTGAGAATACGGATCGAGTATGTATTTATTCCCGTCGCCACGGGGATGCAGCCAAGCCTGGCTATCCCGCGCGGTATCTTCCACCCCAAGGCCCAAAGGGTCATTAGCTTTCTGGGAAGGTGGATAGTAGTTTGACGGGTTCGAGGGTTTGGACCAGTGAGAATTAATCACCGTCTTGCCTACCTCCAATTCCTCACCGGCTAATATATAAGTGAAAGGCTCGGAGGCACTACGTGCTCGACCCGAATCCGAAGGCTCGACGGCACGGAGTGCGCGGGTAGCGTGTTCGGGCTTTCTTAAATAAGGGTCGAGCACGTAGTGCCTCTCCCTCGAGTCCCGCGTTGCCAATATCGTGTGTGGAAATTGCAAAGCCATTTCCGGCCTTCTCGGCCCCTCCGACCAAGAGAGTACTAGGCTTTTTCTGATCGGCGCCCCGCTATGCGTTCCCCAAAGCCTCTGGCTTTCGCTTCGCGAGAACGTATTTCCGAGGGCCGACAGGCGCTCTCTTCCCGTTAGGGAGGGAGGGCCTTTCAGTCGAAAAGCGAAGAAAGCGGGCTTTGCCCCAGCTACTGCTACGCCGGGGAACCCGCTACCTAAAGGTCCTAAGGACACTTCCTTGGCCCTAAGGTCTTGTGTCCCTAGGACCCGGGAACTTTTCAGTACCTGCCCGCAGAGCCCTCCGGGCCTTGTTCTTTCGTATCTTCCTCCCCGAGCTTTTCTGGGCAGCGAGGATAACGAAAATAAGAGGCCGAGAAAGAACATCTTTTGATCTTTCCGACTATTCGCTCCAGAAAAAGCCAAGTGCTTCCTAGGGCGTAGAACTCCTTCGATCCGTCGTACTAAAGCAATCCAAGACGAACGATTTGGGTCATATTCGATTCTTTCTGCAATGCCCATAGACGAAGTGCTCCGTCTGAAATCGATTTTTCGCTGCAATCGCTTCGATCCACCTCCTCGGTGAAAAACCGTAATACGTCCCGATGGATTTCTTCCGGCAGAACTCCGTTTTAGATGAGGAGTTAATTGTTTCAGTGGTAGGGGATGGGCCACCAACCGCATGATCTCTCGTCTGGGAAGGCCTTCCTCTGAACCGTACGTGCGAGTCTCCCCGCATACGGCTCTCCAAGCGATCTAACCTTTTTACTTAGCTGGTTGGTCAGGGGTATCCGTCAACGGGAGTCCCTCCACACGGGACTGTTGCCCGTACTTGTTCGAGCAAGCCCCAGTCGGGATGAACGGGATAAGCTCCTTCCTCACCCAAGTCATCTCCGATCTCTTTCGCTCTGGGCCCCTTCGCGGTATTTCCGTTACTACGAGTCCCCCGTTGCCCTCCGTTCCTCGGTTCTGACACGGAGGATGGGAAATTTTTGTATCTTCCTAGCCAGGTTCCCGAGAGTTACCTTAGGCAATCCCAAGTTTCGTTTCTGGTGCGTCGAGCAAGTTCATTAGGCTTTTTGGTCATTTCCCGTATCTGTACGGTAGCTGTCTCCCAGTGTGTTCCACTCTGTCTTCTAACCCGAAAAGCAGGGGCGGTGGCTGGGGAGAAGGTCGCGCTTCCCGCTGGCGACATGATGGCTGGGCCGAGGCCACAGCCAGACCGAGTGGAATACCTCCAGTAGACCTCCAAGACGATCCATAGAACCTCTAGCTCGGAGAACGGCTTAGCCTTATCGGTTTCACGCCGTGTTCCCCTTCTCACCCACATGCTACAATACCCCTTGGGCTTTCCCCGCGAGGATAGTGGGACGCTTTACACAGAACACTCCGTGCCGGCTTTTCGCCGGAGACGCATCATAACTAACTTGGCGCACCTTTCCCCTTCCAACAACTATTTATCATAGCGTATTTGCCTCTTTTTATTTCATTTGGAGCATCAATGACACCGAAAACCCGAATGTACCGTAGGTACACCTCTCTTCGACTGTCAGTGTCACCAATCATCGTAGATGATTGATGGCTTCGCTACTAGCCATAAAATATATCACGTAAGGCCGAAGGTCCGTAAGTGGGCCCTCGGCCTGTGGTTGGCCGTCACCACAGTGGGGGCGCTACAGGCACTTCTTCCCAATAAACTACATAGGTGTTACGATCTCATGCGAGAGCTAAGCACACCAAGTGTGCATCATGTTTGTTTATGCGACCACTATTCCATACGATCTCGGGGTTCAGCTGGCGCACAAACCGAACAAGAGCAATTTCCATCGGGGTGCAGCTCTCTCCTTGCCGGGGAGAGCTGCGCCCTTCGATCGTAAAGCGCTCTTCGAGCTATGCACCTCTCCCTCCCCGAAGAAGCTCCCCGCGCACTACGTGCCTATGGCAGCTAAAGGCATGAGACTATAGGGAGAGGCGCTACGCACTTCGTGGGCCCGGAGGGCCGAAGAAGCGCGTAGCGCCTTCTTTCTCCATTTCGTCCCGCGTCCCGTCAGTTTTTTCCTCCTTTCGAAAGCATCGGTCAGACAGTGCCCCGCTCTCCGGGCACATCTCCCCGCATGTTACGCAATGCAATACAACATCATAGATTTTGTAGCCCTTCACCCTTGCTTTGATTATACGTAGTGCTATGCCCTTGGACAAAGCAGCAAACACGGTGTGATTTCGTATTTTTAGAAATAAGGACTTCCCCGACTGAAAAGCAATTCGACTGGGGTTTGCAGGCTTTATCCGAACGGGTTTTGTGACGGGAGATAATTTTCGATTGAACCCCAAGTAGATCGTGTAGTTTTAACCAATTCAACTTTTCGCGCAATTTATGCGTTTCCGTCTCTATGACCAGCAATTGTTTATGTATTCTCGTTCCGAATTGTTCTCTAGACTTTTTATCGATATGAGGTGGTCGTAATACTGTATATAAGATTTGTTTTTTAGGCAATCCGATCCTGCGTGTGTTAAGCAGAAGTCCTAACCTTTTATTCTCGAGAGGTTTAATAACGATGCATATTTTGGCAGTCATTCCACGTGGTTTTTTAGTTTTTAATTATGCCATTACGTAGTAATGGTATAATCCTGATGGTTTGTTTTATGGGCCTCGGGCGCTTCCATCGCTCCACCCTTACCCGTCACTCGCTATGCTGGGGTAAAGCTGGGAAGGGGATGCAAAAAAAGATTTTATTTGCTTTTCGCTTTCTCATGCGCCCCCGGAAAGCTGCCGCTTTACGCGGGGGGGCGAAGCCCGAAAGATCTGTATTATGCTGCACCTTTCGTTCGCAAAGCAAACAAAGTGCGGAGCTCCAGGGAGGGAAAGCCTCAAAGTTGTCAATTGCGCGCATCTAGCAAGTCGCTATGTATATACCTCTCCGCAGGCTGTGTTGATGAATCGTCACAAATCACTCATAAGCCTTATGAGCTTCGCTAGAAAAAAGATTGATTGGCCCGGGCACAGCGTCGTTATCAGAAACACGAAGAAGGGGCAGGGAAAATAATTGATGGAAAATAATATAGATTGTTTTTTTCTTACCCGTGCAATTAGTAGGCCTATCTATCCACCTCTCCGGACACAATATCTTGAGTACCTGGGATGGTGACAACATCTGCTAGCATGTCATGGTCGACCAGGGGTCTCCCACCTGGCCGCCAATTCAGAACCGTACGTGACAGTTTCCCGTCCTACGGCTCCTTGCATCCGATCGAGCCAGTTTACTGAGATGTGCGCTTCTACGTTGTATTTCGGTTGTGACAGTGCCCCGCCTACGGGCCTCATTAAATAGTTTTTTATCCCTTTCCTACTAGCCTTCACAAGGTTATTGTATGCCCACGCTCCCACGGGGTACTGACGGATACGGAAGCCGTCGGTCAAAAATACTTTTTTTTTTCCGTGGTAGACGTGAGTTTTACTTCACTCAAGCTTCGGCTCGATCGGCTGAAGTAGTCGTTCGATCTCCGCATGGCCCCCGGACTATTCCCAGATTATCGTGGAGGACCGCGAAATCGTCGGCGTACCGGATGAAAGAGAGCTGGGTCGGTCTGTCCCTCTCCCCAACGGCTTTCCCTTTGGTGTCCCTACATCCAATTCCTTCCACCCAAATCCTAAGCGACTACTCCATGAAGTGCCACGTCGGCAAGGATCCCGCCGGTTCCTTAGTCCGGCCCCGGGATTCCCGCTTCCAGCCACGATGTTCTTTGTCTCCTCATTCATGGGAAAGTTCCCCGACCGATAAGTGCCTCATGATTAATCTGATCAAAAGATTTGTGTATATCCGGATCAAGTACATATTTCCTTATTAATAGATGTGTAAATCGCTGCGATGGCGTCGCGGCAGGAACGACCTGGGCGGAACGTAACTATTAGGTTCAAGAGCCTCCCATTGGGGTTCGAAGGCCATGCCGTAAGGGCTCACGTTTGTTTAGCTCGGTCTCTCAATGCTGGGAGTGGCGGAAAAAAAGAGTTTTTTATTAGTGGTCGCGCTCCTCGCTGTTTAGGAGTAAGGCCGGGCGGACCACGGTGCTTCCTCCCCGATTATCTTGCATAACCCTGGTAATTCGGCATGGCCTACCAATTCACGTTGGAGGGCGCGCATCTCTTTGTACTTCTGTTCCCGACCGAGCCTGAAAATGAAAGTTTGCAACCCAGAGAAATGTACCTAAATTGATTTCCAGTCTAGCAACTGCCAGTCGGAGTATCTCATCTTCCTGTTGAAGCTTTTACCTTGTTTCTCGTTTGCGGATGCAGGGACGATTCAGCATATCCCGACAGCCGGGAAGGATAATATTTTTTTTAGCTTTTTGGCCTATCCTATTCCTGCCCACCTCACGGTTGGCCCGTACAACCTAAGATGTGTTCAGGGTTCCCCAGTTCCGATTTTCCATTTATCCTTTCGGATTGGGCCGTAAGGCTCCCGCTATACGCCGGAGGCGCGTTGAAGGAACGAGAAAGGACACCACATTACTTTCCCTCAGGCCTCTATCCGATGTTCCGGATGCGGGGGTCTCTCATATATAGGAGTAGGAAGCAATACCGCCCCACTTGTCCATTACGACGCTTCAGACGCTGCGGTTCATTGATTAGCCTTCGGAGGTAAAATACCCGCACTGTTGTATTCACCCAGACAATAACCGAGGAGGTTATGGTCACGCCCTCGCTCGAGATTATTAGTTCCCCCACTTCCTAGGGGTCCTTTTCCCTTTTATACCCAGCTCCACACCCTTGGATGCCACCCCAAACGCGTGTGGGTACGCTGTTACCCCGTCCTCCGGGGAGAAGGACTTTCACCCTCATGGAAAAATCAGTTCGATCACTCTGTCATCCCAGTGCGGATGTATGCTGAGTAGAGCGCGCAGGTATGACTCATCGTCTTATCCTGCGAACAGGTCGCGCGTGATGTTTGGACATAGGATCAAGTCCTTGTGAATGAGCAAAACCTGGTGCTCTTATTTTACAACGATAAGGACGATTGGTTCCATTACTGACTGGAAAAACACCAAATTCCCCTTTAGGCGCTTCTACTGCTGTATAGGTGGAAGGAGCTGGTACAGAGACACCTTCCGTATGAGGTTTAAGATGGTGAGTTGAAGATTCCGTAGATTGTTTCATTTGAGATCGTGACGGAGGACATGGTTTACGATCATCGGCTTTAACCACGCCACTAGGCATTTGATTAAGACACTGCATAATGATCCGAATACTTTGTCGCATCTCTTCGATACGAATACAGTAACGATCATAGCAATCTCCTCTGGTACCTACTGGTACGTCGAAATCCAATCGGTCGTAAACATCGTAAGGCGCTGATTTTCGCGAATCCCAGCATACCCCGGAGCCTCTTGACATTACACCGCTGAATCCCCAATCCACAGCTTGCTGTGCGGTGACAGTACCAATATCCACTAGTCGTTGTTTCCAGATACGGTTGTTGGTTGACATTTCTTCCAATTCGTCAATACGAGAAGCGAGTTGTTGTGTGAATAGAAAAATATCTTCACTTAAGCCTAAGGGCAGATCTTGCGCCACTCCACCTGGTCGTATGTAACTGGCATGCATCCTGGCTCCCGAGACTCTTTCATAGAATTCCGGAAGTTTTTCTCGCTCCTCAAAAGCCCACAGGAACGGAGTTGGCGCTCCCACATCCATAGCATGAGTAGTTAAAGCAAGTAAATGGTAAGAGATGGGCCACTAAACCCAATTATTTATTCAGCTGCGAGCCTTTCGTCAGGTACCAATGGCCTTCTTCCGAACCGGACGTGCGAGATTTCCTCGCATCCGGCTCTCCGAGTGAATCCTCGGGCTCTGGCTGGAAGGCCCCCTTTGGGCTTTTTTTTGACCCGGACTATCCTACCAGTGGCCTTCACTTATTCCCGCCCGCTTCTTTCGAGGGGTTGCTAGGTCCGAAGTATATGCAATCCAATCACGAGGTTCGGAGTATCTCCCACCTAGTATGGGGCCGGTAGCCCGGGCTACACTTTCCTGTTGAATAGACTCAATCCCCTGCCGCCACATTTCCCCGGTATATTCTCAAGCGACAGGTTCGACGCACCGGATTTGGTTGTTTCCGGTCGAGCCGGGCCATTAGTTCCGTAGGGCCATTCGCCTTCGATTTCCGAAGGTGCTCTGCTTCGCACGGTGCATTTCCACGTTTTCCTGGTTCCCGCATATACAGCAGGGGCTAGGTAGGACCGCCAGGGTTCGGAGTCCGATTCCGGTGGATAATTCCATTCCTTTCTTCTTGTTTATTGCGAAACGGAATAAATAGTTCCTCCAGTTAATGTAACCGCCCATAGTTATTTTCCCCCGCCTGCCCTGCTCCCTCCGAAGACGCTTGCTACAGACAACATTTGGAACGAAAGTTCCGAAGTTGCTGCTGCCGAGAACCTCACGACGTCACTCGTTTCCACATTCCATAGTTATCCACGAGGGGGTAGTAGTTCATGTACCCACTCATGATGCCCCGGTATCTTAGGATGAGTCCGTGGTGATCCAAGAAGATCCATGATCTAACGGGTTGGGGCACATAAGCCTTTCCTTTCCCATGTAGGTGTTTCACAATACTTTCCGTGGGAGCGAGCAGGTGGAGTCTAAGGGCGGCACTTTTCCCACGTTCGTTGTCCCCCCACGAATATCCTGTGACTTCTGTCTGGTGGATTCCGCCGTCAGAACTTCGATATGGGTTCCGAGAGATAGCTAGTTGGCTGCTTGTATGAGTTATCTTTGTCGTGTCCCGATTCAGTTCCAAGTGGATTTTTGGGAATGATGCTATCCCAGCTCTGATTTATTGTCAGCGCTACCTCCTCGAAGCCAACCACCCCCTACGATCCAGTCGTCTGCATGTCGTAGGTCGTGGATTTTTAACCTCCCCCCCCCTCCATGGCTTTTCCAAGCCATTCCAGTCGTGCTCTCGGGCGGCCACGGCCTCCTATTTCTTCCACGGTCCGGATCGTCTAATGGTGAGTCTTGAGTATATCGGGTGGATCGGAGAGGTTGGGGCTTTTTTTTTATCCCGTCCCCAATTATTCATTGATCTAGGGGGCGCAGGTATATGCTGGACAGCGGAGGGGATAGCACTCCCCGTGAACCAACTCCGGTTTGTTTTTATTTTTTTTGTCTACATCCTGCCCCAACTAGTTTCCGGGAAAGTTGTAAAAGCTATGGGTTTCGAAGTTCCGCATCGAGGAACGAAGCCAGTTTGTGACGGTTGATATCGCCCCACCCAGTTTGTGGTGGTTTAAATCGTCATCCCCCGACGTCTCCTTCGATTGCCCGATCTAAACCCTTCCATTGGATTCTTCCCCCTCCCAGTGCAGTACGAAGAGACCGGCCCGCACGGAAACCATGACTAGAGGACAATAATCTCCGTTCGAAGGCGGGTTCGACGACCGCCCGTATAGCTTATCGTACAACTTTCTCGCGTGGAGATGGTATACCCAAGGGACGTTGATCCCCATTCGGTTTGGCAATAAAGCCGAGAGGTTTTGAATCGGAACGATCTGTCCCTTAGTCTGGCAATGGTTTTCCTCAATCTTCCCGTCCCATCCAGGGGAGTCCGCAGTCCCGGAGTCCTGTTTCCCTGCTTTTCTTTCAGTTTGCCATAGGTTGTTATGTGTAAGTTCGTGTCGAGTAGTTCACGGTATAATCCCTCATGAGCGGTCAATCGGAAAAGTTTCATGATTCTATAGCTGGTATATAAGCTCCTGTGAGTAGCTATTTTGCAAAATATAGATGGTTCATGTAGTCTTTTTCCTTGAAAAGTTCGTAAGCCGAAATCGGAGCGCGGGCCCTTTCTGGCCCGGGGCCTGGGTTTTTGTTATTCAGGTCGTTGGGTACCAATCGCGTACAGTCCGGAGGTCCGGACTGTGTCGGGTCATCCCCTTCGGTGCATAGGTAAGCCCGGAGGCGAACTTCGAATCAATCTCCTGGATGTTCGTTTTCCGATCCCGCCTCGAGCGGTGAATAGGCCCCCACGAAATGATGGTCAGTACAAGGTATCAGCTTCTCGTGTCATCACCCGGGGTAGAGTTCATTCTGGGTCCCTTCGCGGTCCTTCCGTGGTGAGTGTTCAAGAGACTTATTAGGGCGTTCCCTCACGCCCCCGATCGTTGCAGCCGAAAGCTTGCGGTTGTTGTCGGTTTCCGTCGGCGGGGTCGGGAGCTGGGGGGTCCCTTGTCGTTCTCAAGAGCCGTCGCCGGTTGGGGCCGTTACTGCGAATCCCCCGTTGCCCTTCCTCTCCAGGCCTTACACGTCTGGTGAGGATGAAGAGATATCCCTATCTCGTTGGCCGGCCCTCCCTTGGGGGGGTGGCTTTAGGCAATCCCATTTTTCGTTCCAATGCGTCATTAGTTGTTCCGTAGGTTCTTAAGTTCCATGCCCGTATCTATACGGTAGCTGTCTCCAGGATGTTCCACTCTTTCGACGAACCCTCGAATCGGAGGCGGTGGCTTGGAGAAGGTCGCAGATTCCGCTGGCGACATAATGGTTCTGGCCCCGATCACAACCACGTGTGTTCGTTAGGCCAACCAGCCTGAGCCGGATCACTCCAGAAGAACTACTAAGATCCATAGAACTATAGCTCGGAGAACATCATAACGCTATCGGTTTCACGCCGGTTTCCCCTTTTCCTCACATGCTGCAATACCCCCCGGGCTTTCCCCGCGAGGGATAGTGTGATGCTTTATATTAGACATCACTAATCGGCCTATCGCCGAAAACACATTGCTACTTGAATGGCGCACATTCAAAATCCGAGTTATTTCACGAAATAACACTCGTATATACTGAGCTCGTAGAGGTACCTCACAATTACGCAATCTCTCTACAGCTGAAGGATAAGCATGTTCTTGGGCCATCATAGAAACATGATCTGAACGATCAAAATAAGGTAAAGCTTGAAGATACGTTTTATACTCAATTAATTTTTCCGTGCCTCTATGGAGTAATCCAATATGCGGTTCCGCGCGTTCTACCACTTCGCCATTCATTTCCGATACTAATCGTGAAACACCATGAGCAGCGGGGTGTTGAGGTCCAGAATTCGAAGTAAAATTCTTGATTTGTTTGGTTTTAGCCATATCTAATAATTCGTATTTTTTCTCAATTGTTCCTGTTTACCATTCAAACCATGGCATGAATATCTACGGTGGGATAAGCGAAACGCACAAGAGCTTTCTGTTTCGTCACAAGATACATTCCCCGACTGTAAGACCATTCCAATAATTGTATAGAATCGACTAACTACTGAAGAAGCAAACTTAAGCGGCCGTACCCTTCGTAAATCGAAGGTACGCACGGATTCTCTTGTTGTCTAAGGATCTCCCCGGACTGGACTCCTCGACCATTCTGCCGGATGGACCCCCTGCTCTTCCCGGGCCTTTTCGTGAGCCAAATCGCGTTCCGCCTTTGCGGCGATTTTGTCGTCCCACTAAAATTTCTTCTCGTTCCGGTGAGATACCGTTAACCTCACGGGTTTTTTTTTTCGAATCTTTCCGTTAATTCATTACGGTACTCGCGCAAATTCGGCATATAACTTCGGGTTTGGTCCGAGTCGGCTCGTGTTGTCTCAGATAATCACTTCGCCCGTTCCATCAATCAATTTTCCCGCCCCATTGCGATTCCGGTTTCCATTTTTTCCGTTCCATTGCGGGTTTCGCCTCCGCATCGCGGATGGTACGCTCTTTCACGCACGATTGCGTCGTGTGCTTATTTTACCGACCGTTAGAAGCCTCCCACTGCGCCTAAAGCCGCTAAGGCGCGCCTAGTGTTTTTGGAAAAAAACTGGTAGGCCCTCGTTCTGGCTTCCCGCGCAGCCGTGAGTCTCTTTGTTTCTCAACGGGGAACTCCACCGCTGACTGAGAGGGAAGCTTTTTTACCCTATCACCATCGGAAGGGCTTCCGTAGGCAACGTATTTCGGTCCGCGAGCCCCCCAGCTCCTTATCATGCGCGATTGCTGCAACTTAATACTTAATTCGGAAAGGACGTAATCCCAGCCGCCGCTGCGGTCTCCGTAAACCTTGAAAAATAAGTTCTACTGGATTTTCACGAAGACACCGGTAATTATAACACTGCATTCATATTTCCGTCGAAGAAAGAGGCCATACCGACCAAGTGTCACTACTGGCAGGCTTCTTGGTATGTCATTCAGACAGGATTTGGTTGTTCGTGGACGAGTTGCGTAAGTTTCTTAATGAGTCGACCATCGGGCTACCTTATGATCGGGTCCGGGCCATGCGTAAGTCGGCGATGCTTAGTTCGGACGGGCACACTTCCGTGGTACACCGGGACCTCTTTAACAGATCCGTACATCCCGATTCGAGGGATTATAGGTGTTGTGTATGGGGTTGTTCAACCTAACCGTGATGTGTGGCGGGATACGATTAGTTTTCATGAGGGCTTCTATTCGTGCGACGTAGATTACACGCAACCTCCTCTCAACGTGACAACCCAAGTCTGGAAAGTATTGCCCGCCCCTACTTCGGTCGCAGACGGACATGCCGGCAGTCCGCCACTCGAGCCGATCGAGGCTACACGTCGCTTCGTGGATGGGGTGAATGATTCTTTCAATACCATATCCCGGCGGGCGCCAGGAGATGTTCACAGATGATAACGGCGCGCCCCTCACAGGGCCCTGGGTCTCGCATGATGTCGAGAGATTGGTGAAGTCCTTTTTTCAGAAATACGATCAAATTGACGACACACGTTTGACTACGCCCAGTATTAGAATCTCTTACGGGGACTCCTTCTCCGTTAACCCCCCGGCAATGGGTAACACACTTGATTCGAACCAGCTATAAAGCCTGCCTCGTCGAATCACTCCGCCCCTACAATCGGACCACAGGAATGTTCATGACCAAAGAAAGGGGATTTTATCAAATGGCAACAGGCGCGAGTGAACGATATTGAGGCATTGGAAGAGAAGCCGCTAAAGCCGATGGGGAGGCCGGAGGGGGCGCGGTAACCGTCACAGCTGGAAACTCGCGCATTCCCTAAGGCTGCGCCGTTCGGCTCGGATTCGGTGTGTCTATCCCCGCCTCCGGGGGTGGGTGTTGGCGAGCAGTATGAAATCATGCTCGTATGCCTCCGCAACATACGAGGGCCATCCTCTCGAGTACCTTAATTATAGAACTGGACATAATGGCGGGGCGTATTTCGTGCCTAGGCCAGTGTATCGGAGGTTGGAGAACCTCCCTATCCTCATATTCTAAAGAACGGAAAGAGATCCTTAATCCCTTACTTGAATGGATTCGGGATGAACTGGAAACTGGGGAAGGCTCATTCGTGGGGTTCGAATCGAAGAACGATGCAAAGTCTCGCGTAGAGATCACTAGGCCTCTATGCCCAACTTATGATATTTGGGGATACCCAATCATTTGAAAGGGAAATTTGAATACTTTTGCGCCGGGGACCTGCCACTCGTGCTCAATTGGACCAAGTGACTGAAAGGGCTGTAAAAGAACTCCAGGATCATGAGGCAGGTCTTGAAGGTTCAGAATCTACTGCTACCGATCGGATAGAGCCTATAGAAAAAAGTATTCAGGAGAATATTGATAAGGGGTTGATCGACATTGAAACATTAGTCGGTTTACATGATAACTTGGGTGCCAGACTCTTTATTAACTCAATGAGAGACTTAAAAGGGCGACAGACCACCTTGATGATATCGAGGGGAAAGAGGAGATGGGAGGTAGATTAATCTCTGAGACTCTCGAAGAGATCGTGAAACATGGAGACCCTTTACCCTTCGACCCAACCCTTGGAAACATAGGTGGGTTCGCCCGATTTATCGATTGGAAAGCTGGAGAGGGCACAAGTGGAACTAGGGATGATCAAGGGCGAGTAATCCGATGGGAGCTATTTGAGGGACAGCTCATTAGATCGTGTTGTGGGCGGTATCAAAAGTGATTTCAATACTAGAATTGATCGAAAGGTTGAAAGGGGGGCCCCTAGCTCTACAGACCATCATACTCCGGGGATTACGGACGGAGGTCCATCGAGCAGTAGTTTCTGATCTCATGAGGTCTATCGATGACGAGCAATGAATTGAGAAGATGTGGGAATTAGGCCCGTGAGGCTAGGATCATTATTGACCCACTTACATAAAAGAGATGTATAGATATGCGAAAAGTTTCTTTATTTCATGAACCTCCGGCCCTTCATCTTGGCGTTATTGGCGACCAACGCGTCGGCATTCAACTTATTGATAGATGTATTCAATTCCCTTTCTGGGTCAATATCACTACCACTGATCCACTCCACCGAACACCTAATCAAGTTCCGACGCAACGTAATGGGGGAATCCGGCAGCGCTGTGTCATAGCCCCGGTTCGGTCGGAGGGAGTGGGTATATCCTCACTATCTAGAGGCACCGGTCCCCCGATCATCCGATTTATTCGGTTTATTAGAGCTCCCAGCCCCCCTTTATTTATTTTTTTTCCTCCAAGCAATGCCTCGACGCTATCCTCCAACATATCGGAGCGAAGTACTGACACGTTATCGAAGCTATTAAGAGCGACGTTCTTCAGAATCGCGGTAATACCAGGCAGGTATTACCTGCTGGTCTAATGGAATTAACACGCGCCGGGATTCGGGTTTAGGTTTATCAGTCCCAGCCGGCCCTCGGCCTCATGAATCGTCCTAGGTTCTGGACAGACGTCGATACAAGGTCACGCACTAGCTGCGCCTGAGCCTCTTCGAGACTCTCGGCCCCCCAGTACGTGGATACCGGACGCCGCCGAGGGGGAACATTTACTTACGCTCAGGCAGATTAACGCCGGTACCAATAACGCCTCGGGAACTACTCGCATGATTTCTAGGAGGAGCGTCATCATCCCCAGGTCGTGGAGGTGTCCGTATCGAACCGGCATTCGGTATACCCAATTCCTAACCCTGTGCTGTAGTGTACGACGGTCTCAAAGAATCCTTTGGCCGCAGTATGGTTCGCTAAAAAAACCAAAATTGTCGATGGGGTTGAAATCCAGAACCGTAGTGGTCTTTATGGCCTGCCCCGTTTCTAATAATTTCAATATTACTACTCGTCTCGTATCTTTTGATCCATCATTTGCAGGAAGTAGATTATTGGGCGGGTCTAGCCCCAACCGGCCGGAGATTATATACCTGAAGTCGACCGTTCGGGTCTCCTAAAGCCCTCAATAAATGGTTGTGGTTAACCATCGGTATTATGTCCGTTGCAACTATATATGATACGGCGCGTTTGATCGGAAAACAGAAGGTATATCGGATGCTTGCTATGTTACCCGCTACTCGCGAGAAGTTTGAACAAGACACTGTGAATTTAGGAAACGAAACCACAGAACTGGGTGGCGACAATATACGCGACGTGGTCAGTGAGGAAATGACAAATCTAGACATTTCTAAACATACCGATAAAGCGGAGATACAGAAAGATTTAGGACTTATGAACGTAGCACAGGTGAGGGGGAATGTATCAGTACTGCGTGACGCTATTAATAGATTATCAGGGCATATAGACGATGTGAATGAAAAGGCTTATTTCCAAGTTAAAGTGGTGCCCGGACCACTTAGATACTTTAAAGGGAAAGCACCTACGGCTTTTTGTCCTTCGGAAGCTAATACCGATAGATTTGCCGAATTCGTTACTAGGGCCGAATTTTATGGTATTGTGGATGGGGGTAACCAGTCCATATTCGATATTGGGGAAAGCAGTGGAAGCGGGCCTGATCATACGGAAGTGAACGGGAAAGACGGAACACCAAGATCACCTGAAGTTAGGGATCTCGTGGGCGGCACAGGAACAGATTCACCTTCTAGGATCTATAGCAAATTCGGTCCCAACAGGATCAACGATCTGGAAAGGAATACGGATAGTAGTCCGACGCATTCTGGGAATAGTCCAACGCATTCTGAGGGGGATGGGCGGACCAGGAGTAGTTAGGGGTACATTAGACGTTATAGACGGTTTGTAATTAATAAAAAAGGGAGGTTGCGGCAAGTACACAACGTCCCCGCTCGAATCATATTTCGGATAAGGTGCTGGATCCACCCTCGCTATGGCTGTGATGGACATACCAATCAATGTGTGTTACCCCGCTTTAATCGTATTACAGGCAAGGCCCGCAATGCCCGGCGATACATCGGCCTGTAATACAAATACGAGATATAACCCTAAGAATTCGAGTTTACGAATTTGTAATTGACGAGTCACATGCACTGATTCCTGTCTATTAGTCAATTTGCGAGCTCGATTAAATAGCCGCCCTCTAACCATCAGCTGTAGTCCATTACGAAATAATTGACATAAGTGGTTGGAATGGATCGGAATAACATTCAATGCTAATCGAGGAAATACAGGCTTTGGTCAAAACTGGGCCAAGTACTAAAGTGACGACTTTGAATTCTAATCACAACGGGGGGGTGGATTTAATACATAGATATTAGGGCCGAAGGCCGGAGCGAAGGCCACCCGTATAGTTGATGGGTGCCTCGCGCCGATCCCCCACCCACTTTATGAGTAGGCCGTAGACGAGACCAAGAACCATTCAATTTCACACTGTTAGGACCGGAAGTGATAAATGAAGCATCATATATAGATTAGTTATGTATTATATATTATGCTAGGTACGTTGAAGTGCCCTGTGCGTTAGATTAAACCGCTGAACCGTGATATAGAACTGAATATATGATATGTGAGGAGTAGAACCTAAATGTGTGTTGAGTGATATTCCCAATTTTCGAATATAGCAGGGTATAACCTTTATTTATACTAATAATAGTGGTGTACGGTATCCCCAATATATAGTAATTACCTATCCTTCCAATTCTCCGGGTGAATTGTCGTAACCGAAATAGAAATATCAAGGAACGTTGTCATAACTCACATCCTTTGGGATGTGGGTCATGACGAATATCATCGAAATGATCAGAACTGATACATTTCTATCCCGGAACGCGGTCATAACCTCACATGTGGGGTTATGGAAATATAATCCCGAAGTCATAATTGATATATTTATTTCCTGGAACGTTGTCATCACTGATATCTCAATATCCTTCGGAATTGTCATCACCGACATCTCTAGATCCTTTGAATTCGTCATCGCCGATATATAAATATCTGGAACCTCGTCATAACTCAAATCCTTGGGGATTTGAGTTATGACTTCTAATTTACTGGGAAATCGTCATCACTCCCATCCGATTGGTATGTGAGTGATGGCATTGAAATCTAGGGCTGATATCGTGACTTCATTAATCTCCCCACAACCCGTAAATGCGGGACCGGTTGTAAAGGCCTAAGGTCGTGCCACCCGGGTGGCTGCCGCCCAGGACCCCTGCCTAATGGTACGAATAATAAGCCGGCGAGAAGAATCGAACTGGTTAAACGGACCTATGAATAATAAACACATTCCGTATCAATTGCCAACTTTGCCTGCTACTGTATATTCTGTGTCCTTCACTGATTCCCTAAGATTTCGTAACTACTATTTTATCAGTTCCCAACCCGATGATGGGTACATTACATTTGACTCGAACAGTATCAAAACCGAACTACCTACAAGCCTTTGTGTGGGTTTCCAGTGCGGGAACTGGTCGGGTATATACCTATTTAATACCGAAGACCGATTACTGAATAGCTTGGGTACGTTATCGAAGCTTATAGACCACGGAAATACTGTGTTAGTTGGTTATAAACCACCCGGTGGTCCGGCCCTAGTTAGTGTCATATCAGACGTATTCCGGGATTAGAACCATACAGAATATTGGAGTTTGGGATTATACTCTTGATCTAAGCGGTAATTCGCGCGTTCGGGTACATGGTTGATGTATATCGTCTCTCACAGTGTTGGATGTAATCACCCTTTTTTTTGGAAGAGTGCGGGTCATTTCCCAGTAGTTATCGTGAATGTACTTCTTCGAGTTCTGCTGTGTCGAGGGGAATGCCCAATAAGCATATATTATACGATATATTAACCGCCGATACGCTTAACCCGAAGATTTAGAATCATTCAGAGCTTGCTTCCGGTTAGACCTCAATTACCTAACTGAAATCGCTAGTAAGACCTCTGAATGATTAGGGGTTCGGGCCCAGTGCTCAACTCACTTCAAAAAAAAATCGATGGATATCGTCCGCTACTCATCCCCCCGTTTAGGAGACCAGGCGTTCGTCAGAGATGTTGTTATCGACAGTTCGCACGATCCGGGAACAGGGCACATCGGAGCCTGTTTTGTTTGCTTCGGATATTTATTCCGAATCATCAATTCGAGCTCATCCCTGAATTTCGAAGCTCTTTCTTTTTTGCTTTTGGACCCGCCGCAGCCCTCCGGGCCTCCCCATAGGTGCTTACAATCGCTGTCACCACACACATATAATATATACTCGTGATGGCAATAGTTGCTTACCTTCAATGTGTCATCACACACATATATATATATGTTTGTGACGACGCAGCAATGCCGTGTGTGCGTCACTACACACGGCACAGCTACTCATCATAGTGGTAGCTCACGACCATTTGGTTCAGTTATACGGTGTAACTAAACCACCTCCATCAAGGAGGAAATAGGACTCATGTGCCTAACCATCAAGTAGATAGTCCCTGCGATCCGTTCATTTCCAAACCTTTTTCGAATTTTGCCCTTTGGCGCAACCGGACAAATCACGTAGAAGCGATCGTAATGGCAGATAAACGTGCTCCTAAGTTTCATGCACGGAAACGGTAAGGGATTACCTCGATAAGTCTTGAGATAGAATGAAGGACTCGGGTTAATTTTCACTATTAAGAGATCAAGAGATTCTGGATAAAGATCCGATTTATAAACGTGAAAAGGCAAATAACCCGCCGAGTACATTATTCCAGTAATCGCTATCCGTGGTATCCGGGCTATCCCGTGCAGACCCTGATATACTTGGAGTTGCAGACTCTGAGGTACTTGGAGTTCAGACTGTTGCAGCACCAGCGGCCAATCTATATCGCCATTGGCTTCTCGATGATGGTCGACTCGCTCGGCTAAAGTATCTAGTAGTTCGATCAAAACAACGACGCCGGACGAGTGATGCAGCCTTATAGTAATTTCTAGCTGTTTCTGTACACCGCCTGACAGTAGCTATCTCCGCCCGGATTTATGCAGAAACCCACCAACTACGATTCTGCTGTTGAAGAAGGCGATCCAACACCGCGCTAGTCATGCATGGTTATACCCTCTCGAGCGTAACGCACTCTATCCGCGCTAAGAGCGCGGTCTGCCGCTAGGCCAGCTAGCACCTGTTCCACACGTTTTCGATGGCTATCGGCCTGGGCCTTCGCTTTGATTAGGTCAAAATTCCTGTTTATAGGATGAAAAGCCCCAACTACGAGTGTGGTTGCAACGATCCAAGCTCCTCTAAAGGTAAGATCCCTCCCGGTTTCCTCAATTAGTTCGGCCCCAATTGGATTTGTACTACGGTTTCGGCTAAGGCGCGGAAATAGTAAGTCAATTTATATAAGTTGGATATGAATTAGTTATAGGTGCAAGCAAGACTTAATTGTATATTCGCATGTCGTGTCGGACTAAAGTATTTGAACAGCGAGTTATCGCTTCAAAAAGGCGGGGCAATACTTTATAAATCCTCTACAACCACCCATTATAATGTAATTTGGCGTAATTCCCTTCCCAATGAGATACGACACAGATGAAGAATAACCTGAAATAAATGTGAAGTAATAACCCGGTGTTGTGTTAAACGAAAATGAATCAATAAGCGCTACGCTACTTCCAATAGCCGCGGCCGTCGTCTTTTATTTACGACATCAAGACTCCGAAATCACAAACGTCCATAAAATCTACTGATAAATGCGTATGTCAGCAACCAGTGAGCTACTCTTGTCAATAGTTTATTCCCCCGTAGAACTTACTAAGAGTGAGGAACTAGAAAGGCTTCCTTCCGGCTATTCTAGATTCTAAATAATCTATGTCCAATAAACCCCTGGGCGCGACGATATCCACGGAGGATTATATACATGGTGAAAGAAGAAAGATCAAATTCACTATGTCCGCGAAGTTTCATTAATGCTTAGGAGAAGCAGTTGCTGGGCTCGCGCAGCTCAGATGGTAGAGCATTCCCATGGTAAGGGAAAGGCCTCCGGTTAAATTCCGGTCGTAGGCTCTGACTTCGCTATACGCGCGGGATGTCTATGATTTGCAAAAGCTCCTCACTCGCCGCTTCCCGAAGCAAGTGCCTTCTTTATAAAAAAGCACTCGCTTCACTTGCGCGGGGTGAACTTCCCCCACCGACCGGATTGAGCCTGGATTGGACGCATTTGACGCGGTGAGCCGGGAACAAATCAGATTAATGCGTGACTTGAATTTCTTGTCGTTGTTCCCGACGTCTACGTCTATGCATCAATTTCAAAATGCAGCCACTCCTTAGCCTTGAGGAGGCTGGCTCATTCACTACATTTTCCGTTTCGCCCGCTGCGGGGGAGTGCGATACTATAGGGTGCTACACACTTCGTGGGTCCGGAACCCACACAGTGCTTACGCACCTTCGGACCCACGTTCAGCGCGGGCCGGACTCGACCAACGGGGGAGGGCTTCACGCTTAAAGGTCTTCGCATGTAGTGCCTCCCCCGGCAGGTCGAGTCCGGCCCTGTAAGACAGTCGCGGGCCCTGCCAGACAGTCTCCTGGGCCCGAAGTTTTTGACCTCGTTATCCATTTCCGGCTTCAACACATTAGATTATGTCCCAGCACGTGCCTGGTCTCTCCTCCCCAATTGAAGCCGCCGAATTCATTAAGGTGCGAAGCATAACGGGATCTCCCGTTTTAGAAAGTTGCATTCTTCCAAGCATTTATTCTATTTATTCTCAGTAGATTACTCATATGGAGACGATCGGATTTGAACCGACAGCTTTATGCTTGCAAAACATACACTCTACCGATTGAGCTACGTCCCCTACGGAGGAAATGGGATTTGAACCCATGATACAATATTGTTGTATTTGTCGGGATAGGTAGGCCCTCTCAAGCTTTCCCCCCTAAGAACCGTACGTGCGAGTTTCCCCGCATACGGCTCAAGCAACCTGTCCAAAACGTCCGCAAGGTTCATGTTCGAATCATTTGCTACTAGAATTTGTTGTTCCACGTGCGAAACTGGCAAGTTAAGTGTTACGGTTGAACCCGCAGCAGCTCCAAGCCCCTGTTACTTGTGCCAGGAAGAATAAAGGAATTTCATATCCTCTTTCTCTTCGAGGAAGATGTAGTACAAGTCACCCATGCCCAAGTCTGCCACCTTTCGGTGTGGATCAAGAGATCCTATCCCATCAATTACAAACGGGCTTTGGCTTTTTGAGCTGTCCCCCACCCGCATCGCGTTACTCCGCATTACCACAGAGCCTCCCGAAAGGAGCGATACGGGGTTACCAAGTTCCGCGCGATGTACCATTTCTCTCAACGGGAAGAACCTAAAGAAACCCCGATGGAAATCCGAACCCCGGTGATATCAAAATCAGAGATACCACCCCTTCCACGGCTGGCTTCCTGCTCGGGATACCTACCACTCCAATTTTTAACCCATGATATTCCATCCGGAAGATCTTTCGGTTCCGCCTTGGACTGTTTTTTACGAGGTCTCTGTATTAGTTTGTTCGAACTGTTCATCCATTGAGGGCCCGGATAACCAAACCTTATTTGGCTTGACAGGCACGTAGTGCTTCTTCGGCTTTACGGGTCCTCCGCTCGACGATTCCCGCACACGAAGACCTGCCGCGGCGCCGGGTCTCTTTACCCTAGCATTAGCTTAGTACGGAATCCCAAGCGTCATTACATTGTCCCTAGAGCTTCACACCTCTAGATTACTCCCGACGCATGTCTAGGTTGGGTAGGACGGGGGTTACGTCCTGTGGAATTGAACCACATTACATTGCACAGTTTCTCGTCGCACTGATTTAGCAAACCAATGCTTTCAACCACTCAGCCATACCTCCGGATAAAAAAACGAACGAAATATTTTGGCTTACCTTGGCTTCGGCATATGCGTGGAGGATGCGGGTTGTAAGAGCTCCGCTAGTATGCCGAGGCTCAAAGAAAAGCAGCTCATCCCAGCTGGTTTCGTCTCTCTGGGAAAAAAATATAGATATCTCGATGAACTGCTTTTCGTAGTTGGATTCAAGTTTCACCGGGAAAAACGGGATTTGAACCCGCGACTTCTGGCTTGACAGACCAGCGCTATAAACCACTAAGCTATTTCCCCGAAAGTAATGAAGCGTCGTGGATGATTCATTACAAGAAAAAGACATTGTCTTTTTTTTTTATTGATGATTTCGGGTGCGATACATGCAATGGTACATCCCGGAAAGATTGTATAGTGTGTGGTGGAGTTTCGGGGGCGGGGGACCGGAGACTGTCTGACAGGGCCCCGGGTAGGGGGACTGTCTGCCAGGGCCCGCGACTGTCTTACAGGGCCCCGGAGGACTGTCGGACGAAAAAAGGAATAAACTTACGGGGGAAATGGAAGAGATTAGTGCTACCGCATTTGTAGTTTCCACGAATTGGTTGGAGATGGAACGTTTTTTAAGAACCTATCTCGATGAAATGCGGGTGGTGGGCAATCCGTCTCCGGATGTCCCGGGACATGCAGCTGTGGTAGAGGCGAGCCTTACGAAGACGAGACAGGAGTGGTTAAAAACATTGCAGTTCAAACCATTTTTCATATTTTCGTAACCACCATCAATCGAATTGGTCGATTTACTCAGACGCTGGATTAAATTCGTAATTACATATAATGAAAAACTCTTGGGTAATAACGGACTTGAACCGCTGACTCTCTCGGTGTAAACGAGGCACTCTACCAACTGAGCTAATTACCCCAATGTGCCCAGTAATCAACTACTAAAAAGCACACAACGAGTGGTTTTTTTTTCGATGGTGTTTATTGCCCATCGCGAAAAATATCTATTGCTTTAGGCATGTAGTGCTCGACCAGCGGGGGGGGCATTGCGCGGGGGCGTAGAGTCCCGCAAAGCGCCGCTTTAGATACTTCCTGCCGGAGGAAATGAAACGGCCGAGCGGGTCGGGGAGAATCGCACAGAAAAGCGAAAAAGAATTTCGGCTGGAATCCGCACACGATACCCGAACATGCTCTGCTCCCCACGCACTACGTGTCTACGGGTGCGGAGGTGCGTAAGCACTTTCGGACAGGATACAGCTGCGGATAAGCACCTGAAGGTTTCGGGTCGAGCACGTAGTGCCTCTCCCGGCAGGTGTCGTGTCCCTTGGACCGAAGAAGTTTCCGGAGAGGGAGAGCGATGAGAGCTTCAGCCCTACGGGCCTATCTTTTTTCTTCCCACTCCCCCTATTCGTTCGCGAAAACGAATGAGGAGTTACTCCCAATCCAAAGCGCCCTTTTTCCATTCATGTACAGATCCAATCGTCGAAATAGATGAAAATACCGTCATAGACCAAAATCCGAACAAACCAATATTGTTGGGAGGAACTGCCCAAGGAAATAAAGAGGTGACTTCCGAATCAAATATTATGGATGAAATAGGAACGAGATAAAATCGTATATCGAAACGACTTCTGGCATCATCAGAAGGAATAGGGGTCAAGACTTCAGCCCATGTAGGGCTTACTGAAGTGCCCTCCGAACCGTGCGAAATAGTCGCCCATTACACGGCTCACTAACTCTACTTACTTCGGGGGTTTCACCACGGGCGCAGCATATGTATATGCTAATACATATATTTCTATATTTTCCTCCGGGGTTCACCGGAAGACTGATTCCCTCTTCCAGGTCTCACTCATGGGCCTCCAGCTGACATCTTCTGATAAACGGAATATATTTCCCCGTATCAAAAGCATGATTCCATTCCACGCTCTCCGTCGATGCGCGGAGCCTCTGTAGTGCTGAACAGCCTTTTTTTGGGAGCCGCACAAGACAGGGCATAGGAAGATCTGGTATTTGTCGGGTTGCTCCGCTGCTTATCCCACGATTCCAGAGTCTATACCTATCGTCTTGCAGAGTTCGAGCATCCCTGGCAAGTTTGTTTCGCCAAGGGAGCCGGGGCAGGTGGACCAAGTGAATGACAAAGATTTTGCGCTGCGCCGTCCTCTACAGCTTGATAGAGAAGCTAGAGAACTCCCAACGCTTTGTCCGCCTGTTCCCTTTATTTTATAGCTATAGATCCAACAAAAAAGGCCTAACGGGGAGCGAACCTCATACCGCACCGTCTCGGTCACATCCAATCTGGGATCTGTGGGAGTTGCTTCGGTAAGCTGTGTAGAGTTGGATCCGCTTAGACCGAGCAGATACCTAGGCCCCTTCCCAATCACCGGTGTTTCCAGTGCTTTCCCCTTCCCGAAGCGAAGGTTTGGGCGGGTACTACGGGCCCTCTGACTTCCAACCCCCCGCCTCGGCCGGCGCTCATCTGGCTGGACCTCGCCGGTATCGCCTACAGGCTGTAGCACTTCGAGATGTCGTTCAGTCGTCTGTCCCCGATGTGTTGGGTAATCTGCCCCCCACATTTCCACTCCGAACCGCGGCCTGGCCGATTTTGATCATCTGCAGGCAGAGGGCATGACTGCGTCCTTCCGTGCGCGTTCCCGAGTGCGCAGGGCACGCGGTTAGCTGCAGGCAGGGTATGCTTTCCCGAAAACGACTCCGATTCGCCATAACAGCACCTCATCTCGTTAGTGCCAGGAGGCTCGCATCACGGTATCGGGCGGAGAGCGGCGAAGTCCGTGGGGAAAGCAGCGCCTTCGAACCGAATAAACCTTTGGCCCAAAGTGCGTAGCACCTCTCCCGGCGAGTCTAGTGCCCTTTGCTTCGGGCCAAAGGGTCTTCGCGTGCTTAAATCGCCCATCCCCGACCTCTCGCTCGGTCCTTCGGACACTCTAGCTTATCGGGTCCCGTGTTCCTTGGGCCATAGGAAGAGTGGGTGGGACGGCATAAAAGAAACGAGAAGATCAAGACCCGGAAATCGTCAAGCCATTTCCGACTTATTGACCCATAAAGCCTCAAGAAGAAGTCTCCTCCGGACCCTTCTTTTGTCGAGTGTCTCGCTTTGGTCGGCCCCCTCCCCCATCGATCGCGCCTCCGGTGAGCCCTCAGTGGTGCTTTTATGGCATGCTTTGGTTCCTCCGCTGTTGCCAGCTTCCAGTAAGCCATATACCCCTCGTGCGAAGTCCGGCCACACACGTTTATGACTGTAGGTGACCTAACGGCCGCCCTCGGAACCACATTCGTGAGCTGACAATTTCTCTGGATAAGCCGAACCGAAAGAAGAAGCAAATAAGGAAGAAACACCAATTGAGATCAAGGAAAGTGGCAAACTGATTACTAAATAGACAAGAATGGGTGCAAATTCCATAAACCGAGAACCACTTTTTCGAAAGGGGAATAGTTCCAATGGTAGAGCAATGGTCTCCAAAACCAAAGGTTAAGGGTTCGAATCCCTTTTCTCCTGATTTAACAACAAATGTGAAACCCCGAGGCGCTAAGCGCTTGTTTATCCCCCCCAATTCCGGAAAGGAAGCGTCGTCGCGGGGGGGCGCGGTTGCGATTATAACTAAGGAATGGGGGGGATTCCACGAACTCCGAAAGAGGAACTGCCCATGCCTTACCTTTTTCATAAGCCACGGCTACCCAGTAACCGGAGGGGGAGCAAATAGCTTTGCCTCTCTCCTCTTTTTATGATTGATGAGTTGCTGAGAAGCTCTGCGTAAATCTTCGGCGAGAGGTAGCCAGTTGACTGCTAATTTGCTCAGTGATGTTTTTCCGTCGTGCAATAGCGGGAAGTATACCAGGGTAAATAGATTCCAATAGCTCCTGCTCATAGTGCGTCATGGGAACGACGGATATTTGGTCCGAGTAACCTTTGACAGCTGCATAAATAACCGCGATTTGTTTTTCAGTTGGGCGGCCATATTGTGGTTATTTAAGTATCTCAGTCGACCTAGCCCCATGATTTGATGAATACTGAGTCGCAGCACCAAAGTCCGAACCGAATTGAGCAAAAGCGGCACGATAGTGGGTGGCCCTTCGGATGTAAAACCAGAGGGCCACGGAATCAGAAAGCCTCTTATGCACTACGGGCCTGCGGAGAGCCAAAGCCTCGGGGGAATTTCCCTACATGTGATAGATCCGCGAAAACAAATATTTTTTTTCGTGCTGCGTCCTCCCTCGTTGGGAAATCATCAAGCTCATAAACATGGGCCAAGTGCCATTTGATGAGTAACTAGAAACAAGGGAGAGGGATATGGAGAGAAAAAAGTGATAAAAAAGACGGTGATTGCTGGTAGTAACGATTTCTCACGATCCATGGGTTTATATAAAATCCATGTCTTGGGTGTATCGGAATACATTATTTTCACAAAGCGTATGTAATAGAAACAACTGATCACGCTAGTAACTACTCCTATTGGGGCTAATGAGTAGGCCCCACAGCCTAGAGCGGCAAAGAACAAATAGAATTTGCTACAAGATCCAGCTAACGGGGGTATTCCTGCGGGGACGTAGTAATGGACGAGGTAATAGCTAAGAAGGGATTAGTTCCGGCTAGAACAACAAAGCCAGGGGCGTAGCGCTGCTCTTTCCGTTAGGAAAGTGAGGGAGAAGAAATCATATTGAACGTAATCCGCTCGACCGTAGGCTCCAGAGGCCATTCGTTTGTTACGAGCTTGCCTGGCCCCTCCAGGCTTTTTGTTCCGACTGCGTGTCCCCCGGAGTCGGACGTTAAGATCTTCCATGACTTCCCTCTTCTTCGACCTTCCATACTCCAACTCCTCCTTATTTAGCTCAAACCTTTTCTTTATCCAGCTCATACTTTTGATCATTCTGGGCCAGCTCTTTTTGGTCCAGGGCCCGGTCTTTTCGGGCGTTTTCTTATTGCCATATATTTCGTAACTGATAAACCCCGCCCTGCCTACAATGACAGCAATAGACGGCAGGGTCAAAATTTTGCCCGATTGCCCGTTGTCCCGCGGATTGACCGGCCCTAGCTGCGGATCCCGGGTGCTTCTCCTACAGCTGAAGCATAATAAGGTCTGGCTTTTTCGCGGACAAAACGGGTTACTGATTATTTTTTTTGTGGTTTCTCCGGCCCTATAAGCTCTTCGATATCATCCTCGTAGCCGGCACACTTTTGTCGAATAGCACTCCGGAGCTGACTCAATATAAAATCCCAAGTTGTTCTTTCCTTCGGTAGTTTGAAACACCGAAAAATTGCGCCTTAATCGGTAGTATATTATCGCAAACACAGTAACTATTTCTGTTAAAACACTTACAGTTTCATTACTGGAGGTAAATATGGGGATAGCAAAAAAAAGGCCGATTCGGGAATGAGGTGCAAAATTTCCAAAACCTAAAGGGACGGAACGTCTGCTCGAAGCATCAAATTTCGAATGAAATGAACTGAAATGAAACACCGGAAATATTGTCTAAAATTTTCAATAGGTTCGCAGTTCGTGACTGACTCCAAGTCCAAAGGTATGTCGAAGGGGTTATAATGGTGGCTAGGATTGGGATCTTTTCTTGGTTAACGTAGAGTTTCGAAATAGGGGACGAAGTACTGGGAAGAAATAGGTAACAAAAAGAAGCAAGCTGATGTGGTATTTGGCCATTCCACCCCGGCCAGTGCTGATAGTGATTCGGAACATTTCCTTTTTTATCTTTGTCTAATTTGATAAGGTATTTGGCCATTCGACCAGTGCTGTCGGGTAAGATTCGATGGAGCTAAAAAAACTGCACGGAATGACGTAATAATTCCGGGAGTATAAACTTTAGATAATTCCGATAAAAACCCCAAATCCCGCAATGAATGACGAACCCCATTACTCATATGATAGCACAACGCTAATGAAGTTAAATTGACTAAGCCCATGATGACCCCATCCAGATATAAAGTGAGGATATAGAAGTACTGGTAAAAAGGATAAAACGTGGGGCTAGGATCACCTATTTTGGGGGAGGGAATACTGAACGAAACCATAGTGGCCAAAAAAGCCCCGGAGATTCTATGGGAAATAGGAAACGTCGAAGTAAGTTGTGGTTTATAGATGGTAAGGTGAGGTGGTAACGGTCGATTTATTTTCGTCTTTTTAGTTGACTCCGATTTCGATTCAAGGTGACAGGATTTGAACCTGTGACTTTCTGCGCCCAAGGCAGACGCGCTACCAGATTGCGCTACACCCTGGCTTCCCCAAGGAATCTTCTATTAATGCTTAGGATGTTATGGATCGACGCGGGAAGGGCTAATAAAAAAAAATAGATGTTCGGCCTCACGGATGTTTCTTAGTTATTTAGCCCTTATACGTTCGCTAAAGTCCGGGAGAGTCCGAGTCGGTCATTGTCCGCCTTATTAATTAGCTTGGAAATGCAATTCCTACGTAATTGCATTTTCAGGTATCGTTGTAATTGCATTAGAAAGTATTATTCATCGGAATGTACGACGAATCTTCCAGTTGTGCTATTAACTATGCAATTCCATGATCAAGAGCTCGTTCCCGTCCCTAGCCTTGAATAATCATAGATAAATGAGGCTCATAGAGAAAGGCTGAATCCGATGAATCCTCATGGATGGATGTGGTACTAAAAGCCAATAAGGGAAGGGACCCACAGCCTTTCCATGGGCACGTAGTGCGCGGGGGGCGTGTTCGGGCTCGTGGATGGAGGCATTACGTGCCTTCTCTCTCAGCCATTTGTTTCAGCTCGTGTCGTTTTTTCGTAAGTTTCTCTCTCCCGATGGTTTTTCGTCCCTTTTTTGTCGTCGCCCATTTCACTAGGTTATGGGCCGGCTATAATAGTCGCGGGGCGCGACGCCAGATCAACATCTATGATCCGGAACCCACTACCAACGGCCCGGCCGGCCCCTACGGCCTAAAAGTTTTCCTTAACAGCACGCTTAACGGAATGGAAGGAGTTATTGCAGCTTACGGGAATGATCCTCCCATCGGTTTGTAATCTGTAAGAAAAGGCGGGAACTTCCTAATAGTTGTTATCCCTGGGTAATCCGACTCTTAAGGATCGATCCGAAGGGTACTTCTTCGGCTTTACCGGCCCCTTCTCCGTGCGGACTCAACCATATGCCCTTCTCCTTCCTTTGGGGGATAATATTCATCCCAGCCTTCCCTGAGCTATGTCAGGGACCGGGCAAGTAAGCTCGGTCAATTGTATCATACGCTCCGCTTTGGAGGAATCGATAGCCGCCCGGCGGATCCGATGAAATTACTGAGCTCTGTGGCAAGGCCCTCGAAACCGCCGCCAGGTACGGGACTCTGGTGGTATGACCCGGTCGGCGACATAAGCAATGAGTGGGCGCCCGGCATCGAATTCCCTCAAAACCCTTAACGTATTTGATCCTACCCATAATATGATCACCTCCTATCATCCGCTTCAGAACTGCCATGTCCCCTTGATAAACTTCGCTGTCAGATATAAGGACAAGCCTTTCTAGAACTGGCCTCGCGGGCTCACAGGCCTTCGTGTTCGGTTCGCGGAGTGTTATAGCGACAAAATCCGAGTCTATAAGCTCAGAATCTCGGCTTCGAACACGGATGGACCGCTTTTTTTTTCTTATCCCAGGTTCCTCATGACCCCAAGGTCATATAGTATAAATGAGCTAGCTTATCCCATCGTAATAATAAGGGTTTCCAACCGTATTTTTTACTATAATGTAAAAATTTCCGGGGGTCCCAGTTTTATTTCTAAAAAATGGTGGTCGGGTTTACCGGCTCGGAAAACAGCCGAATTAGTCATTCGAAAATTATCAATCTTTTGTACAAGTCCCCATTCCGAACCTAACGATTAGAACTATCCCCAATATATCGTGCAATAGTCGTAATAATTCCATCTTACGTATAAAAGAGAGGGGATCGGAGCTCCTGGCCGGCCCATCTAAGGAGGGATGGATAATTGAATGAAGAAAATGAAGGAATATATATATCTATCTGGCCCGTAAGGAACTATTCCGTATGAATTGCCACGCATATATATATATGTATAATGTTCCGATTCCGAAAATGAATTGCGGTGGTGGAACGAAGCAAATATCATCGATCTTCGGAAATTCCGTGGCGCTTGATGGGAGAAGGGACGCGTGCCCCACCGTGAGCCTCTCGGCCCCGAACAGGCTCCCATTCGTAGAAGGTGAGGTTAATGCGACATAACAGGAAAAAGGTAACTCTGTTCGGAAAGATGTACCAACGTATGAGGCTGAATACTGGGTACTCGTCAGCCATGGATAGAAACAACGAGGGAGGGGCACAAAACAGGAGTCAGTCGACCCAAGATGGAGGATCACATAATACAGCCTGGGATATGCATGCGAATAGGCAGCAAATAAACTTGGTCTCGTATTAATTCACCCGAACACACACTAGGGGCCATATCAACCCAGCGAACGTGAGCCTCATCACACGGGATATTTGCTTGGATAACTTTTGCAATTACATAATCTATAAAAGGTTTATTCGATTCCCCTACTCGGGGCTTGGGCCAGGTTCATATATGAAATGGATATCCTCGTAAGACAGATAGCAAAGGGCTTCCATACAACAGTGGCGCTAAGTGCTGGAGATCCACCCACCAAAGGAGCGAAAAGGAACGGGGGGTTGGGTAAAAACGAACAATAAAAGGGCGGAAACTTTTAGAAGAGCATAGCACCGGCTGGCGCATGGCGTCCCTAAAAGATTCATTGTATTATACGAGGAGATTGAGTTCGTGCTAATTCATTATTAAGCGAGGGATTAATGAGGAAAAACTCACTATGTGAATCGATGAAAACCCTTCACACGTCGAGCAACTTCCGGACCTACAACATTGATATTACGAGCCTGACAAGTGACCGATTACCCGCGAACATCATCAAAGTCTAACGCCTCGCCATTATTCCCGGACGAAACCCATCGAGGGGCCGGAGGCGCAAAGCTCTCGAACAACGGGCCGAGGGACACGCGCATGAGGAAGTGGGTCCGAAGGGCCCCAAAGCCCGACCGGCGACTGTCAGACAGGGCCTCGGGGGGGGATCTTTTCGGGGCAAAAAAAAACCCATGCTTTCGAAAGAGTGAATAGATTGACGAAGAAGGTTTTGAGGCGTAGGTATAGGTTCCGAAGGGAAAGAATCGGGTTCCACTCATTCAGCTCTTAGAATCGGAAGATGATATAGTTTTTTCTCGTATATTTAAAGCATTGTATCGGGTAAAAACCTTTTTTCCTTACCCGATGCAACATCCTATTACGTGAAACATAGGAAGGAAAAAAAGGCCCGTAGGGCTGTGCCTGCATACGAAACGGAATCAGCGAAACGATCGAACCAAACTAGCGATGCCGAATCGACGAACCAAACCTTTTGTTTGCACTTATTTGCCTTTACGGGTGGGTGCCGCCAATTCCCGCGCACGATACCGAATACGCTCCCCGCGCACTACGTACCTATGGCCTCGTGCTCAATGGGCCATAGGTTCCGGGCCGTTTTACCTTTGCCCCGTCCCGGCAATAACCGGGTCGGAGAATCGGGTTTCGATAAGGCCGGTGTGGAGTGAGTTAGCACGATCAAGAAATGCAAAAAATTGCGTCCGATACTTCAATTGATCTAGTTGAAGCCAGAGGTGTAGAGTTCTACACCTTCTTGGTCCTATTTCTTTTCGATTTGGTCGGTCTCTCCGGGTCGGATTCGGACCAACGACCCAATAGTTAACAGCCATTTGCTCTAACCGCTGAGCTACTAGAGAATAAGCACCAAAAGCACAGATCGAAAAAAAAAAACGGAAATAAATTCCTTTATACAAGCGTCAATTTTGGTCCGCGCCTCCTTTCACCGGACGGAGGTGGGCCCGGGCCGTTAGGCCCGGAAACGATAAGAGAGTCGCGAAGCAATTCAGGCTCGTATAGAAATAAAGCGGATCGCACTAAGTGTGGTGTGTTTCGTCGAAGGGACTGGATAAATCCGAGTCAAACTTTTTTGGATTTGACACATCATTGACATATTCCAAAATGCCATAGCGGGGGGATATAAAAAATCTATATTTTCCCACTCATCAGTTTTTTTCTCGCCCTTCCCGTTTTTTTTTGATCGCAGGTTTACCCAACCAAGTCCCCCCCGGGCCCTCCGGGCCTATCCCACAGGTATCGTCTCTCCCTCCCCCGTGGGCCCATGAACTTTCACAGTATCTGCCCCCTCTCCCGTTGGTGTAGATATATCTATATATTTCTATACTTGAAACTCCGAAGGAGGAGTCAATCCAGTCGCGGTCCCCCTGCGGTGACCTTGACGGCGTTTCCCGACCGACGTTGGGACTTATAATTCCTGAAGAATTAGATACTTTGGGAACGAAATAAACCACTCCGAGCCCTCGATGTTGCGTAAGCCGAGGCTACCTGCGTAACCGGAGGCACGTAGTGCTTCTTTCTCAGCCATTTCTATAAGTTCCCGTTGGTTTAGTGTAAAAAAAAAGGTTTTCGACCCGGGCACTACGCTTCTCTCCCTAAGGTTTCGGCTAGAGCCAATTTATATCTCTCCATCCTCTGCCCCGCGGGCCTTTGTATCCCGGTGCTCAACCGAGGTCGTACGCACCGCAATGAACCGGTTTTCCATTAATCCGAGACTCATCAGCAGGTTCCGGAAGTGAAGGTGCGTGGGAGCCGCCGTCACAATTATTTCCGTCATTACGGCTGCCAGATGTTCGGATTTCTACTTCCTGTAATAATATCTCGGCTTCTGCTTCGAGTTCCTATACGAGCGAAGCAGCGCAAACAATCCCTAGAGCAGCTAGCGCCAACTCGAAGTTTGCGTTCGGCATCGGGCCGATTTATGCACAAAGAACGAGCAAGGACCCGCAATAAATAACTTATCGGTGAGGTATTTTCGAGAATCAGAAGAACCCGAATTACCAAGGGATTGGAATAGGTAATTCTATTTCGATAGTTTTACTGGGTATCGCCCGTCGACGCTCTCGATTTCCCCGGAGGCTCCGGTCTAGGCATGGGTCCCAAAGCAGAGGGACAGCTTGCTCCATAACCGAATCGGACGACTCCCCCGACCGCCTACTTCGGGTTTACACCAAGGCTAAGGGCATATAAATCGCCCAGTTCTTTAGCATGTGCAAACGGGTCCCCCGTCCCGAACTTATCCACTTCTTTTGGTATAGGGCCCGCCGAAGGGCGAGCCCCTGATTTCCAAGCATTTTGTACCGAGAGTCCCCGGGCGACAGGATGAACTAAAAGCAATACTGAACTGATAGTTAGTCGCATAGACAAGGATGAATTGATAGATGAAAAATAAAAGTTTTCTGTACGAATAGGAATCGATTGAATAATTGCAAATTGTTCTAGCGGACTGCGAGACATCTGATTAATTATCTTTTTATTCCTCCCGGCGCGAGGCGCAACCATCAAGCCGCTTTGTGGCCTGATGGATTTCAAGCCGAAGTCTTGAAAGGAGAAGCCCGTAGGGCTTTGCTCGGGTATAAATAGGAATATAGACCCGAGTTCCAGACAACCTCATTCTCAATTCTAATCGATACCATTACGTTTTACCAAAAAACGAATCGACAGCATTTTCGACGAACTTTTTTGATAGTATTCCGAAAATCTATAGCATTTTGCACGAAAACATCCTGACGTTTGACCTTAGTCGTTTTATGCATCGTAAGTACTATCGCCCCGATAAGTGCTACTAATGGAATCAGACTAGAAACCAAGAACAAGGAGAAATAGGTTGTATAAGGTGAATTGCCTGATGTCTCCAAATTAGTCCAACTATGTATTTTTCCGGCATAAACCGTATACGTTAGATAGGTTGCATTCGATTTCGTTGGTAATATTGGAATGTAATCATTATCTACCATCGAAAGGATTTCCAACGAAAAAGTAAGTCCAATAATACCACCTACAGGTAAATAGCGCAATACATTCTCGTGAATTTCTTCCATCCCCATATGTAACATCGTAACGACGGACGGAAATGAAGCAGCAATAGCTCCTGCATAAACCACTGAGGAAATCATAGCAGAGGAGTCAAGACCTAACGAGACGGGTAAACCGGAAGTATTGCGAAAAACTGAGATTGAAAATAAAACAGAATGAACTGGATTTTTGGCACGTATCACCATAGCGCCTGACACTGAGGCGAGGACCACAAAAACATAAAAAAGTATCGTGGTGAGATTTTCCCTTTTTATTTTATTAGCTGTGAACAATAAATGGAGATTTCTGCTGCGTCGGCAGAAAGTTCGAAATTTTCTAACGACGTACATATATATGTCCGAGATCTTTCCGTTACGGCATTTGGCATGCCGATCATGAGTCCCAACTTCAATTACGGGAGATTACACGCATCGCGAAAGCTAGCCTCGTCAAACTCCCACGGAATAGCTTCTACGAACCTCTTGGAGAGAAGAGGAGCCCGGCATAGCAGCCGCACGCACCTGGTTATTTCTGCGAATCAACGGGAAGAGTTGGCAAGCAGCTCTATCATTTGCTCGCGAGCTTAGTACCGCTAATCCTCTTTTCGTTCGTTCAGAAAAAACCCTTTGACCCAAAGGGTATGAGACTCTACGGAGGGGTGCGTAGCACTTTGTGGGCGGTCGCGCACTCCGTGCCTATAGTCTCGTGGCCTGTGGGTCGCCGGTTGAATCCGGCCCGCCCTATCCCGCGGCGTAATAGGAACTGTTAGGATTCGACCCTGGCCGCGGGTCTAGACCTTGTCTTTTATTCGTCCCCAGGCTCTCGGCTACAATTCCACCCGGGCGAGGATACGGTAATAAACGGATAGAAACGAGTACCCCCTTCTTTTGTGATCTGGTCAACTAAGACCTAAGGTCTCGGAACCAACACCCGAAAAGAGGAAGGAACGACTAAGCTAAGACCCTAGTCATGTGCGAATTCTAGCGGAAATACTAGACGGAAAAAGATCGCTACAAAGAATAATAGCTATTATTCTTTGCCGAAAGGACAATCTGCGGAAAGTCCTAATAAACCACAGTTTGAATTGATGAATACGGGGTTTCTGTTTTGCAATGGTTGGGGTTCGCCCTTCCTCCATGAAATGGACTTTTCAGTACCAATTTCTTCGGGAAAATGAAGTATAACAGATTCAAGACATTACTAATAATTGGCAATATATAACAATAGCCGTTTGTGGAGGCATGGATGTTGGATCCATTAAAGCATCCAACCAGGATTTGATCGGCTCTGCGGGGGAATTGGAACCGAGGCCACCGCGATAAAACCCGTCATGGTCCAGTTGCTCGTAACACTCGATACGAGATCAAACCCGCCAGAGCCCCGCCTTAAGTTTCGGGTTTTAACCGGGTTGTTCCGCACCTTCGCCAACATCCCAATGTTGATCGACCACCTTCATACCGCAAGATACCATCGAAGCGACGCCTGCAAGCGCCAATAAAGTCTGGAATTATATGGTATTTCCATCGCCTCCGAAGTGGCTTTGATAGCTAAATGCGCCCGTAGCTTGCGCCGAGGTATCCGCCCCCAGGCAATTGGCAAAATCTTGGATTTCGACCTCATATTGCTCCTCGAGTTGCCAAATCGCCGGCACTAGGGCCGTAATCCCTGTTTGGAACTGGAGTATTAGGAACTCCGATAAAGAGCCAGCCTCTCCCTAAGGGTTCGCGTCCCGCAAGTGATTTACTTTTTCTGTTTCTTTCGACCGTCCGTTTTTCATTCCTTTTTTGCCTGACAGTCCCCCCGCCCGGGGCCCTGTGTTTTCAGTTCCTTCTCCCTCTTTTGTCAGACAAAAAGAGTAGTCCGGGGCCCTGTCAGACAGTCCCCGGTCGGCTTTGGACCCAGAGCAAAAACTTACACTAACCCGGAGGAAGTAGCGGATCTGGTCCGTTGATACAGCTCCGAGACCGGCCTAGATACATAGCTAGCGACGGTAGCGGATCCGATCCTCCGTTGGTATAGCTCTGGGACCGGCGGCCCCAGAGGCCGTATCTGAGACTGTAGCAGATCCGGTCCGTTGAGAAAGCTCAGAGACCTGAGACTCCGATCTCCCCTACGGAAGCACTCCGCGAACCAAGTCACCGTAATGTATCCTACGGCAGGTATTGCGTCGGCTAAGCTTGTGGTGTGGCCAAGAACGGAGAGGAACCGTAATGCGTATCCTGTAGGAGCTGTTACCACAATTGGGAATAACGTTACCACTCCAACGCACCGAAAAAAGTATCTAGGACTCGCAGAACTTCCGTAATGTGAACCACGAAAAAGATGGGGATAAAGGTAATAAACGTACCGGCTCCATTGGCATGCATATAACGAAGCAACCAGCCTCCTTTAACATCTCTCATGATGTGTTCCACGCTCGAAGAAGCTAGATCCGCATGAGGTGTATAATGCATAGCTAGGGAAACACCGGTAAGTGTTTGGATAACCAAACAAGGACCAGCCAACGGACCGAAAACCCACCAATAACTTATATTGCTCGGAGTTGGATGATCTATTAAATGATTGTTGGGTGTAGGAAATATAGGTTGTTTAGGAATCGACAGTCGTCTTGCCTTCGTGCTTTTGTTTTTGGCGTCTCATGGAAACTTTGTGTTCTTCATGATTGACGTCATACATAATGGGCGGGATTGACCCATCAATACAAGGCCTTGGGGACGCAGTGAAGAAATATCTCCTTTTTTTCGTTCTATAACGCCAACTTAAGCCCGCATCGACGGAGTCCATAGATCGAATAAGAGGAATTCTTTGTTTCAAAGCTTTTTAACCTCGAGCTGCTCCGGCCCGTTGGGCTTTAGCTCTATCCCCGTAAGGGCAGAGGGGAGAAGTCAAAAAGATCTATTTTCTTTGCTTGACGTTTTGTTGTACGAGGTTTATGATTTCCATATGCTGAGTAATACTCGCGTAGTTTCGTGCGCCCCTGCAGGTCGTGCGTGAATCCCTAAGAATTAGGGGCGAAAGGTTAAGGTCTCCGACCCTTGGTGCGCATTGTTTTGCGTCATCAACAGCAAACCCAGTGCTTTTATTCCGGTTGATTATGCGTGACGCGCGAAGGAAGTGAGGCTCGTTTTTGATGGAGGTTTATAGCATCGTTTGGGTGAATACGTGGCGAAATTGTGGAAACATAAGCCTGGGGAATGGCAACACCTAATTCTGAACCAGTTAATGCAAATACTATCAAAAAGGGAGCAAGCTGCGCTAGGTACAGAAGACCCCCCATGGATGGCATAGTCCGAGCAAACCCGCTTAAAATCTTGACTGAACTATGACCAGCCATCGTATTGGCAAATGAACGTATTCCTAAGCTTAATGCGCGAAAACGATGAGAGATTGGCTCAAGAAGTACTAAGAAAGGTGCTAACGGCAAGGGTACTCCTTGCGGTAGTAATAAACTGAAGAAATGGAGCCCATGTGTTTGAAATCCAACTATAGTTACTCCAATAAAAAGAGAGAGTGAGAGACCTGGGGTAATTATAAAATGACTTGTTACTGTAAAACTATATGGTATCATACCGATAAGATTACAGAATAATGAAGAAGTAAAGGTGACATAGATCAGGGGGAAAAACCGTTGTTTCACCGGAGAAGCACCACTTATTTGTTCGTTCACCGGGTTAGGCACAAAATCATAAATCATTTCCGCAAAGGATTGCCGAGCATTTGGTACTAAGTGTCCTCCATTCGGGGTGACAAAATGAACTAGAAGCAATACTAAACCGATAGTTAGTGGCATGAACAAAGAGGGGTTGGTAAATGAAAAATACAAGTTTCCCAGATGAATAGGAATCGATTGAATAATTGCAAATTGTTCTAGCGGACTGCGCGCCGTAATTAATTCTATTTTTTTTAGAAAAAGAGGCCGCTGGTAGCCCGTAATAAAAGATAAAAAATTGAGTTTGGGCAAGTGAAAGAAGTCCTATTCTTTTTTCGGAGAACCGGCCGGTGGGAAATGCTATTATCCAGCCTAACCATCGGTGGGCGGGAATCGAGAAAGGTTCTGTGGTAAGCCCCGTCTACTGTACAAATAGTCCCAACGTCTAACACACAGAATTTAGCCGTTTCCCGAAGCTTTTGATGAGGTGTGTACTGAAAAAGAAGCAGCAGTTTTAACCTTTCCAATTCTTATTTATGAATTTATTCCGACATCGAATCCGGAAAATCACCGAACTAAAGTAATAAGCACCTACAAACGAACTCGGACTAGCCCCTACGGAGATGGAAGTATTACATAGAAATGAATCCGAAATTCCAACAATTTTATATTGATGAACCGACAGTAAACACAAATCTTATTTCGTAGGGTCCTTATTCCATTCCGTAAAGGCAAAGAAGTGTTCTTCGGACCCTTCCGACCCAATGGAGAACACTTCTTTGCCTTTACAGGCGCGTAGTGCTTCGTTGGCTTTAGAGGTTCGTTCCTCTGGCCGGAAATGGCTTTGCAATTTCCGCAAACTGATTCGCCTTTACGAAATAAGACCCTTCGGCATGAAGACCCGATGGGGGAGAGGCCGATACCCGTTGGTCGCGCGTCTCCGACCCGGGTAAAATGACCCGGGGCGATGAAATTAATTGAGGAAGTAATCCGAGTAATCTCTATATGATATACGCGAAGTATATCACACCATATAAATATTGGAATAACCAATAGTCTAGTAGTTCCTCCCTTTCTTATGTCATACCATCTAGTACTAAAAGCTTCACAATCACTGCGGGCTTCCCTCTCGAATTGACGGAATACAACGAAACAATCGAAGTGAGTGATATTCAATTTGGCGCGTAGTCGGATATGCCGAATCGAAATTCGAAACGCAATTTTGGATGGTGCATCTGCCTAGGTATAGCAAGGGATCGCCCCGCCAAAGAAAAATCAAGAAATGTTTTCAGTTGCTCGCGGGGAAGCTTCTTTATAATTGATGAAGTAGATAGTTCACCACCATCTATAATGGGAGAAACTGCGATTGGCTTCAGCGAGTTTATGAAGATCATCCCTTTTTTTACGGGCAATCCCCATCTTTTGGGAAGCCTCCAGTATCTCGACGTACAAACATTGATCTAAGCTTATGCTCTTTCTGCCCATACGTCGTTTGGCTGCTGATTCAAGCATCCAACGAATAGCTAGGGTTTCTTGACGATTTGTTGCCATAATAGACGGTACTGATCGAGTAGTACCTGCGATTCTTACTTTTTTAACTTCACGAATAGGCTTGACATTTTCTATGGCGTTAACCAAAAGTTTTATTACATCGCCGTGAGGAGCTGGACGATGAGAAGTTTCATAAACAATAGCACGAGATCTCACTTTTTTACCATCAATCATGCAAATGTGAACCAATTTCTTCATCAATTGCTTCTGTCTACCATTCAAGCCCCGGAGATAGCCTAAATGGTCTGAGCAATTGTATGTGCTTGCCCTACGGCCCCTAGGTCTTGATGGCAAAAGCCCCTCCAGGGCATGGCATGAATATCTACGGTGGGATAAGCAAAGCGCATAAAAGCTTTCTGTTTCGCGACAAAATCCATCGATTTTCGTTCCCACCTTCTCCGAAAGTTTCGATTGGTGAAACCAATCGGAGGATGAACTAAAAACACGGTTTAATTTCGATTCTCCGAATAAATTCATATATAATCTTTGGGTTTTTTTGTACCATATTTAGATCTGCCTCGACGTCGACTCGGGATTCCTTGAAGATCTTTAACCCCTCGAATACGATGGTATTTTACGCCTGGCAAATCTTGCACTCTACCTCCTCTAACCATAACCACAGAATGCTCCTGCGAATTGTGACCTTCGCCGGGAATGTAAGCAATTATTTCATTTCGATTGGTTAAACGTACTTTAGCTATCTTGCGTAAAGCTGAATTAGGTTTTTTCGGCGATCTCGTCGAAACTCGCAGGCAAACCCCCTGCTTTTGAGGGCATTTCTCCAAAGCTCGAGTACGCTTCGTGCGTCGTTTCGACTCTCTGCCTTTACGAACAAGCTGATTCATTGTTGGCATATTTCGCTCACTTTGTTTTTTTTAATCGATCCCCAAGTCTTTCGGACTCGAAATTGGAATCTCCGAAATCCGAATTTATAGATATTTGAAAGCCGCCTTCGGCCCTTCATTATCCTTCCTGTGTTTTGTCGGACAAAACAAAGCCTTTGGTCCGGGGGAGACTTCTTTGGCTTTACGGGGGGGAGGTCGTTCCGGGTGCCGTTCCCGGCAGAGGTGAAACACCAGCCGGCTGGTAACTTCTCTCTCGATTCGCCGCTTTCACCGAGCGAGGCCCTTTGTGTCTTGGGCATACGCCGCCCGCCGATAGGCGAGTGATGAATTGTCTCCTCCATCGTTCGAAGGTCTGCGAAAGCATTTCGCACTGAAGAATAGGAGGTTAGCGCCTTGCGGAACATATTGTCCCCCTCGAGCACCTCCTCCTCCTGAGTCTTCTTCGTTCTTCCGAAGAAGATTAGCTAAGTCTGGACCTCGGTACTTCATGGATAATGCTCGTCCACGAACACGGATCTCATCCAAACGTTCCCCCCAGCGGACAAGGTTTTGTTGTAGCAGGTATCTGCATATTGTGTTCCAGCGGAATGACACATCACATCGATGGCCTTCGAACTCGGGATACGCGGAGCTTCTCTTATTGGTAGCCGTGAAACGGCTAGCGTATTCATTCCTCAGGCCCATGTGGTAATGGTAACCGGATCTATAGAGTACGATGCTAGTGCAATGGAACAGGAACCAAAGACGGCCTATGGCCATATCCGGCGTAACTTATCGTTTCTCTGCGTGAGATAGCATTATTAGTATGTATCTTCGCACATTGGAAAATGGAGAAGATTAAATGGACATATTTCTGATTTCTTTTTATTTCGAAAATGACAAGTCAATTCGGGACCGATTCGAGGAACCGATTCGCTGCCAGTGGTACCCAAGTAGTCACTACGGGCTCGAGGAGTTATATAATCTCTCTCTTTCGTAAAAACTCATTCGTTTGGATTATGAGCCTCTCCACTTTCCCCCACGCAACGATTCGCGTTCCCGGCGTAATGCCATTTTTCCAGTAGTCTTAGGTTCCGGGGAATACCGACTTCCTTGGCTTTACCAGGACCTTTTATCACGCCGGCGTAGCTCTCTCTCAAGAGTTTTAGGTATTCCAAAGTTTGGGCATCCCTTGTATCTTCGTGCTGTTTTCAAGAATTCGATCAATTCAAACCTTGTTCCTGTTGCTTAAAACCAAGCTCTGTTTGCTTAATACGTTCGTCTGCACGTATCCCCTGCATCGCAATACGTTCTGTTGCGGGGATAACTCGATTTCGTCCTCCTTATGCTCAAAATACGCACCCACATTCCACGAAGCGACCCCGCAATAACGGCCGGCAGATGCTCAACCTGCGATCAATTTCCAATCTCGACTTACAGTGCGCAGCGCATCCGCGCCACTCATTTCTTTTTCTAGTTTGAATATTAGTAAATCCATGGCAAGCAAATAGGCGCCACTAATACGTTCTCAGAGCGCACCGGTAAACTATTCAGCACTTTCCCTTTGGTGCGTATTCCGTTTCGATGTAGTGTAGGTGGAGCCGAAGCCTCGTACGAAGATACGGTGGAGTTGCGATAATGGTGAGGAAGACCCGAAAACGTAATCGCAAATATCTGATGGCGGATAGACCGCTGCGCAAAATACGCAAATTGTGCAATTACAAGTAATGAAAGTGGTTAGGACCGGCAGTAATGATTCTCGAAATGAAGACATTGAGAAAGAAACTTTTGGAACCAATAAGATTCGTAAAAGCCGAATGAAATGCCCAAAAACCATGTAGGTGGGGAAATACCTAATCAATTAAAAACAGATATCTCCGAACTTAATTAAATATTCAAAAAGTGAATAAGGGATAATGAAAAGTCTTGAAGTTTATTCCTTTCTCCCATCGCGAGCTCCCCCGTGCACCAGAAAGCTTTTTTCGCTCTGCTTTTGGAGCAAGCAACCTCAGTCAAGGTCAGATTATCCCCTACGGGATTTGAACCCGTGTCTTCGACATGAAAAGACGATGTCCTATACCCCTAGACGAAGGGGACGAAATCCCTTCAAAGAAAGGCTCGTAGGTGCACCTAACGGTGCCATAAGTATACCATTTCGTCTCGAGATGAAAGCATAAACACAAAAATATTTTGGTTTTTTTATTGGTCCGTATTCACCAGAATGCTCATCATCCGCCAGGGGGCGAAGCCCGAAGCATTACGGAGGCCCGTAGGCCGAATGGCTGGCTCTGCGGGTCAGCCGCTTCATCGGTGGAAATAGATATCGAAGTTGGAAAGGACTATCTTTAGCGTCTCTCTACTCCCACTCGACAGTATACTCAGCATATCCGTTTGAGGCTGCGAGCCAAGCATTGTATTGCGCTCGAAGCGTTTAGAGTTTCAAGTAGAAGGAAATGGCCTTATTTCGGGGTCCGAAGGTCGATACCTGCGGGAGAGGCTTTTGCGTGCTCGAGATGACGAATCACGGGGATCCCCGGAGAATAGCGCCTCCTTGTTTGTTTGATAGCGACGCCGAAATCGCGAAAGACCCTGGGTATAGCCAAACCTTTACGGATTTCAATACCAGATTGATCCATCCCCGAAACCGGAGAAATAGTCTACATAAGGCTTCAATGTTCGATTCTCTATCAGAAGCCGAATCGATTTATTACGTCGTTCAGGGTGCGCACGACGAATGAGATCTTCAGCAGCACCTATAGAATGGAAGAGTCCATCGCGAACGAATGACTGTTTCCCTATCGAGATAACCTTAAATTATCTCTCTAAAATTATTTGTCCTTACCAGATATATAGATACTAAATTTGATACCGATGATGCTACGTGGACCTCCTGGCGTATCGTGCGGCGTATTCTCGCCCACGATTGGAGAGAGGGCCTTAATCAAGCAAAGATCCAATAAATTCAACCATTTTGCACGAAGCACTTTCTATTAGAGCACGAAAAAATGATCGCACGGGCTCTAGAACCTCAATCCCGACTCTAGATGCGTTCGCCGGTATTTTTTTAGAAAAAAACGAAATATGATGGAAGAACAACACGCTTCGGGAGTCGATGATGCCGTTGCGAATAAACAGCAACTGGCCGAATGTAATAACCAAAACTCGTACGAACATCGTTTCTGAATCACATCTGTAAGCTACCATCGGTTCCGAAAAATCCTAATAGGTACTCTAAACTTGGAATTGACGGTTCGGAAAAAAAGTTGTCTTTTTGCGTAATAGTATTCTCGCTTCTCATTGTGAGGTATTTCCTCCCTATCGAAACCCGTGCACCAGAAAGCCAGCCTTTTCGCTCCGCTTTTGGAGCAACCGTAGTAATGGGAGGTGCATCGCCCTTACGGCCCGGGAGAGCTTCGGCCCTATCCCCTATTGGGAAGATAGCCTTCGGCCCTCTCGCTTTGGTCGACCTTCTGTTAGCTTTATTTCCAAATAAAGGCCCGCCCTTATTTTTCCGACAGCCGGGGCCCTTTTCGTTTCAGTTTTGTTTTTCCCTTTCCTGTCCGATAGTGCCCCGCGCTACGGGCCTTGTGTCTCGGCTTTGGCACTATCCCGACCCGGACACATGAATGGAGAAAAAACCAATTTGACATGTATCTTGCAGCCTCTCTTTCTATATCGATTGATTCATTCCATTAATCGATTCATATCATTAAATAAACCTTAATAACTTCCCGCGCCTTCTGCTTGCTTCGCCGATGACCAAATATCGTCCGGAAGACGGCAAGTGACCCTCCAAGCGGAAAAAGGGACTTGAACCCTCAACCTTAGCCTTGGCAAGGCTATACTCTACCATTAAGCTATTCCCGCCATAAATTTGCATGGATATGAAATTTGCATAGAGTAGGGCCCCGTCCGCCTCACGGCGGACCAGTCAGGCCTTTGATATCCCGAGCGAGCCCCTCCCATGGAGCCAGTCCCTGGCTCCATGGGAGGCCGAGTGATTAAACACTCACATCCAGTCTTATACCGAAATCGAAGATATCTATTTTTCCAACAACGGAGACGTCTTCGGGCCCGGAGGGCCTATCCCTCTGGTCCCGCGTGCCCTTCGGGCCCAGGAAACTGCCGAACAGGTGCTTGCTTTTACCAAGTTATGGAAGTCAATTTCCAAGCGGGCCGGTTACTGGAAAATGCCTTCCAGCATACCGTGATACGGACAGCTATCACGTGTACGAAATGGCATTGAACCACCCTTATCAAACCCCAAGTGGAGCGGATCACGATTGTCCTCCGGATGGTAAATGCAAGTGGGACAAATAACGCTTATTGTCGTCATGATATGCCGAGGTCTTCTATTTTGGGTCTAGCCACCCCGCAGCTTTGGCGAGGGCCCGGGCACTGTCAGACGAAAAAAGGGCTTGCCATGAGGAAATATTCCCTTTCGCGGGGCCGTCAAAAGCCGCACGCGATATTCTAGGATTCGGTCCGGTTAATCCCATTACCCGGGCTTTTTATTCCGTAGAGCCACCAGGCCCTAGACCTGCACCCAGTCCGCCACATGTGTAATAAAATGACCAAACCGGCGATAGCCGGGAGGGTGTCGTCTCCAGCTTTTTTGACGATTTCGAAACTCCTCCCGGCGCCACGAGTCCATTGAGAATCTGAATCAATAGTCGGACGAGACAAGAGCACGGTGTGCTTAAGCCATTGGTCGAGGGACGGCCGTGGGTATATATATATTTTATTTCGTAGCCTTTCCCGCAGGGCCGAGAGCGAAGCTATGATAAGTCTGATTGGAACTACTCACTTCCAACTTCTCCGACGTATTATCCCAGTACAATCTGATTGATAGGCTCATGCTTGGAAAGATTCGAACTCTCAACCCCCAAATCCGTAGTTTGATGCTCTATCCGATTGAGCTACAAGCACTAGTTGGCTATTCCTAAGCACTACGTGTCATATGCGCCGGAGCACTGCGAAATACATATGAATATATGTGTATATGTATTTATGCTTCAGCTGCGGTATACTAAAAAGCATCGTAAATAGCCGCGTGACTACTGTGTCGCGTTATCAAGCGAGCGTTTGTGCCAGGAAAACGGTAGTTTTATCTTATGTCCCCCCTAGCATCTCTAGATATCACTCGAATAAAACCTCCCCGGGGGCCCTTCGGGCGGGCCCTACGGGCAAGCAAAAAGATATATATATATCCATTTATTCGTGACAGTTTCCCGTCAAAGTACTGAGGTGCATAGTGCCCGACCTAAAGGGAGAGGATCTATTATGTGTTTTTGCATTCGACGTCGAATAATGCTTTTGCCAGTTTATTCCGCGGCGGAGTTCCTTCGTCAAGTGCAATGTATCTGTTCCGATGACCTTTGGGATTGCATCTCGTCTCGCCATTCTATGAATGGCTTAAGCGCAAGATATTGGCGCTACCCAGTCAGAGAAAGGGGCGGTAAACGCGGCGCCGCCGTTTTCGGCTATCAGAAGGCTGCGTATTTCGCCGGTCGGACAATCCACAACCTAGTCAATGACTGGCGGAAATAATGCGAAGGAAATAGCCTGGAATCACATGCGAAAGGCCCCCGCAGATCCGAGCAATATTTGGCAGCATAGCAATCCGGAAAGGGAATTAGACCATCCCTTACGAACATACGTATTTTGAGATGGCTTATAGCTTTCTCGAGAGCGCGTGTCACGGGGGGAATGACTAGGAAATAGTCCATGAAGGACGTGTATTCTTTCTACTCAGATATTTCCCTCGGGCCACTAGATGCTTATCCTAGGCCGACATCCAGAACGTGATCTGTATAGCCAATAAATTGCCTTTGCGATTATTGCTAGCTCCACTGCAGTCATTGCCTCGCCCCAGTGCTTCCGGCTATTCGGGCCGACAGCAATAACTCGCCCTGGTTTCATTATATATACGGCATAAGCTCTTGCGGTGGCCAAGACAAACACATGAAATTGCGGTTGTATTTCCATCACACGGATCTCGGCCACCTCGCTCTTCTTCTCATTAGATCCTTTCTCTCCGGCAGCTGAATCTGGAACAATCGGTCTAAAAGAGAAGGAAAGCGAACATCGACTCGATGCAAGAAACGGAAAAATAATCCGACAAGCACTACCCCCGGACCGGATATATTGCGGTTTTCGGGGCTTGGGTCTCAGCCCATCTTTTTCGAATACGAAGTATACTTGGGAGAGGCGGGATTCGGACCTGCGTGGAGAATCTTCAGCAGATTTACAGTCTGTCGCTTTTAACCACTCGGCCACTCCCCCCGTGATAAGTAAGCTTCTACTTCACGGCGCCACGGGATTTAAAAATCGGTCAATCCACGCGTGTGACGTCGTTCCTCCGGACTAATCAAACAAGTAGAGGCCCTCCGGGCCGTTGGTATATATTACCCACTGCGTGCGCACTCTACGCATTCTACAGGAGTTGAACCTGCGACCTTCAACTTAGAAGGTTGTTGCTCTATCCAACTGAGCTAAGAATGCAGTACATTACTTCGCAAGAAAGGAGTGAACTCCGGAGAAGAAAGAAGCGTGCTTCTTTCTTCTCTCCCGCTTGATTCGCATTGCGAATGAAGGCTGAGGAATAAAAGGTCGAATGGAATAAAACGAACAAAGGATATATCTCTTTTTTTTCGCTTCGCGTTTCATCGGTCTTGATCAGGTTTAACACACCACGAAATATAACGAATTTTGTATCAAAAACTATTCCGGAGGAAGTTCGAATTCGTGCTTCACGGAGATCGATTCGCTCTAGTTTCACACGGTTTACGTGTTATTGGTTCCCAGAAGCCCGGGACGGGCCCGGGGCGTGGCGCGGAGTGCGGCATAACGCATAGCATATACGGCTTGTTATATCATATAGAATACACGAAACTTAAGTTTCGTGTATATATGAATAATTGGGAATAGCATATACATATACAGAAACTTAAGTTTCATGTATATATGAATAATTGGGAATAGCATACGCATATACGGAAACTTAAGTTTCGTTCATATAATCGCCGCTTTTCACATTCATTGTCGAGATGTAAGTCGAAATGATTTCTGGGAAGAAGCCGCTGAAGCTACCATCCAGTCGCAGCAGTCAGAGGCTTGCTTTTATGCGCTAATCCGCGTTTATTACACGTTATTATTCCCAACCCCAAATTATGTTTGAAAGTCATCTCTTTCTTTGGAGTGCCCAGTCGTGAGGCCACGTATTGTATACGTTTATGTTTTTCTTTCCGTACGCGGAACGACAGCGCGTACTGAATTGTTCTGAGCCTTTCATTTATTCATGGATAGTCTGCGCAATTCGCGGTTGGTACGTTCTAGGCTTAATTATAGCCTTTGCGGTTCTTTCGAGGTTTTCAACGACCAAGCAATTCGTAAGACACTCTTTGTAGATCGGCGGGCGGGGTTATGTGACAGCTCACATCGGCGATCATCCAGCAGCCGCGAATGCCGTGCTGCCGGCTTTAAGTGTTATATTATTTTGTAGAGGACTCAATAAGGAGCAGGCGGCTATGAAGAACCAGATGGATGCGGCCAATCAGATCGAGTCAATGGAATCGTTTAGTAAGAGACCAGACCCGCAGCGGCACAGTATGAGATGCTTGGCCCGCTATTTGGAGAGAAAAAAGAATACGAAACGGGAGACCGAGCCGGGTGAAAGAAGAATGAAGGAAGAAAGCGTAATGGAGCTCGGAAGCAGTTGATTTTTCTCGGACTTGAGTGGGAAGCCGTAGTGGATTGCGCGTGCAAAAAAACTCTTGGTCTTCTGTGAGCCGCCCAAAGACGACCATATATACATGCGTTGATATTCCCAGTTCGGGTCGGGTGGAAAATCCTCCGATACGGCCTAGAATATGCGTAGGAGTAGGCAGCGAATAGATTTCATTTAATCTCAATCAACCGAAGAAGAACCAAGGGCGGGCCATATAAAAGCGAACGTGAGCTTCATCACACGGGATATCGGGGAACTTTTGCCATTCCATAATATAGAAAAGGTTCTTTCGATCCCCCTACTCAGGGCTTGGGCCAGGTTCATATATGAGATGGATATCCTCGTGAGACGGATAACACAAGGCTTCCATTTCGTATATACGGAATTAGTAATACATGAATCAATCGATTTAGGTAAGAGGAATTTAGAATCGGTATGTATGCATACACCACGAATCCATCAAGAGATTGGGGTAAGCTCAGATTAGATCCGGAAATCGGGGGTGGATAAGAATATTTAATCATATGAGTTCACAGAGTAAGAGATCCGGTTCCGGACCACCATATTAGAGGAATGGGTGGGGACGGGCCACCCTATTAGATGGATGAGAATAGATGAATGAAAATGGTCAAGATTTTCGAACCATTCAAAGAACCGTTGGGATTTAACAGACCTCTTCAGTAACCGGTTGGATCGGCTCCTGCGTGGGTGGTATTTCCGTTTCCTTGCTTGGGTCGGATGGGCCTGTGTCGACCCGACCCTTCGATTTCTACGGCTGTTTGGAAATAAAGACTCGTGATATATGTAAAAGCTCTAACCAAATATCCATCTCCCAAAGCGCCATCGACGATTTCCATTACGGGGCATTATAGGGAAACCTTTTCTTCTTTGGGTTTTACCCCTTCTAAGGTCTCAGATAATGTATCCAAAGCCTCGTAGGCTTCCAATAAGGATTTACGGAGGAGCGGGATCGTACCAAGAATCAAAGAAGCATAGATGGATAGCATTTATTTCAATTGATTGGTTGATTGTCAATAAGCCACTCCTTTTCGGCTGGATTGCAGTCCCGGGATAGACGTAGAATGAAAAGATATAAGAAGGAATAGATTAAAAGCGACGTAGTAGTTAATATCCGAAAAGTCTAGCGTGGTAACGGCAACCAGAAGAAGTACGCGAAGACTGACGTGATTTTCGCATATCTGAATGGAGAAGGAATATCTTCGTGAAGAAACAGTAAAAAGTGGACATCGTTCTTTTCCGGGATTTTTTCCCCGTACCGAATCGAACAATAGAATATCTGGCAAGGCAAAGAGGCCCCATCCCCGAGTCCCGGACTCGAAGGGTTTGGTTTCCTGTGGGAAAGATGTGGGGCAGGCCTTTGTGATCAGTCCAGCGATTAAATAACCACGTGAAGCCTGTTTTTCCTGTAGCATGCAATATACAAGCGAAACAATGCATTGGGGTTTTCGCGCTACGGTTTATTCCTGATAAAATCCGAACGAAGCTTTTCGATTTTCCCTGCCCAAGATATCTTTTTTTTTTATATCTCCCGTGGGGTGGCCCTTTGGATGTAAGACCAGAGGGCCACGGAATCAGGAAGCCTTTTATGCACTACGGCCCTACGGGCCTGCGGAGAGCTAAAGCCTCGAGGCTTTAGCTCTATATGATCCGCAAAAAAAAATATTTATGTGCCGAGGAGAGAAATCGTCAAGCTCATAAACATGGGCCAAGTGCCATTTGATGAGTAACTAGAAACGAGGGAGAGGGATATGGAGAGAAAAAAGTGATAAAAAAGACGGTGATTGCTGGTAGTAACGATTTCTCACGATCCATGGGTTTATATAAAATCCATGTCTTGGGTGTATCGGAATACATTATTTTCACAAAGCGTATGTAATAGAAACAACTGATCACGCTAGTAACTACTCCTATTGGGGCTAATGAGTAGGCCCCACAGCCTAGAGCGGCAAAGAACAAATAGAATTTGCTACAAGATCCAGCTAACGGGGGTATTCCTGCGTATGGAAACGTGGTAATGGACGAGGTAATAGCTAGAATAGGATTAGTTCTGGCTAAAGCACCTAAATCTGCTACATATTCGAAACGGTTTCGACGTAACGCTAAAACCATGGCAGATGCATTAACGGTCATTAATACATGAATAAAGATACCAATTAATAGTGATTGAATCCCTTCTATGGTTCCGCATGAAAACCCGATTGAAAGATAACCTACATGTCCAATAGAACTATAAGCCAAAAGTCTTTTGACTTTGTTTTGGGCCATGGCGGCCAGTGCTCCCAAGATCATAGAAGCGATGCTGCGGAAAGAGAATAGTTGTTGCCATGTCGGATCGTAGAAACTATAAATAGAAACACGTAACATATTGGCAGGAATAGATATTTTAGGTGCAATCGGAGGGAATGCTGTAACTATAGTAGGTGAACCCTCGTATACATCGGGTGCCCACATATGTAGAGTCGGAAGTACATTCACCGAGCCGTGCAACAAGTCAATAGAAAATACATATTTTTCTTATCCTCTATTGGTTCGGGAGCTCCAGCCCTTCAATCACAAAGCGCTCCCCGCGCACTATGCACCTATGGTCGCCAAAGGCACGAGACTATAGGGAGAGGTGCGCAGCACTTTGTGGTTCCGAAGGCACGTAGTGCTTATTTGGCGGGTCCGAAGGGTCGGGGCCGGAAAAGGCTTTACAATTGCGTTTCGCGGCCGGAGGGGACGATACCAGAGTCCTTTTATTGTAAGACAAAAAAAAGGGCCGGGCACTGAAGAGAAAGAAAAAGAGGTCTCTGATGATTCTGATCAATTTCCGGAAATCCATATATTTTTGATTTGTCGTTCACTCGCTGTTCGCTCAGCAAACGGTTGAGAAAATTCCCAAATGACTGACTACGGTGCTCTCCGAACCGTACTAGGTAGTGGCCCATCATACGGCTCTCTAACTCTACTTCACTTTTGGATTCCGGGCGGCGCGGGGAGACGACACAGCAAACCGGCAGGGCCCGAAGGGCCTCCGGGCCTCTACCTCTTCGCGCCTTCGGACCTTCTCGCTTTCAGCCATTCCACTCCACACGCAACCGGATCCACCCGGATCACCTGGAATGGTATCGGTTGATTTTGTAGAGTTTAACCTGCCAAGTATGGGCAGGTACTGCATAGACCCCTTCCCTTCTGTTGTTGCCAGCACTTCACTAGGCCAAGAATCAAACAAGTTGTCCTCTCTAACTTTCGCACTTGGTTTGCTTCGCGGCCGTGGGCGCCGGGGTACTAAAGGTCCTCTGACTTCCAGCCGGAGATTCGTTTCACCGTTGGATCTCGCCGGTACGGCCTATGGTTTTTTGTGTCTTGAGATATCGTTTCGCTAATTGTCCCCGAATAGGATCAGCTCCCATACAGTTTCCAGCTCCAATCTAGACCTTGTCGCCTCTTCACCTCGACAGGCAGGAAGCACACCAGCGTGCGTTCGCGCGTTTCCCCACCCCTTCAACGGGTGAACTGGCTAGCCAGTTGGCAATAAAATAACTTCGATTCGCCAGGCGGGCTTATCTCGTGCGACACCATCAGAGCTCACGCGGTGCTATTGAGCAGCAAAAAAAGATTTGGGTCGCCGCGCTCTCAACCGCGTTTTTGTAACATGCTATGGTCTCAACGCTCTCACGAGGTAGTGATGAGTTTTCCACGCCCGGCGCACGGGGCGCCCCGAAAGTCTTGGGATTGGCCGCAATCCGTCGGTACCCATAGGCCGTCTAACGGCCGCCCGAGAAGGAACTGCAGTGATCTTAGATGAGAAACCTACAGCGATGAATGAAATTCCCATAAAGATACCACTAGATTGAGCACCGAACAAAGTTATTTCATATCCGGTAAAAATCTTAGCTAATTCTTCGAAGTTGGTAGCTCCAGTAAACCCATAAATCATGGAACAACCAAACAATAATATTCCGGGGGGGAATGCACCTGAAAGAAAATATTTTGAGCCGGCTTCTGTGGAAAATTCAGAGTCTCTTTTCGATGCTGCGATCACATAAAAACATAAACTTTGAGGCTCAATGGCTAAATACGTGGCAATTGAATCATAAGCCGAGATCATGAAAGGCATACTGCGAGTAGGGGGTAGAATTGATACAATAGATTCGAAAGCGTTCGAACTCTCCTGTTTGAAATAATCCAAACACATAACCGTAGTACTAGCCGTACTTAGTAATAGAAAGATTTGGCAAAAATATGTGGAATTGTCTATTATTGAATTATTATATACCAGATTGGCAACCGTTAAAGGTGAGCCAACGGCGACCAATGGCGTGGTTGTTGGAACACTAAGTAAACCAAGCCAACCCGCATTACGCACTAACGGTGGATAATCATATTTTTTAGAGGTACTAAATACAACTCCATAAATAAGCAAAATGATGGTTGCGTTAATGAGAAAGATCTCCGGGAAAAGCGCCAAAAAATCATGCTCAAACATTTCCTCGAACCTATTTTTTATGTTTCTTAATCAAATTTTCCATGTTGCACTAAGTTACTTACGGAGGTATGCATACACTCCAGGAACACTTCGGGGTAAACACCCATCCGAATAACTCCAACAATAAAAGGTAGAAAGATGAGAACTTCTCTTCTATTTAAATCAGAGAATTCGGGGATGAAATCGGGTTTGAAATTACCAAAAACCACACGATTATATAGCCAGAGAGAATAAGCGGCGCCTAAAATCATTCCAAGTGCTGCTAATGTGGCTACTAAGCTATTTCGTTGGAAAGCTCCTACTAAAATGGGGAATTCCCCGATAGAGCTGCTAGTACCGGGTAAACTCGTATTGGCTAGAGTGAGGAATAAGGAAATGGTAGAGGAAATAGGCATGGTGCTGACTAAACCTCCATAATATTTCACAATTCTTGTCTTATGTCGGTCGTACGGAGCGCCAACACATAAAGGAAGGGCTGGAGGAACCAGTCCATGACTTAACATAAGTAAAATGCTACCTTCAATTCCCTGTATGTTTAGACTGGACATACCAATAGTCGCAAAATTCGTATGGGCTACTGAAGAGTAGGCAATAATTTTCTTCAGATCGATTTGTCTTATCGTAGTTAAGGAAGTATATATAGTAGCAATCACGCTCAGAGTATAAATGAAAGGAGTGGAATGAAGTGTCGCTTCAGGAGACATGGGTATGGAAAATCTTAAAAAACCATGGGTTCCCAATTTTGAAGGAATTCCTGCCGAGATTACAGATCCAGCCGTAGGCGCCTCCACATGAGCTTCAGGTAACCGAATATGAACCGGTACCATAGGAACTTTCACGGAGAAAGAAGCAAAAAAAGCGATCCATAGCAATATTTGGCGCCGCTCACTGAATTCTGTGGTTAATAATATTTGTAGATCAGTGGTTCCCGTTTGGGAAAAAATGAATAGAATGGCTAAGAGCATGGTAAGAGATGGGCCACCAACCCCAATTACCCGATAAGGAGAACCAAGTCCTCTGCACTTTCAAGGCGTGGCTTATACCTTAGTCCTGGGGATGTTCTCATTAGGTATCAATGGCCTTCCTCCGAACCGTACGTGCAAGTCTCCTCGCATACGGCTCTCCAAGTGATCTTTGAGCTTATAGATTGGTTGGAAGTTTTTAGAGGCTTCGCCGTTTGGCCTTCCCTCGCTTCCAGTATACCCTGTGTTCTTGCCGCACGGGGTTCCAATCTAATTAACCGCGGTCGGACCCCGAGCCTTCTTGTTTGGGTTCAGCCTCCCCCGAGACAGGATGAACAGTATAAGGTTTGTACTCATAGCGTCATCACCTGTTCCCTCTGGGCCCCTTAGCAGAATCATGTCCGTTATTACGGGCCCCCCGTTGCCTACCCTTCCCCCCGGTCTGACGGAGAGGTTAAAAAAAGCCAGTTCCCGGGAGTGACCTTAGACAATCCCACGTTTCATGCTGGTGTGTCGAATCGGTTCCTTAGGTTCTGAGTCGTTGCCCGTATCTATACGGTAGCTGTCTCCAAGTGCGTTCCACTCCTTCTACTAGCCCCCCGTTCAGGGGCGGTGGCTGTGGAGAAGGTCGCTCTTCCCGCCGGCGACATAATAGCTGGGCCTTTTCCCAGCCAGACTGAGTGGGATACCTCCAGTAGACTCACAAGATGATCCATAGAACTTCTAGCTCGGGAAACTCCTTAGCGCTATCGGTTTCACGCCGTGTTCCCCTTCCCCCCACATGCTACAATACCCTTTGGGCTTTCCCCGCAGGGATAGTGGGACGCTTTACATATAACACCCCATGCCGGCTCATTGTTGTCCGGAGACTCACCAGTACCAACGTGGCGCACAACAAGGATCCCATTAAGGTGTACAAGAAGAACTGATATGCTGCTTTGATTTTCCCTTGTCTGGAACCCCAAACACCTATAATAATAAACATGGGAATCAACACACTTTCGAGAAAAACGTGAGATATTAGAAGATCGGGTGGGCGAAACACAGCAATGAGAAGAGATTCACGAATGGAAAACGCTATCATATACTCTTTCCTATAATTTTTGACGCTATAAAAACCAACAGGAATGCGAATAGGAGTTGGAGACGTGGTCAAAATCACAAAGAATGGGGGGATCCCATCTATACCTATATAGAAATTGATATTCGAATACGGAAGCCATCGAATAGTTTCCACAAACTGAAATTTTGCTGTATCATTCTCAAAGCGTATCCGAGAAAAAGGGGGATATAAAAGAGTCATCAGGGAGGTCCAAAGTGTGATATCTCGTATCAGACGTACTCTTGAATTCGGGATCACCAAAATAATAAGGCTTCCTAACAAAGGAAGCAGAATAAGACCACTTGGATTGAAATGAAATGGAGCTAAAACTTGTGACATATACGTTTACTCTTTTTCCTAGAAATCCCGAGAAAGATATATCTATATTTTTGCTGCGGAAAATACATATGCTGCGAAAAGGCCCGTAGCGCTGCCCTACGGGCCGGAGGCCTCCGCCGGTTAGGCAAGTTTTTGCCCTTTTGTTCCGTTTTTTTCGCTTCGTCAGTTTCTGGGTAATAGATAGTTATTCATAACGAAATCGGGATGCACTGATCTGATTGTTGTGGGAAATGTCGGTACAATAGTGCCTTAAGGCTCCATGCCTATTGATGGTATATATCGACCAGGTCATAAATGGTTTGTCCTCCACCTACTCCCTCGTATGGAGGGATAGAGTTCAAGATGGAGCGGATTACCTATATCACTAGGGACAGGAGTCTAAACGACATCTTAAACACAGGGCGTTCAAAACAGTTTTTGGACGAACGAACCGTGTAGGAGGTTGGGAGGGTCCCTTTCATCCCCAGGAAGTGATAGGGCCCCCCACCTACCCGAAAAAGGATAGGGACCTAGCGATGGGAAAGCGTTTGGTAACAAGCAGTAGGGGGGAAGTCTATGGACTGTACTTACTAAATGGTTCCCGCCTTTCACCTCGACGAGTCTATCGGGCCATCTCCAAAGGACCGTGTGGTAGGCGCTCGGGAGGGGGGAGGTGCCGTGAAGCCCTTAGAGAGTAAGGTGAAAGAGCCGTGTGATGGGCGACTACCGGTTCAGTTGCTTTTTATTCGTTTTCGAGGTCCGAAGGTATCGACCAGCGTTATTCTATGTCAGAGAAAAGGCCCGAAGGCCGAAGGGCTCTCCCAGGGGAGGCCGGGGGGTCCCCGGGCCTTTCATAGCTAGCTTTGCCCTTATCATTGCGTTCCGATTCCATATATTGTACAATGAAGTTTGGGCCTTTAGTTCGTACTAATACTTCCCCAAATATTAAGAAATAGGAAGCTAACTATGTGAATGAAATACAATCGATTATCTACCCAAAAAGATATCAAATCCCACGGGCCTATCACAGGAATAAATATCGTTAATCCGAGCAACATAACAAAGGCATAATGATGAATAAATCCACTTTGAATTTGACTTATTTGCTGGGCCATTTTTCGAATTGTGTACGAAATTCCATAAGGACCTAAGATTTCAATAGCACCCTTGTCCGAAGCTTTGAATGAAACTTCATATCCAAAACGCGGGAATGATCTAGCTAAAAAGTCGTTGAAAACTTTATCGAAAAACCAGCGCTTATTGAAAAAGCGATATAGTCGATTACCAAAAGCACTAGTTTTCAAAGCGAAAATGAGTGGATTCACCACCAAATTGACGCTATACGCCACGAATGAACCCAAAATACTAAACAAAATAGGAATTGGTTTGGTAATGGTTGGAGTAGCAAACTCGGATTCGGCCATAATTTCATTTTTGGGTAGTACGAAAAGTGAATTAGCCCGGGAATTGGTACCTAAACCAATCATCATATCTTTGGCCAAGTATCCCACGAAAATACTCCCGAGAGCCAATAAAATTAAAGGTATTGCCATAAGAATGGGCGCATCGTGACATCTACTTAAGTCTCGCTTGAATGAATTAGTGGGTGCTGAAAGGGTTGGAAACGGTAAACGAAAAGAGTAATAGGAAGTGAAGAAGACCGATACACTTCCTAACCAGAAAGCGAAGTTACCACTAATAGTATATTTCGTGTGGGCAAGCTCCGGAATAACATCTTTTGGATAAAATCCCGTTAAAGAAGGGAAACCAATTAGGGATGAGCTGCCTATAGGCATCGTAGCATAGGTAAAAGGTAGCAAGGAAGCAAGCCCCCCCATCTTACGCATATCTTGCTCATCCGACATAGCATGAATCACTGAACCTGCACTCGAGAATAAAAGTGCTTTGGAGCGGGCGTGATTCATTAAATGGGATACGCTGACGGAATAGTTAGAAATGCCGCAAGCAAAGATCGTATAGCCTGACTGACTACGAGTTGGATAAGCTATAACCCTTTTCGAATCGTTTTGTAATATTCCAGTGGTTGCCGCGAAGAATGACGTCATAGCGCCTACAAAAGTAATAACAATCAAGGCATTGGGTGAGTATTCGAATGAGGGAGAGCGCCTTGCTATCATGGAAACGCCTGCTGTTACCGTAGTAGCTGCGTGAATCAAAGCGGATACTGGAGTAGGCTACTCTCGCATAACCTTTTCCAATTTCACAAGGCCGGAAAATCTATATGTATATTTTTTCCACATCATTGGGTAATTTGTTGGGTCGGTGGGTCTACCTTCGGCAGGGGTAGGGACTGGATCTTCCACTTATGAAGTATAGGCTCTCCCAAAAAGATGACGGGGGACTGCTGTGCCTTTAAAAACTAAGATATGGGGTTTCTTTCATACATTAATAGACTCGACGCCGAGATTTTTCAAAAAACTTATGAGTTTCTGCCCCTCTCTTGTCTATTTATTCCTCCTCCTCCCGTTCGTTTCTTTTTCTTTCTGTGTCGTCCGACAGTCCCCCCGGGTCCATTTTTTTTTCAGTTTTTGTTTCCCCTTCCTCCCCGTCTGACGAAAATAGTCCGGGGCCTCCCCCTCCGGTCTTCGTGCCCTTTGGGCCAGCGGGTTCGGGAGAGATTCCATTTCGAACGAGAGGTCTTACGTACAGTCTCTGGGGATCCTATAGAGCTCCTTCGGCCTTGACTTCGCCGGGTTTACCTGATGGGTTTCCTGCTGATTGGTCAAAATGAGAGATTTTTCCGATAGGGACTCTCATTCGGTCGACGATCCCAGCATACGGTGGGATTGTTGGAATGTACCTAATGGCGCATGAGAGCCCTCAAATACTGTAAAACCCTCCATTGCATCGGGTAGCCGGGTATGCGATCCAATCTGTGCAGATTTTCCAACAGCGCCAATAAACGCTGAAATACGAATAACAGTTATGGCATGAAATCCCATATTACGAGAAAGTAAATAATGATGGGGTTCAGAAAAAGCACTGGCACAAGCAAAAATGGTTGGAGAGTCAACTGTTTGGAAAATAGTGGAACGACCCATAATCCCGAGAGCTAATCCAAAATCACCTACGCGATTGATGGGCATAGCTTTAATAGCCGCTTTATTTGCCTGGATGCGCGTGAACCAGAAATTGATCAATAAATATGGCGCGGGTCCGACTCCCTCCCATCCCAAAAATAACTGAATGGAATTATCTCCAGTTACCGACATAGGCATAGAGAAAGTAGGAATTGACAAATGGCAGAAGAACCGTGGACTATGCGGATCCTCGGACATATAGGAAATTGGATAGATATGAACTAAGCTACTTACAATTGTGACGACCAACAATAAAATGACTGTGAGGCTGTCGGATGAAGAACCCCGAGCAGCGTCAAAGAGTTCCGAAAAAATCCGAGGAGCAATTTTTGTGTAGCAAGCACTGGCACACAGCGCGACTTCATAGAATGCCATACGAGATAAAGTAAAAGATAATGAAACACACGTGGTTGTGACTACAGCCACTCCCCTTGAACCAGGAGAACGACCAAAAAAACCTGCCGCGAAACTCCCAATCAACGGTAAAATGACTATGAGTAAATGCGTAAGTACTATTCTTTTTTTTGCTCGAATCTGACTTGCCGGAAGGCTTTCCTATTCATCAATGGAAAAAGGACCTAATTTATGTGGGCTCTACCTCTAATCCGCAGAATGGATTTAGGCAACCTCAGGGGTCGGCCAGGTCTCGTATAACCTACATTTATAATGTAGCAATTCCCCATGGAGTTGCTTTTACCCCTCGTAGTCCCTTGCTCATCGTAAGCTTCCCTTACATTGGCTTCGTACTCAGGCACTAAGTATTCTCTTTGCTCCATTCGATTAAAACAGTGTTCTCTGGGTCTGTGTTAGGTTTACCCTTTCTCGTCCGACAGTGCCCGGCAAGCGGCTAAATTTTGAATTAAATGACTAGTTTATCAGGAGACATAGTCGCGGACTCCGGCTTTCGAAATAGACCAATCGGGAATACGCACGCATATGTTTTTTGTTTGCCGAAGCCGTACCGATAACTCCAAATTATTATTCCGATTCTCAAGAATGTTCGTTCTTCGATTTCTACCTCGATTTAGAAAGGTCGGTCTACTTGGTTTTGATCGCTGCATACACTTATTATTGCCATTCATTCCCTAGCCCATCGCTAAGCGGATCGTTCCGCGCGATAGGAGGGTCTCGTCTCGATGTATAATAAGATATTAGGGGAGAGAATTCGAGTAATTAATTTACGTAATAATTAATGTCCCGTACTCGAATTACGGTTTTCTTTCGCGTCGTCGAATTCGAGGATTACGAAGGATGAAATAAGTTTGCTTCGGGAAACGCAACGCGATATGGCTCAGAAGGCCCCCATGGAGCCATGGGGCGAGGCTCTACGCTTTAGCAGATGTTGACGAGCGCACAGCAATACAAGAATAAACAGAAGGGACTAAAGCAATATATCTCTTTTTGTATCCGCTCTTCCGCGCATTTGGTGAAAAAGGTAAACACGACGGATTTAAAATCCGTTCCTATGGGTTATTGGTTCAAGTCCAATAATGCGCATTTCATAGGAGCTTCAGGAGAATGATGAATTGCCATAAAAAACTGAATAAAGTCCTACGACCTATGGAAAATATAGATATTAATTAAGTTGGAGCGTCGTCAAAAATAAATAAAGAGTGGAGTGAGTATGCATAAATTCCGGGATATTCCGGTGGGAGCGTGTGGTTAACGAGGCTACGGAGTGGTTTCCCCGAAACAGACAGACGAGGGGTTTAACCGCTTCGCCGGACACGAGCTCGAAGGTTCCGGATCAGATTGATAACAGGCTCCGAGCTCCTCCTTGCTTGAGGAGCAACTATCTCTACAGTGTCGCGAGAGCTACGGCCTTTTCATTATTTAAGAAAAAGCTCAAGCAGGAGGTAACGGATGGCATGATTCGGAACCCGGTATCGGACCAGACACACCATCAGGCGGCAACCCGTGGATCTATTCTACGGAGAAGGTCCCGTCTCGCACAGTCTGCTCCAATTGGCTCCGAGCCTTGATCGCCTCGAAGACTTGTATATTTGCTCCTGCGGTCCCATCCGACTCGGAACATCCAGGCGGCTATCCAGTTCATCTCCAATGACTCGCTGGTTATCTCTCGCGTCAAGCGGTAATACCATATCAAATTGGAGGAAATCGCGTTAGTGGCTGTGAATTCAACCCAGTTTCATAAGCTAGATCTTTATCTTTGGAGCAGATCTTTCATCCAACCAATGATATAGATCATTCCACGCCTCTCAAAACCACGCCAAACGGTTCTATGAGTTCGCTTTACATATCCACTAGCCCGTCGGGTTTCTATTAGGCGAGAATGATCTGAGTGCTGGTCAGGAAATTCAGTGCGTAGCGATCCGGTTTTCTGGGCAGACTTCAGAACCAAGGCAATTCGGAATAATTGGTACAGGACTCAACTTGTCCGATCGCAAGCGGCTCTTGATCGATGGTAATGTGTTCAAGCCGTATCCCGCCTACGACGCCCCGTCCGATCAAATACGCATTAAGGTTGAGGTATATTTCAGGGTTCCGGGTGCATCGGAATACATTATTTCCACAAAGCGTATGTAATAGAAACAACTGATCACGCTGGTAACTACCCCCATTAGGGCTAGTGAGTAGGTCCCAGAGCCTAGATGAAGAACAAATAGAATTTGCTACAAGATCCAGCTAACGGGGGTATTCCTGCGTATAGAGACGTAGTAATAGACGAGATAATAGCTGGAATAGGATTAGTTTTGGCTAAAGCACCTGAATCTGCACCCCCCGGTAGGTTTGTGTGACGCGCAGGAGACAGCCCTACGTGCCTCGTGACGCGCGGAGTGGCTTGGTTGTTTGGTCGCGGGTCCCTGGCCCTTGAAGTCTCATCGAGAAATGGTTCCCGATTTACTGGGCGGTCGCCGGGAAATGCGAAGGGGGCAGAGCCACCGCTGCAG